AAGAAAAAATTCTTGTTGTTGACGATGAGGCCAGCATAAGAAGAATTTTAGAAACAAGATTAACAATAATAGGTTACGAAGTCATAACAGCTTCAAACGGAGAGGAAGCTTTAATAGTGTTCAGACAAGAATATCCAAGCCTTGTCGTTTTAGATGTGATGATGCCTAAACTCGATGGTTACGGAGTTTGTCAAGAACTACGAAAAGAATCTGATGTTCCTATAATAATGTTAACAGCTTTAGGCGAAGTGTGCGACAGGATTACTGGACTAGAAATAGGTGCTGATGATTATGTAGTTAAACCATTTTCTCCTAAAGAGCTGGAAGCTCGTATTCGATCTGTTCTTAGAAGAGCTGATAAAATAACAACTAATCTTGGCGTCGCAAATTCTGGCATAATTAGTATTGGATTTTTAAAGATAGACACGAATAAAAGACAAGTTTATAAAAATAATGAGAGAGTTCGTTTGACAGGAATGGAGTTTAGTCTTCTTGAACTTTTAGTGAGTAAGGCTGGCGAACCTTTTTCTAGAGCATCTATCTTACAAGAGGTCTGGGGATATACACCAGAACGACATGTAGACACTAGAGTTGTTGATGTGCATATCTCACGGCTAAGAGCTAAACTAGAAGATGATCCAAGTAATCCAGACTTGATTTTAACAGCAAGAGGAACAGGATATCTATTTCAGAGAATTATAGAAATGAACAAGTTATAATTTTTATTAATTTAAAAAACAGTTAATTCTTAGATAGTTAACTTAACGAGCTAAAAAAATGTTATTAAAAACGTGAATTTTTGTTGATTTTGACGTATAATTATATTGACCGTAAAGAAAAGTAAAATTTTAGATTAGATCTAAAGTGTTTATTTGAACAAATTACTTATTAAATTTGCTCTGGAGATTAAAATTATGACCATAGCAATTGGACAAGAAAAAACTCGTGGTGGTTTTGATCTTGTAGACGATTGGCTAAAAAGAGACCGATTCGTATTCGTGGGTTGGTCTGGACTACTTCTGTTTCCTTGCGCTTACCTTGCTGTAGGCGGCTGGCTAACTGGAACTACTTTTGTGACTTCTTGGTATACTCATGGACTAGCAAGTTCATACCTAGAAGGATGTAACTTTTTGACTGCTGCTGTTTCTACCCCAGCAAACAGCATGGGTCATTCCCTTCTTTTCCTTTGGGGACCTGAAGCTCAAGGAGATTTTACTCGCTGGTGCCAAATTGGCGGCCTATGGGCATTCATTGCTTTACATGGATCGTTTGGATTAATTGGATTTTGCTTAAGACAATTTGAAATTGCTAGGTTAGTTGGTCTAAGACCATACAATGCTATTGCTTTTTCTGGACCAATTGCAGTATTTGTATCTGTGTTCTTAATGTACCCTTTGGGTCAAGCAAGCTGGTTCTTTGCTCCAAGTCTTGGAGTAGCTGCAATTTTTAGATTTCTGCTATTCTTACAGGGATTTCATAATTGGACTTTGAATCCATTCCACATGATGGGTGTTGCCGGGATCTTAGGTGGTGCTTTACTATGTGCTATTCATGGTGCGACCGTGCAAAATACATTATTTGAAGATGGTGATGCTGCAGATACTTTCCGGGCATTTACGCCTACACAGTCTGAAGAAACTTATTCAATGGTAACAGCGAACAGATTCTGGTCACAGATTTTTGGTGTAGCTTTTTCCAATAAACGTTGGCTACATTTTTTCATGCTATTTGTACCAGTAACTGGATTGTGGACAAGTGCATTTGGAATTGTTGGACTAGCTCTTAACTTAAGAGCTTACGATTTTGTTTCTCAAGAACTAAGAGCTGCAGAAGATCCTGAGTTTGAAACTTTTTATACTAAGAACATCCTATTAAACGAAGGTATTCGCTCTTGGATGGCTGCTCAGGATCAACCTCATGAAAACTTTATATTCCCTGAGGAGGTTTTACCACGTGGAAACGCCCTTTAATACGAATGTTGGTGTTGGCGGTAGAGACATTGAATCTACCGGATTTGCCTGGTGGTCTGGCAATGCACGCTTAATTAACGTTTCTGGCAAATTGCTTGGCGCTCATGTTGCTCATGCCGGTATAATGGTCTTTTGGACTGGTGCTATGACTCTTTTTGAGGTAGCTCACTTTGTGCCAGAAAAACCTCTGTATGAACAAGGATTTATTTTAATTCCACACTTAGCTACACTAGGCTGGGGAGTAGGTCCAGGCGGCGAAATTTTTAATACATATCCATACTTTGTAGTAGGTGTAGTTCATTTAATTTCTTCAGCCGTTCTTGGATTTGGTGGTCTTTATCATTCACTAATCGGACCCGATACTCTTGAAGAATCTTTTCCTTTTTTCGGATATGATTGGAGAGATAAAAACAAAATGACAACTATACTTGGTATACATTTAGTTTTACTAGGTATTGGAGCTTTTTTACTAGTTATCAAAGCTCTGTTCATTGGTGGGGTATATGATACTTGGGCTCCAGGTGGCGGTGATGTTAGATTTGTTAGCAATCCTACTCTTAATCCTTTAGTTATTTTCGGGTACGTCTTAAAATCTCCATTTGGCGGTGATGGCTGGATCGTTAGTGTAAATAACATGGAAGACCTTGTTGGTGGTCATGTTTGGATAGGCATTATTTGCATCGCTGGAGGAATTTGGCACATACTTACAAAACCTTTTGCTTGGGCTAGAAGAGCTTTTGTATGGTCTGGTGAAGCATACTTATCTTACAGCTTAGGTGCTTTATCAATCATGGGTCTTACAGCTTCTAATTTTGTTTGGTATAATAATACAGCTTATCCAAGTGAGTTTTATGGACCTACTGGTCCTGAAGCTTCACAAGCTCAAGCTTTCACTTTCTTAGTTAGAGATCAAAGATTAGGTGCTAATGTTGCATCTTCTCAAGGGCCTACTGGCTTAGGAAAATATCTAATGAGATCTCCTAGTGGAGAGATTATTTTTGGTGGTGAAACTATGAGGTTTTGGGACTTAAGAGCTCCTTGGGTTGAACCTCTTAGAGGACCAAATGGTCTTGATTTGAATAAAATTAAAAATGATATTCAGCCTTGGCAAGAAAGACGAGCAGCAGAATATATGACTCATGCCCCACTGGGTTCATTGAACTCCGTTGGCGGTGTAGCTACAGAAATTAACTCAGTTAACTATGTATCTCCTAGATCTTGGTTAACAACATCTCATTTCTTCTTAGGATTCTTCCTATTTATTGGACATCTTTGGCATGCTGGTAGAGCAAGAGCTGCAGCTGCTGGATTTGAAAAAGGTATTAACAGAGAGAATGAACCAGTGCTATCTATGAGACCACTCGATTAGATTTACATTCAGTCAAAAAGTTCTTGTAATTTATTACAAGAACTTTTTTGATTTTTTATTATGATATAACACCTATTAGATATAATAGTCCTTGTCCTGTAACTACTTCAATAATAATAACTGCTATAAAACCAATCATCGCAAATCTACCATTCCAAGTTTCAGCACTATCTGTGAACCCCCAAAGCCAAAGAGTTTTTTTCATTTTTTATAATTGCTTTCTTTAATATATATGCTATTTTAATAATACTCAGTGAACATAAACTATAGCGACAATTAATAAATTAAATGTTAAATATATTTAGCAAAACATGCAACTCAAAATTAATATAGCTTCCCACCCTTTAATACAACATTGGGCTGGGATTCTCGAAAATAGCAATAATCCAGGTACAATTTTAAGAACTGCTTGCTCAGAACTAGGTAAATGGATTACTTATGAAATAATGAGAGAATGGTTAGTAACAGAAACTATTGAATTAAAAACTAATATCAATGTAAATCTTATTAACAGTCATTATAAGTATATTATTGTCATTATTATGCCTTATGGATTTATACTAGCAGAGGGAGCAAGAGCTTTACTTCCGACAGCTAATATAGCTCTAGTTAATAGCAACAACATTGTTAATAATGTTCCAGCTCAATTAAATTCATTTACAAAAATTCTCATCTTGGATTTATTTTTAGATGAAGCAATTATTACACCAGTCTTAAAAGATTTAGAAAAAAAAGGAGCTATTTTAAATAATATAAAAATAGCATGTTTAGAATGCAGAACATCTCAACTAAATCAGCTAGGAAATAATTGGTCTAAATTAGAAATTTATACAACGAAAGTTAACAGTGCTATCAATGAAGAAAATTGTTCAAGAGAAGATATTTTTAAGAATAAGTTTTTTGTTTAGCTAATTTATTTACAGAGCTTATAATATATACTCAAACTATTAGTATAATGAACTATATAATAATTATAAAATACGTATGAATACTCTTCCTGGTACATTAAATTTATTACTTGGATCAATAGCTAATTTTTCTGAGATTTATTTAATTTTAATTTTACTTAAATTATCATTGGCATGGTTTCCAACTGTGAACTGGTATAATGAACCATTCTGTTCATTAAATCGAATTACCGATCCATATTTAAAGCTCTTTAGAGGCAGTATTCCCCCAATGTTCGGGATGGACATGTCACCTATGCTAGGTATTATTTTTCTCCAGTGTTTAATGGTAATATTTAATAATGTCAGGCTTGAGTCTGCTTAATTGTTCGAATTATTGCATAATATCGTAAGATATAATTTAATAAAGATATTAAAAAAATAAGCGAGGGGACTAAGATGGTCAAGTTAAGATTAAAGAGATATGGAAGAAAAAAACAGCCAAGCTACAGAATTGTTGTAATGGATAGCAAAAACAAACGAGATGGCAAGGCTATAGAAGAATTGGGATTCTATAATCCTATAACTAATGAAACTCGTATTGATATTTCAAAAATTTTACAGAGATTAGCACAAGGTGCACAAACTACTAGAACGGTACAGAATATTTTAAATAAAGCTCAGCTTGTTGCTAAAAAAAATAACTAATGTAGTACTTTACTGTATATACATATGTTTGCTATTTACAATGGAGATAATCACTTGTCAAAATTTACACTAAAAGTACTTTGGTTGGAAAATAATATTGCTATTGCTATTGACCAAATTGTTGGAAATGGTACAAGTCCACTTACTTCTTATTTTTTCTGGCCTAGGAATGATGCTTGGGAAGAATTAAAAGCCGAGCTAGAATCCAAACCATGGATTGCTGAAAGAGACAGAATTGAATTACTAAATAAGACAACAGAAGTTATTAATTACTGGCAAGAAGAAGGTAAAAAACACTCACTATCAAAGGCTCAAGCTAGATTTCCAGAATTTATTTTTTCGGGCAGTAATTAATATAATAATATTAATTATTTTTCTCCAAAACTATAAACGCACAAGAAGATAAAATTAGTATTTAAAGAATACAATATCAATTGTCTTACATTTTACAATGAACAATAAAAGTTTAATCTTCTTGGCTGTCAAATCTATAGATATTCAAAATCGAACATCCGTAACAAGTAATATTCTTAATCTTAGTTTTGATATTCAATTAAATCAATTGATTACCGATTCTAAGATAAAGTCAGATAGAGACTTAAAAAACATTATTTTAAAAGTTTTAAACGCAATTGGAGATCAATCTACATACAGTAATGATTTATCAAATAACTACAAAAGAAGATTTCGATATTATTTTACGAAAATGTCATTTTTTAGATCTCTTGAAAAATCCATATATGATAATAATACTTTAATTGATAAATTAGGAATTACGAGCTTGTATCTTCTCTACTTAGTAGTTGAGCAAAGAGGTACATTTAAACTTCGGCTTTATTATAAAAATTATACATTTGATCAATTAATTAGCTTAATTGAAACAAAGAATAATTTCTAGCTATGGAAATTATTCTTTGTTTAATATTATCTATAACTTAGTCATTGGCTTTATCAACTACAATACATTCTGTGGTTAAAACCATCGCTGCAATAGAAGCTGCATTTTGTAAAGCTGATCGAGCAACTTTTGCAGGATCTATAATACCTGCATCGTACATATTTACAATTGTGCCATTTGCTGCGTCATAGCCTATGTGAAAATCGTTACTTTTAACTTTTTCTACTACTACTGCTCCGTTATCTCCCGCATTAAAAGCTATACGTCTTAAAGGATAAGTAACTGCTCTTTCAACTATTAGAGCTCCGATTAATTCATCTTCAACTAAATTGTTTTTAGCCCATGTAAATAACTCGCTAGAAATGTGAACATTAGTAGCTCCCCCTCCTGGGACAATTCCTTCTTCAATAGCAGCTTTTGTTGCATTAATGGCATCTTCCAGCCTTAATTTTTTATCTTTCATCTCTGTTTCTGTAGCTGCACCAACTTTTATAACAGCTACGCCACCAGAAAGCTTTGCTAATCGTTCTTGTAATTTTTCCCTTTCATAAAGAGAATCGCTCGTCTCTATTTGCCGCTTGATTTGTTCACATCTTGATTTAACTTTAACTTCATGACCATCTGCAATAATTGTAGTTGAGTCTTTAGTTACAATAACTCTGCGAGCTTTCCCTAACATATCTAATTGAACTGTATCAAGCGATAAACCTGCATCCTCAGTGATTACTTGTCCATTAGTTAAAATACTCATATCTTCAAGCAAAGATTTTCTTCTATCACCAAACCCCGGAGCCCTAACCGCAACAACATTTAAAATGCCTCTTAATTTGTTAACTACAATCGTAGCTAATGCTTCTTTCTCTATATCTTCAGCTATTATTAATAAAGGACGAGATGTTTTTGCTATTTGCTCAAGGAGTGGAACAAGTTCTTGCTGCACTAAAGTGATTTTCTTGTCTGTAAAGAGAATAAATGGATTTTCTTGAAGGACTTCCATTCGCTCGGTATCTGTAACAAAATAAGGAGAAATAAAGCCTTTTTCGAACTGCATGCCTTCTGTAATTTCAAGAATCGTATTAGTTGACTTGCCTTCTTCTAGAGAAATTACACCTTCCCTTCCCACTTTATCTATAGCATTCGCTATCATTTTACCTACTTCTATATCATTGCCCGATGATAGCGAAGCAACTTGTATAATAGCTTTTTTATCTTCTACTGGTTTAGCATATTCAGCTATTTTACTCACTACAAAATTTGTTGCTTTCTCTATGCCTTTTTTTATAGCCATAGGATTTGACCCTGCAGCAACGTTTCTCATGCCTTGTTTAACAATTGCTGATGCCAGTACTGTAGCTGTTGTTGTTCCATCACCAGCGACATCATTTGTTTTAGATGCAGCTTGTCGAATAAGTGCAACTCCAGTATTTTCAATATGATTTTCTAGGCTAATTTCTTTTGCGATTGTTACTCCATCGTTAATAATTTGAGGAGCCCCAAATTTTTTTTCTAAAACGACGTTTCTTCCTTTAGGTCCCAAGGTAACAGAAACAGCTTCTGTTAAAATGTCCATGCCTTTTTCTAATGCTTTACGTGCATCATCTTGATATAGAATTTGCTTACTCATTTTAGATAAGATTTTTTATTTGGAATATAGATGAATTAGATACTAGTCGATCAAGAAGTAAAAGCACAAGTTCTTCTGAAATTATCAGTATAAGATAATTACATAATTAAGTTTGTCGATATTTGTGCAAAGTTTTAATAAATGGAAAATTATACATGACTAACTCTAATTGTTAAAGATAAATACATTTTTTACTTTCAGACAACTTTCAAATATAAAATAGACAAAATATAGTTGTATACATTGAAAAAGAATGATATATTAAGATAGCTTGTTAAGTGGGCTTGTAGCTCAGTGGATTAGAGCACATGGCTACGAACCATGGTGTCGGGGGTTCGAATCCCTCCTTGCCCGTATTTCATAAAATACATCAACATGTTCTAATGTATAATACATGACTGAATAACAGTCTACAACTGCTATTTAATGCAAACACATTAAGAAGGTGATCCGAAAATTATCATGGCAAAAATTCAAGCTATTAGAGGAACAAAAGATATTCTGCCCGAAGAGCTTCAATACTGGCAATTTATACATAACAAAATTTCCAACTTATTAGAATGTGCAAACTATCAAGAAATTAGAACACCTATTTTTGAAAGTAGCGATTTATATGATAGAGGTATTGGAAGAGATACAGATATTGTAAATAAAGAAATGTACAGATTTCATGATCGAAGCAATAGAGATATTACATTAAGACCTGAAGGCACTGCAGGCATTGTAAGAGCTTTTATCGAAAATAAAATGAACTATCATCATAGTTTACAAAGATTATGGTATAGCGGGCCAATGTTCAGGTATGAAAGGCCACAAAGTGGACGACAAAGACAATTTCACCAACTTGGTATTGAATTTCTTGGCAGCCTAGATGCAAGAGCAGATAGTGAAGTAATACATTTAGCTATAAGTATATTTAATAATCTTAATCTCAAAGACTTAAAGCTTGATCTTAATTCAATCGGAAAAGCAGAAGATCGTAGTATTTATCAAGCAAAATTGCAAGAATATCTGAAACAGTACTATGACGACTTAGATCCTGATTCACAAAAGAGACTAATTAGTAATCCTATTAGGATTCTAGATTCAAAAAATATAAATACACAAAAAATATTAGCTGAGGCTCCCAAGATTTCTAATTTTTTAAGTATTTCGTCACAAAGACATTTTGATGCTGTTTGTAATTATTTAAAATTACTTGATATTCCTTATAACATAAATGACAAGTTAGTTAGAGGATTAGACTATTATAATGATACTGCTTTTGAAATTAAGACATTAACATCAAAAGGTCAAGATACAGTTTGTGGTGGAGGAAGGTATGATAGCTTAGTGAAGCAATTAGGAGGCGTAGCAACACCAGCTGTCGGATGTGCAATAGGATTAGAACGTTTACTACTTCTTGCGAAAGAGAATATAGAGTTACCAAGTAAATATGTTGATTTTTATATTGCTACACAAGGTAAAAAAGCTAATGAAGTTGGCATGAAAATAATGCGCTTTTTACATCAAAAACTTTTTACAATAGAAATAGATGTTAGCTCAAGTAACTTTGGTAAACAAATCAAACAAGCTAATAAGAAAAGAGCTGTAGCTTGTATTATTATAGGCAATCAAGAAGTTGAACAAGGAACAGTGACCATAAAATGGATGTCCAATCAACAACAAGAAGACATGAGCATAATGCAATTTGAACATAGTACATCTTATTTGAAAAAAAAGATTCTATTTTACAAAAATCTAAAAAGTTATTAAATAATGCGAATAATCTATTGACACGGCGGGGTATGTGACTGATATTATATTTGCTATAAGTTGGGGTGTAGCCAAGTGGTAAGGCAGCGGACTTTGACTCCGCCATTCGCAGGTTCGAATCCTCCCACCCCAGTTCTAATAAATATTGATATTATGAAGTTTTTTCATAAAAGAATTAAAAGTTTATTACTAACAAGTATCTATTAGAAGTGAAATTACTGAGACAAAATTTTCTTAGAATAACCATTTTGCGATCTCTTAGTATACTGATTCTGCAAATCAAATCTGATAAGTTATGCCAACCGCTATATACAGATATAGAGAGTATTCTCAAATATATAATTTTCATCTTTACATGTGACAGATTTACTACTCGGATCGCTAGCAAAATTCATCATTGACTAAACATATTTTTTGTTATGAAAGCAACAAACTTCAATACTCGCTTTTTCATTATGAATAATATCATAGTTTTTCTATCGAAAGCTTATACAGTCACAAAAGTGTCAATTTTATCAATAGTAGAACTACTTGTAACTATATATCAGTACTAAATCAAACATGGCGATTATAAACTATTAACTAAAAAGTCATTGAATCTTAATGGCTATTATTTTAACAGCTTTGGTAATAACACATTTAAATAAGTGTCCGGCTTGTATAAAACTTCTCTCACTAGAACCAGCTAAATGAATAAGTCTAATCACTGTTGCTTTGATCAGCAGTGGAGACAAAAATGAAAGGATAATAATATGTTGAAGGAACCTACGATTTTCACAATTATTGTTAAATTTCAGTATATAGTTTCTCCTAATAGGCAATAAAAGAGATGTGTGAAGGTGAATGTAGATCAATCTCCAAAGATAAAGTATATTATAAAATTAAAACTACAAATTGACTCTCACAAGTTGAGAAAAACTCTTATATAGTATGGAATATAATCAAATAACATAAACATTCATTAAAGCAAAATCCATTTTATTAATTGTGAATGAATGAAGTAATAATTATGGAGGCAAATACTGAATAGAGAAAGAGAAAAAAACTATTCTCTTCATATAAAGTTTTTTAGATCAATTTCAAAAAATTAAATAATTTAATTCCTATTGTTACTCAAGACTTTTATTTCAGTTTATATTTTAAAAAAACTTTTTCTGAATATAGAGATCAAAATTTTAAATATTTTTTCACAAAATTCTTCTATTATCAAAGTTAAGATCATTTTTTTCAATAAAAAGTGTTACTCAGAATCTATTTGCTGTTTTGTTTTTTTCCTCTTTTTTCAACTAATTTATTTGTAGAATTCAGCAAAATTTTGTTTATTAACAGGGTTGAGCGGACTTGAACCGCTGGCCTAGCGCTTAGGAGGCGCTTGCTCTATCCATCTGAGCTACAACCCTTAATTTCACTTCAGAACATTATATGGCTAATATTAGTATGATTAGCTTATAATAAGTTAGTTCTTTGAACAGATCAAAAAAAGAAAAGTTACAGTTTTATATAGTACACAAAATTTGATCTGCTGCTACTATAAGCTTTTAAAACAGTTTTTCAACAAGCATTAAAGAATTAGAAATCAGTTTTATCCAATATACATTATATACAAATAAAAAAATTGATATGGCAACAATTCAATTTATTCAAGGCATCAATGAAGAAGTCGTGCCAGATGTTCGCTTAACAAGATCTAGAGATGGTAGTACCGGAACAGCTACTTTCAGATTTACAAATCCCAAAATTTTAGATGCTAGTATGGCAGATAAAGGTGAAATAACAGGCATGTATCTAATGGACACAGAGGGACAAATTATTACAAGAGATGTCAATGCTAAGTTTATTAATGGTAAACCACAAGCAATAGAAGCTGTACATGTGATTAAAAGTCCTGATGATTGGGATAGATTTATGAGATTTATGGAAAGGTATGCTCAAGATAATGGACTGACTTTTACAAAAGCTAATTCTTAATTACTACGACCTGAAAGTAATATAGCACAAGAATATATCGTATAAGCAAATTCATCAAATAACTTATATTAATTTGATGAATTTTTTAAATTAGTTTTTAATCACAAGTAAAATAAATAATTATATAAGATAAATGGCAATTCATTATGAAAGTTTCTTTAAATTGGTTAAAAGAACTTGCTAATATAGAAACAATAGATCTAGTTCATTTAACTAGTCAATTAACACAGGCAGGTTTTGAAGTAGAAGCTATTGAATCTATTACAGTAGGCAATCAGATTGATCATGTATTAGATATATCATCAACAGCTAATAGATCGGATGTATTAAGCATGATAGGTCTTTCAAGAGAGTTATCCGCTTTAACTGGATCTTTAATGTTAAAAACTATAAATCAATTTAGTAATAAATACTCTTCTAGACAACAAAATATACTCAATAATCATAGCTTGATTCATTGTAATAACTATTTTTCTGCAATTATCGATGAAATTAAAATTATAGATTCTCCAAATTGGCTAAAAAATCGTTTAAAGTCCTCTGGCTTTACACATAGAAATTTGTTAGTAGATATAAGCAATTATATTATGCTAAAATGGGGACAACCTATTAATATTATTGATTTTAATAAAATTACTCCTGAAGATACTATAACAATTCAAAGTAACTTTAATGTTGGAAAAAGTACTAAAATTAAGTTAAATAATGAAAATATTGAGTTAAATAAGAAGATTTTAGTGACTCAAGTGAATACAAATGTAGTTAGTGTGGCTGGCATAGGATCCAATAACAACTTTGATACGGATTCTAATACAACATCTATATTTGTAGAATCTGCTATATTTAAACAATCTATAGTTAGACAGTCTTCCCGAGATCTTAACATTAGGACAGAAAGTTCAGTTAGGCAGGAACGAGGACTAAATACAGACAACTGGGAAAATGCTTATCTTGAAACTATCTCTTTAATAATAGACTTAGCTGGCGGGAATATTAGGCAGACATTCTCAACAGAGAAAACAATGAATGATACTCTAAATATAGATTTATCAATTAAAAAAGTTCAAGATATTTTAGGACCAATCAGTAACAATAATCAGGTACGTTTTTTGTACTTTCAAGAAATTCAAAATATTCTTCATTCTCTAAATTTTGCTATTATTCATAAAAATCAAGAAAGTATAAAAATTAGTGTTCCAAATTATCGAAGACAAGATGTTTTTCGAGAAATAGATATTATTGAAGAGATTGCAAGAATTTATGGCTATCATAAATTTAAAAGCTCAGTGCCAAGTATTCAATTTAGTAAAAAATTATCACAAAAGAGAAAATTCATAGATAAAAGTAGAAATATTTTAAGAAATTTAGGGTTAACTGAATTAGTTCATTATTCTTTAGTGAAATCTCTAGGAGGTGTTAGTCTAAATAATCCTCTTATCCAAGATTACTCTAATTTACGCTATAGTTTGCTCGAGGGATTAATTGAATCTAATCTTTATAATCTTAAGCAAAGTAATCAAACTGTAGACAGTTTTGAAATAGGAACAGTTTTTAATCCTGTTCACAACAAAATTGTCGAAACAACTAATCTAGCCATGATATTAGGTGGTAATTTAAATATTAGATCTACATGGTCACAACCAGTCCACTCTTTAAATTGGTATGAAGCTAAAGGAATTGTAGAAAATTTTTTTCAAAAAATAAATAGAAAAATTGAATGGACAAAACCAGAAATAATTGACAGTAGAGTGAATTTCATTCAAAAGGATAGATCTGCAACATTAATTTATAATAATACTAATATTGGCATATTCAGTGAACTCAATCAAGTAACCTATAGTAAATTAGGTCTTACTGCAAAACTTTTTGTTCTTGAAATTAATTTAAACATTTTAGAAGATTCTCATAATCAATTTAATTATTTAAATTATCAAATTCGACCTTACTCTAAATATCCATCTATCACAAGAGATCTTTCATTAATAATACCTAAAAAGATGGAATTTAATTACTTATTAAAATTACTAGATCAGTTTAATGATAAAGATTTAGAAAGCATAAGGTTATTTGATCAATATACAAATAAATCCCTTGGAGAACAGAAAAAAAGTATAGGTTTGAGATTTACATATCGCTCTAGTCAAAAAACTTTAACAAATTTAGAGATAGATGATAAACAACATGAGCTACAAGAAAAAATCATACAACACTTAAACTTAGAGATTCGGCAATAGCCAGAATAATGTAAGACATAAAAAGTACTACATAAGCCGGGTTCTGTTCTTTCAATATAATAGATATATATTGTAAAGGATAGCTATTCCTCTAGAGTTATTGTTACCAATAACTTCATGCAGTATTTTAAACTAAACTATATAAAATATACACAAATATTTGTTTAGCAGCTTTGCTCCATTTTAGGGGTTTACCTAACAAATACTTTACAGTATTTTTGGTAAGCTTTTAACTTGCCTTTGCACCCTTACCAGCTAGTATATTTTATTCTGGCGGTTTATTTCTGTGGTACTATCCTCATAATTGCCTACACTGGGATCTCTCCAGCATAAATTGTATTTATGGAGCCCGGACTTTCCTCAGACTGTATATTGGTTAAATCTGTAGCTATCTACGTTTACTTTTTATGTCTTCCGTATATTCTAATACGTTTAGATCAGGAATAACCACAGAACGAATTTAAAAATTTTCATATAATACGACAGAAGTTTATTCAACTTAATATTTTGTACAAAATCAATCTTTAATTCAGACTATTCAATATGACAAAAAATAATGAAGGATTTACTCACAGAAATTTTGCAGCTGTTTTGCAAAAATACAAATACGATTTAAATCTTGGCGATATTGTCGCTGGTACAATATTTAGCTTTGAGTTAAATGGTGTTTTGGTTGATATAGGAACACCAATATCTGCATACTTACCTATTCAAGAGGTGTCAAGTAATCAAGATTTAAATAATTTCACTTCTTTAAACATTAATGATACAAGAGAATTCTTTTTACTAGATTATAATATTCGATCAAAACAATTAATTTTATCAATTCGGCGCCTTGAATATATAAGAGCATGGAAAAGAATTCGACAATTATTAGCTGAAGATTCTTTACTTAATGTTCGAATAAAAGGATTTAATAAAGGAGGGATGATCATTAGCCTTGAAGGTATATCTGGATTTGTACCAAATTCTCATCTCGGGAATTTCCAAAAAAGTGATAAGGCTAATAATGAATTTATCAAGTTAAAGCTACTCAATGTTGAAGAAAGATCTAATAATCTAATACTAAGCCACAGAAGAGCTTTAATCGCTCAAGCCTCATCAAATTTAATTGTTGGTAATATTATTGAAGGAATTATAAATCAGATTACACCTTACGGATTATTTATAAAAGTTGGCAATCTTAAAGGTCTTGTACATATCTCTGAAATTAACATAAAACAATTAGATCAGATATCGTCACAATTTAAAATAGGCGATACTATTAAAGCTGTCATTATTCATGTGGACAAGAAGCAGGGACGTTTATCCTTATCAATGAAGCATTTAAAATAGTTAGTTAATGAAATTTATCCACCACCTACAATAGTAATAACCTCTAGTTTATCTTGATCATTTAAGTAAGTTGAGTGAAAAAGAGGCTCAGGTAACAAAGTGTCGTTTAGCTCAACTGCTATATGCTCAGAATTAAAATCAAGATAATTTAATAAAAATTGCAAGGAAATAGGCTTTGAGCAATTAAACGGCTCTCCATTAATTTGAATACTAATATTATTATACGTCATGGAAGATTAAATTTAGATAATATGTTAGATAAATAAATGACTTACAGAGTAGACGATATATCAACAAACAAGTTATAGTGATATTTATAATATGGCGAGTGTAGCCAAGGGGTTAAGGCAATGGGTTGTGGCTCCATCATTCGCGGGTTCGAGTCCCGTCATTCGCCCTTTGATTAGTTACATTATCTAGTAATTTATTATTTATAGAATATTTAACTAGTAAAGTTCTATTCTTCATATTAGTTTTTTGTAAAAGTCGACTAACATATTTTTCTACATTTCTAATACTAGTATCTAATATTGTAGATATTTCTTTGTTAGTTAGTCCGTCAATCACAAGGTCTAAAACACTTGCTTCTCTAGGAGTCAAATGTATTTTTTGGTTAATTGACTGCTTAGAGATGTCACATTTTTCTGTAGATGTATGTTGCGATATGTCTCTAGCAATTAAGTTTTTAATAAGTGAAACTAACTCTTCTGGGTCAAATGGTTTAGATAAGTAACCGTAACATCCCATGTCATAACCTTTTATTCTATCTTTAGTCATTCCTTTGGCTGTCAAAAAAATAACTGGTATCTTTGATAGCGCCTTAGTATTTTGAAGTTTTTCTAATAATTCATAGCCATTAACTAATGGCATCATTATATCAGAAATTATCAAATTGAAATTATATTGATTAGCTAAATTAAATGCTTCTAATCCATTACTGGCAATGTAAACATTAAATCCTTGATCTATTAAGTATTCTTGAATGGCTTTTGATAATACAATGTCATTCTCAACTAGCATCAACTTGTATGACATTTAATTTCAGTTCTTAATTATTAGAGTATTTTTTATAAAGTATGAATTATGACTAAAAATCATTTAAATCAAAAAAAATCTATCTCAACATTTTCTGAAAGTAGTTCAAATAATTTTCCCTCTTATAATCCATGGTTGCTATTTTTTAATAGTAATAAAATTAGTTATCAAATTTTTCTACTACAGCCTAATGATATTATTCTATTTGATAGCAGCTCTAGACTATACATTATATTAATAGGATCTTTAATTATTACAAAAGTCTTTAAAAGCACACATAAAATAACACTCAATTTATTAACTAATGGAGATACATTCGGACAATTAGAGTTAGCTAATGATAACTTCTACTATGAAGCAGAAGCAATAGGTAAAACAAAAATTGCTTGTATTAACTATAACACTATTATAAGAGCGTGTAGTAACTACCCACTATTTAATTTATTTTTTATAGATCATTTAATATGTTGCTCAGAAAAAACTTATCATTTTGTAGAAATCATGTCACACAAAAGTATTACAAGTAGACTTGTAAGCTTATTATTATTACTAGCAGAGCAAAATGGGACTCAGAGTAATAATGGTATTATGCTTAATTTTGCTATGACGCATAAAATGTTAGCGCAAATTATAGGGAGTAGTAGAGTAAGTGTAACAAGGATTTTATCTGAATTGCTAAAGACTAAATTGATTTCTATACAGAAAAAAAAGATCGTCGTTCATAGTCCTGTTTTATTGAGTCAGAGAATTTTAAATAGATAGAAAGATGTTATAATAATTAATAAGTGTAGATAATAAAATAATATAAGTTCAATAACTATTGAATCAAAAGTAGCTTAACCGCAAAAATATATTGAAGAGCTTTTTGAAGCTGTTTTATGAGTAAAATTTATGACTGGTTTGAAGAAAGATTAGAAATTCAAGCAATTGCTGATGATATTTCTAGCAAATATGTACCACCTCATGTTAATATTTTTTATTGCTTAGGCGGGATTGTATTTGTATCTTTTCTAATTCAAGTTGCAACTGGATTTGCAATGACATTCTACTATAGACCTACAGTTGCAGAAGCTTTCACATCGGTAGAATATATTATGACTGATGTGAACTTCGGGTGGCTTATTAGATCAATTCATAGATGGTCAGCTAGTATGATGGTCTTGATGATGATTTTACATGTATTTCGTGTCTATTTAACGGGTGGTTTTAAAAAACCTAGAGAATTGACATGGGTGACAGGTGTAATTTTAGGAGTACTTACTGTTTCATTTGGGGTAACAGGTTATTCTTTACCATGGGATCAAATTGGATATTGGGCTGTAAAAATTGTTACAGGCGTTCCAGATGCTGTTCCAGTTATTGGAGGAAGTATTGTAGAATTATTAAGAGGAGGAGTTAGTGTAGGACAAGGTACTTTAACAAGATTCTACAGTTTACATACTTTTGTACTTCCATTACTAACTGCTATTTTCATGCTTATGCATTTTTTAATGATACGCAAACAAGGAATTTCCGGACCATTATAACAATGTATAACTACACTTTGATAAAGTAATTAGACTCAATTTTATATTAAACACAAAAAATAACATGTCAATTCTTAAAAAACCTGATTTAACAGATCCAAAACTAAGAGCTAAATTAGCAAAAGGAATGGGCCATAATTATTATGGAGAACCAGCTTGGCCAAATGATCTATTATATGTCTTTCCAGTTGTAATTATTGGAACTTTTGCATGCAGTATTGGGTTAGCAATTTTAGAGCCTTCATCTATAGGTGAAAAGTCTAATCCATTTGCTACTCCATTAGAAATTTTACCAGAATGGTATTTCTTTCCAACATTTAATCTGTTAAGAGTAATTCCTAATAAGCTATTGGGTGTTCTAAGTATGGCAGCTGTACCAGCAGGGTTACTTACAGTTCCATTCATTGAAAATGTCAATAAGTTTCAAAATCCTTTTAGACGACCAATCGCAACAACTGTTTTCTTAATTGGTACAGTTGTAAGTGTTTGGTTAGGTATTGGTGCGACTATGCCTATTAATAATGCAATTACACTTGGACTTTTCTAGTCTAATTAATTCTATTAAATAAAAAGTGCTTTTGTTTACTTCTAAACAAAAGCACTACTATTTATTACTTAATAACAACTGTTGCGCCAGCATCTTCTAACTGTTTTTTCATAGCTTCTGAATCATCTTTAGATGCACCTTCTTTTAGAACTTTAGGCGTGGATTCAACAAGATCTTTTGCTTCTTTCAAGCCTAAGCCGGTTAAAGAGCGAACAACTTTTAGAACAGAAATCTTTTTAGGTGCAGGTACTTCTTCTAAAACAACATCAAATTCTGTTTTCTCCTCAACTTCAGATGCGGCTGGTGATACAGCTGGTGCAGACATCATCATGCCTCCTGTAGCAGCAGACGCATCAACATCGAATGTTTCTTCTATCTGTTTTACTAGTTCAGCAGCTTCTAGAAGATTTAAAGATTTTAGTTCTTCTAAAATATTTTCAACTTTTGTACTCATAATTAGTAAGAGATATATTAAAATTTTTGGTGCAGATAAGGTATAATAAGCAAATTATTCTATTAACATTGCTAGCCAATTATAATTTGAAATAATATATTATTCAAGTTATGTAATTAAATAAATATTTTTCATAGAAGACTATTAATATCGATTTGGATGGATGGTCCCATGGTACTAGATAAGAAAAAAGTTTTCCAGTACTTCCCTTTTGCACCAGAAGGCTTATTTCTATCAATTGATTCTTTAATTGTTTGCAGATTTAAGACTAGATCTTCTTGAGGAAAACTGGACTTTCCAAAAGGTACATGAATTATGCCAGTTCTATCAACTCGATACTCGACTTTCCCGCCTTTAAATTCATTCACAGCCTTGCCTACTTCTATGGTAACGGTGCCGGCTTTGGGAGAAGGCATTAATCCTCTAGGTCCTAAAACACGGCCAAGCTTCGCTATTAGAGGCATAACATCTGGCGTTGCTATTAATTTGTCAAAATCTAATCTACCTTTCAATATTTCATCGATGAGTTCTTCTGAACCACTTACATCAGCTCCTGCACTAATTGCTTCTGCTAATTTTTCTCCTTTGGCAATAACTGCTACTTTTATTGATTTACCTGTTCCTTTTGGTAATATGACTGTTGCTCTAAGCTGCTGATCTGCATACTTAGGATTTAGCCCTAAACAAATATGAGCTTCTGCAGTTTCCTTAAATTTAGCATTTGATGTTGCCTTTAACATCGATATTGCTTCATCAATATTATAAAGTTTAGGCTCAACTTGAGATTTTAATATTTTAAGTCGACGTGAAATTTTTTTCATAAAAATAATAATTATAATTGAAATTTTTTAATCTTTAATTAGGATTCCCATATTTTTAGCTGTACCTTCAACTATTTTCATAGCTTGAGGTACATTGTTAGTATTTAAATCCGGTAGCTTAGTTTCTGCAATAGATTCTAACTGCTTATACGTTATACTACCTATTTTTTTTGTGTTTGGTTCGCCTGAACCTTTATTTAAGCCAGCAGCTTTGGCAATTAGTACAGAAGCAGGAGGAGTTTTAAGTATAAAAGTGAAACTTCTATCTTCATATATTGAAATTTCTACAGGAATTACTAGTCCTGATTTATCTGCAGTACGCGCATTATACTCTTTACAGAACATGACAATATTTACACCATGCTGACCTAAAGCAGGCCCGACAGGTGGTGCAGGAGTAGCTTTACCTGCATTTAATGCCAACTTAACAATTCCGGTAACTTTTTTAGCCATAGTTTTTAATTTTTTTAGTTATATATATAAAATCACTAAGTGAATCTGCACTTAATTTCAGCTATTTTTTATTGATTATAAAAATAGAATTAATATAATTAACTTACCAATAATAACATATAAAAAAACAGTACTGGCACATAAAACATCAAATATATAGAATATGATGTTTTATATCATATCATTTTGATGTTTGCAAAAAGGTAAAATGCTACTATGCAAATATAACAAAAACTAAGCGCGCCCTGAAGGACTTGAACCCTCGACATCAGGTTTTGGAGACCTGCGTTCTACCAGCTGAACTAAAGGCGCAGATCAAATCAGTAAACTATAAAAGTAGATTATTTTAATTACTGGCTTGGTAGCGTATGTCAATTTAGTATACAATAAAACTACTAGATGTAAATAGTTTATCTTTTATTAATTAAATAACATGTCTCATACAATTGTAACCGAAAAATGCATTGGAGTTGCCGAATGTGTATCTGCTTGTCCAGTAGCTTGTATTCACCAAGGACAAGGACAAAATAGTATTAATACCAATTGGTACTGGATTGACTTTTCTGCCTGTATTGACTGCAGTATTTGTATTCAGGTCTGTCCTACGCAAGGAGCTATTTTAGATAAAGAAGAACCTAGTTTACAAAAAACATCTCAATAAGCTTATCAATTAGTTTCTAGTTGTTATTAATTAACATATAAATTTTATGCTGAACTTTAAAGCAGATAATATAAAATACTCTTTAGAAGAATATACAAGATATTCTAAACATTTAGTGTTACCACAGATTCAATTAGAGGGGCAAGAAAGATTAAAAAAAGCTAAGGTGCTATTTATTGGTGCTGGTGGGCTTGGCTCTCCTGCAATAATTTACCTTGCAGCTGCTGGAGTTGGAAGCATCGGTATTATGGACGACGATATTATTGATCTTTCTAATTTACAAAGGCAAATTATATATACAGTTCACGATATAGGATACTCAAAAGTAGAAATAGCTAAAAAAAAAATATTAGATTTGAATCCAAAATGTACAGTAAAAGCTTTTGAAGCAAGACTAACCTATAACAACTCATTTGATATAATTAAAAACTACGATATTATTATAGATGGATCAGACAATTTTCGTACTCGATATCTGCTAAATGATACTTGCCTAGAATTAAATAAAATACATATTTATGGGGCTATTTTTCAATTTGAAGGACAAGTTAGTGTATTTAACTATCAAGGAGGTCCAAGTTATCGAGACTTCCACAATAAAGTCGTAAATAGGAATAGTGAAATAGATACATGCAGCAATTCTGGTGTTTTAGGTTTATTACCAGGTATTATTGGTACACTTCAAGCAACTGAGGCTATTAAAATTATTCTTGGTTACAAGTCTATATTAAGCGGTACTATATTAACTTATAACGCTTTAACTTTATCATTTAGTAAGTTTAAAATTTTAAATACTAAATTTGTATTATCCTCTAAAAAATACTGGAACAGATACAGCTATGATCAACCTAATCTTATTATAAGAGAAATCAATGTTGTTCAATTACAAAAACTTTTAAATCGCAAAGACCTAAAATATATTTTAATCGATGTCAGAAATCAAGAAGAATATAAAAAAAATCACTTAATTCACTCATTAAATATACCTTTAAAACAACTCAAAACAATACATTACTCTAATATAAATTGTAAAGATAAAATTTGCTTTGTATACTGTAGCTTAGATTCTAGATCTCTATTTGCTTCTAAGTTATTAATAGCTCAAAAGCTCAATATTGTGAGAGTCAAAGGTGGTTTAAATGCATGGAGAAACATTATTGGAAGTTTTGACTGGACTATATAAAGATTATCATAATTTTTATACGGAGAGAGAGGGATTCGAACCCTCGTTAAGATTACTCCTAAACAGCATTTCCAATGCTGCGCCTTCAACCACTCGGCCACCTCTCCTAATAAAACGTTGTATAAATTATTATACCAGAATAAAGATGAAAATTCATTATCAGTTTCACGGAGATGCTATGTCAACAAGTAAATACTTCCTATTAAAATCTGGGTACAACAAGTATAATAAAATTATATATATTTTTTAGAATTCAGAATAAATATGGGTAAAAAAGTTATAAAAGTTGTGCTAAACGAGAATATTCAAAAACTTGGCAAAAGTAATGATCTTGTAAAAGTTGCTGCTGGTTATGCAAGGAACTTTTTAATCCCAAATAAAATGGCAATAGTCGCAACAAACGGTATTTTAAAAAAGCTAAAATTATACGCAGCCATAAAAGAAGAAAAATTTAAAATAGCTAAAGAAGATGCAAAAAAAATTCAGCAACTTCTAGAGGAAATACAGAAGTTCAGCGTGACTAAAAAAACAGGGGATGGGCAAAATATTTTTGGAAGCGTCACAGAAAAAGAAATTTCACAAACTATTAAAAATGCTACAAATATAGATATTGAAAAACAAAATATCCTTTTACCCGAGATTAAAACAGTTGGCATTTATAATATAGAGGTTAAGCTATTAAACCAGGTAACTGCCAACATCCAACTACAAGTTCTGCCAGAGTCAAATTAAGCTAGTAATTAATTAGTCTTATTAGAATAATGTTACAAGGAGGAACTAATCAGTATTCATAAATATTTACCTCCTCATAATATTTTAGCTGAAAAAATATTAATTAGTACAATATTAACTAAACAATCAGTCTCTCTACTAAAATCAGTAGAAAAACTCTCTCCTGATTTTTTTTATTTTACATCGAATTCATTACTTTACAGAGCTGTCCTAGAAAATGTTAATCATATAAAAAGAGTAACTATAGGAAATTGTGTAGCCAACTTAAAAACAGAAAAAATAATTAGACACTTGAATGAACTAGACGAAGTTATTAATCTAATAGAACAAGCACCTTTATCTGATGTTTTAGATGAATATTCGTCAGTTATTATAGATAATTATATTAAAAGATTACTTTTAATATCTGGAGATTCATTATTTTTAATTAGCTGTTCAAACCAGCCTGTTAGACAGAATAATATAACCTCTATTGTTAGCCAATTAACAAAAGCTTACGAAATCCTTGAAGAGAAAGATACACAAACACTAGCTACCATTCTTGCTAATCTGCTTGTTCATTTAGACAAAACAAAAAAAATTAGTATAAATAGTAGCGTACTTTCCGGTTTTACAGAATTAGATTCTATTACACAAGGTTTTCAAAAGTCAGATTTGATTGTTCTTGCAGGAAGACCTTCAATGGGGAAAACAGCATTTGCTATTAATGTAGCTAGATATATAATGAGCAAAGAGAAATCGTTCGTTATTTTATTTAGCTTAGAAATGTCTATAGAACAACTCCTAAGGAGGATTTTAGCTCAAGAATGTCACTTAAATAGTCAAAAAATTCAATCTGGCCAACTTAATAATAATGAATGGCAGTATGTTATTCGAAAAAGCAAAGCTCTTGCAGATCTGAATCTTTACATTGATGATAGCGCAAAAATTTCTACGGACACTATAAAAACGAAAGTACAATTCTTAAAATTACAAGGGAAAAATATAGAACTAATTATTATAGACTATCTTCAATTATTACAAGATAGCAGACAATCTGATAATAGATCTCAAGAACTATCTCTAATTACTAGATCATTAAAAATATTAGCAAAAGACTTAAATTTACCTATACTAGTATTATCTCAACTGAATAGGAATCTTGAAACTCGGAGCGATAAAAGACCTTTATTATCTGATCTAAGAGAAAGTGGATGTATCTCGAAATTTAGTCATCTTCATTTACCGTTACATAGTCAGACTCAAATTCTATTTAAATTTCATCATAAGCATATTGAAGTTAATAGCTTTACTGCACAAAAAACAAACTTATTTAGATACAGTAAAGCTAATATTTCCAAGACAGGTAAAAAAACTGTGTATGAAATTATTACACAATCTGGCAAGTATATAAAGTTAACAAGCAATCACAAGCTATTAACAACACAAGGATGGAAAAGATGCGATGAAATTAATCACAATAATATGCTTGCTATTCAAATAAACGCCATTAAAGAAAGAAAAACTCTCTTAAATTCTTGTCCATCTTTATTTTTAATTTTTGAGAATCTTAAACATGTTCGCCTTATTAGCTTGCAACAAGTATTTGATTTAGAATGTCAACTCTTACATAATTTTATCGCGAACAACTTTATCGTACACAATTCTATAGAGCAAGATGCAGATTTAGTTATAATGCTATATAGAGAGAGTTATTATACTCAAGAAGCTGTAGGAGGAGACTTGACAGAAATTATAATAGCAAAACATAGAAATGGACCAACAGGTATGTTTCAACTAAAATTTGATGCTCATCTAGCAAACTTTTCAAATATTTAAAATGCCAAGAACCAGATTTGAACTGGTGACACGAGGATTTTCAATCCACTGCTCTACCAACTGAGCTATCCCGGCTTTATATACATATAAAGAATATCAGAGGTTGTCAATTATAGCAACCCATCTTGTTAATTTTCTTCAAAAGCATTGAATAAATTATATTCAATGCTTTTAGATTAATAAATTATTTTTTACGTTAGCAGTTCTAATTTTTCACCTAGTAAAACTGTTACTTCTCCTTCGCTAGTGACATCTACTACAGCACTATCGCCAGCTTTAATTTTACCTGATAAAACTTCTTCCGCTAAACTATCTTCTAATAATCTCATCACTGCTCGTCTAAGTGGTCGAGCTCCGTAACTTGGATTATAGCCTTCTTCTACTAGTCGTTGTTTAAAACGTTCTGTTACATTTAGTTGAATATCCTGTTGCTTAATTCTGGCAAAAACTTCATTCAACATCAGTTCTGCAATTTCTCTAACTTCATCTTTGGTAAGCTGACGAAATACGATAATTTCATCTAATCGGTTTAGAAACTCTGGTCTAAAGTATTGTTTTAATTCTTCATTTACTAAAGATCTGACTCTAGTGTATTGAGATTCTGTTTGGTCTTCTGACAACTCGAATCCTAAACTACCTCCTCCTTTTTCAATGACTTTAGATCCAATATTGGAAGTCATTATTAGAAGAGTATTCTTAAAATCAATAGTTCGACCTTTGGCATCTGTTAATCTGCCATCTTCTAAAATTTGAAGAAGAAGATTAAAAATATCAGGATGAGCCTTTTCAATTTCATCAAAAAGAATTACAGTATATGGTTTTTTTCTTACTGCTTCTGTTAGATAACCACCCTCACTATAACCTACATAGCCGGGAGGAGAACCAATTAATTTAGATACAGTATGTCTTTCCATATATTCTGACATATCTAAACGTATCATAGAAGCTTCAGACCCAAAAAAATAAGAAGCCAAAGCTTTTGTCAATTCTGTTTTACCTACACCTGTTGGTCCAGAAAAAATGAAACTTGCAATTGGTCTATTCGGATTTTTCAGACCTACTCTTGCTCGTCTTATAGCTCTAGATACAGCTACAACTGCCTCGTCTTGGCCAATGATACGCCCATGTAAAGTTTCTTCCATGTGCATTAATTTTTCTGACTCACTTTTAGTCAGCTTAGTTACTGGTATACCAGTCCAAGCAGCAACAATTTCAGCAATATCATCTTCTGTTACAACAGGATCTTCTAAGTTTAAATCGGGCTCATTTTTTTTGCTTTGAGCAATTGCTGCAATTTGAGCTTTAATTTCCATTTCTCTTGCTCTATATTGTTCTGCCGTTTCATATTTTTGAGCTCTAATAGCTTCATCTTTTGTTTTTAATACAGCTCTTAACTCTTTATCCAATTCTCTTGCAGCTGGAGGTAGTTGAGAATTTAGTAAACGAACTCTAGAACCAGCTTCATCAATTAAATCAATTGCTTTATCTGGCAAGAATCGATCAGAAATATATTGATTAGCATATTTCGCAGCTGCCGCCAAAGCGCCATCAGACATTGTTAATTGATGATGTTTTTCATAACGGTCTCGAAGACCAAATAAGATTTCAATTGTTTCTTCAACACTAGGCTCTCCAACTACAACAGGCTGAAATCTTCTCTCTAGTGCTGGGTCTTTTTCTATATGTTTTCTATATTCTTCTAAAGTTGTTGCACCTATACATTGCAATTCTCCTCGTGCCAAAGCAGGTTTTAGTAAATTGGCTGCATCTATTGCGCCCTCTGCAGCCCCAGCCCCGATTAATGTATGGACTTCATCAATAACTAGTATTACATTATCAGCCGATTTGATTTCGTCCATAATACGTTTTAGTCTTTCCTCAAATTCACCTCTATATTTAGTGCCAGCAACTAATAAGCCAACATCTAGAGTAATAACTAATTTATCTTCTAATATAGAAGGAACATCTCTATTAGCTATTCTTTGAGCTAAGCCTTCTGCAATTGCTGTTTTACCTACACCTGGTTCCCCAATTAGAACAGGATTGTTTTTAGTCCTTCTCCCTAGAATTTGAATAACACGTTCTATCTCTTTTTGTCTTCCAACTACAGGATCTAAACCACCTTCCATAGCCATTTGAGTTAAATTAGAGCCGAACTCTTCTAATGTAGGTGTTTTGCTTCTAGCCTGTGTAGTATTACTTCCACTTACATTAGCTTCTGCATTTTCTCCCAGCATTTGTATAACTTCTGCTCTAATTGAAGAAACATCAACTGCTAAATTTTCTAAGACTCTCGCTGCAACTCCCTCCCCTTCTCTGACTAAGCCCATTAGCAAATGTTCAGTACCAATATAATTATGGCCAAGTTGACGTGCTTCCTCTAAAGACAATTCTAGTACTCTTTTTGCTCGAGGAGTGAAAGGAATTTCAACCGCTACAAAACCAGATCCTCTTCCTATAATTTTTTCAACTTCGACTCTTGCATCTTTTAGATTCACGTTCATAGATTTTAATACTTGGGCTGCAACCCCGGTACCTTCACCTACTAATCCTAATAATATTTGCTCAGTTCCGACAAAGTTGTGCCCTAAGCGTCGAGCTTCTTCCTGAGCTAACATGATTACTTTTATAGCTTTTTCAGTAAAGCGTTCAAACATTGTTTATGTTTTATGTTATGCCACTACCTTTGATAGTAAATGATTATAACACAAAACTAATAAATACTTAAGCCTTAATCTTGTTGTTTTGATTACTCTGTTTTATGTGTAAAATTCTTTAGCAAAAAATAAGTATTTAAATATAGTAACATCAATAAAAAAATAATTGGGTGAGATACTTAGATCATAACAAATTACGGGTAATAATTAATGAATTAAATATCTAAAGGTTAATTTAATATAAAAGAATTTTGTATTTCTATTAGAAATATAAGTTGGTCATTATTCTATAATTAGCGAATTAATTTTTTGATAGTTAAGCAAATACATTGATAACACAAAATGAAGTAAATCTAGTCTAGCAATAAATAATACAAAGATTCTGAGATACTACTCTGCTTATCTACTAATAATTTTCATATTTATTGTTTTAATGTATAATATTGCAAAAAACATTATAAGGCTAAACTAGATATGAAAGCAAATAGTACAAAAATAAGTAAGCTCATGAAAAGTGTGGAGACTTCTTTTATTAAACAAGACTTACCTGAGATTAGAGTTGGCGATACAATACAACTTGGATTGATGGTTAAGGAGGGTAATAAAACGAGAGAACAATTATGCGAAGGAGTAATCTTGGCTAGAAGAAGAAAAAATAGCTTAAATACTAGCTTAACTTTAAGATGCTCATTTCAAGGTATTGGAGTTGAGCGCGTTTTTTTTCTCAATTCTCCACGAATAACATTTATTAAAGTTATTAGAAGAGCTAAAGTACGGAGAGCTAAACTATATTATCTAAGAGATCTTCTTGGTAAAGCAGGTCGTTTAAAGCAAATCTTTAATTAAAAATAGATACTTATAAAATCAATAAATAGTGTTATAATAATTATTAAGGTTTTGGACATGTAACTCAGCTGGTTAGAGTGTCACGTCGACATCGTGAAAGTCGCTGGTTCGAGTCCAGCTATGTCCATCACTTAATAGTTTTATTTATGAAAAGACTTGTTTTAAGCAACTAAATTATGATACTGTTTAAGTTATGTTTTGAATAAAAACTAATTAGGGTCGGTGCCCGAGTGGTTAATGGGGGCGGACTGTAAATCCGCTGGCTTTGCCTACGTTGGTTCAAATCCAACCCGGCCCAATATAATAAAAAGCCTTTGTGGCTCAGAGGTAGAGCATCCCCTTGGTAAGGGGAAGGTCACGAGTTCAATTCTCGTCAAAGGCTATCTTTTAAAAAATTGTATATACTATTAGAAATATGTACTCATAAAAGAAAATCCACTTTGTTTTTGAGGGAATATAGACCTTCTAATCTAGATATTTGCATTAATATAATTTGAGGCAGTACCTCTTTGAGGTTTGGCAATGCCTATCATTTGTGAGTTACTTTTACCCGGAGCAACCATTGGATAGCAATTTTCATTTTCTGTAACTTGACAGTCTAGCAAAACTGGACCATGATGCTCGATAGCAGCTTCTAAGGACGATTGCATACTTTGCCTACTATTAATAGTAAAAGCCTTAATACCAAAGGCTTCTGCAAGCTTTTGGAAATTTGGTGCTCCTTCTATCATTCGGGAATGAGAGTATCTTTCGCCATAAAAAGCTTGTTGCCATTGTCTAACCATTCCTTGCCAACGATTATTAATAATAATAATTTTGACAGGTAACTGATATTGTGCGATAGTTCCTAGTTCTTGCATATTCATTTGAAAGCTAGAATCACCACTAATACAAATAACTACATCATTAGGATGTGCTACTTGAGCACCAATTGCTGCAGGTAATCCATATCCCATTGTACCTAAACCGGCACTTGAAAGCCAGTGTTTAGCTTTAACTTTTAAAAATTGAGCAGACCACATTTGATGCTGACCAACATCTGTAGTAAAATAAGCATTTTGGGCTAGTTTATTAGCTGCAACAAGTATTTCTTGAGGCGAAATACTTGTTGATTTTTTGGGAACCAGTAATGGATACTGTTCGCGCCAACGATTAATTCGCTCTTGCCAAGATACAATCTGCTCCGGATAAGGAGGGAAAGAAGTTTTTAGTAGATTTAATATTGCAGTAACAACTTCTGTAACATCACCAACGATAGCAACCTGAGGAATTCTATTCTTTCCGACTTCAGCAGGATCAATATCTACATGAATTACTTGCGCGTTACAAGCAAACTCGTCTAACTTCCCTGTCACCCTATCATCAAATCTAGCTCCTAATGCAATTAATAGATCACATTCACTAACTGCAAAATTAGCGTATGCGGTACCATGCATACCCAACATTCCCAAACAATATTCACTGTCTTCATTAAAAATCCCTTTCCCCATTAAAGTAGTAGTGACAGGTATTTTATACAAGTCAACAAGTTCTTTAATAATTTGATGTGAATCAGAGATTATAGCTCCTCCTCCTATATACAACAAAGGTTGACTAGATTGTTGTATCATTTTAGCTGCCATAAGTATTTGTCTAGACTTCAAGGTAGTAACTGGTCTACAACCTGGGATATTGACTTTGCCTGGATCAATAGAAAAATAATTAAACTTCTCTAATCCTACATCTTTAGGTACATCAATCAAAACAGGGCCTGGTCGACCATGTTTACAAATAAAGAATGATTCTGCAACAATCCTAGACATATCTCTGGGATCTCGAACTACATAAGAATGCTTGACAATAGGGAGAGTAATTCCAAAGATATCTACTTCCTGGAACGCATCTGTACCTATAAACGCTCTTCCAACTTGACCAGTAACAGCTAGTATAGGTACAGAATCAATATGCGCGGTAGCTATACCTGAAACAAGATTAGTTGCTCCTGGACCAGATGTAGCAAAACAAACTCCAACTTCTCCTGTTGATCTGGAATAAGAATCTGCAGCGTGAGCAGCTCCCTGCTCATGTCGAACAAGAATATGTTTAATTAAAGAAGACTCTTCCCAAGCATAAAGTTCATCATAGATAGGAAGAATAGCTCCGCCTGGATAACCAAATATATGCTTAACACCATGTCTAACAATACTATCTAAAAGGGCAAAAGCACCAGTTTTTTCAGAGCTAACTATTGGTTTTAATAACATAATATCTATCAAATAATATTTAATACGTATGACTTTTTATAGAAAAGAAATTTAAATTATCACAGTTAATGATAATATAATATTATATATGTTCAAAAACTTTAATTAAATTAAATTAATTCTCTCAACAACATTCGATATTGAGCATTTTCTGTATTATTGCCGCTAAAATTGCGATTAAACCGGTTAATGATATGATGAAAAAAAAACTTGTCAATGGTTTTTTAAATAACACGAAAAAAGGACTAATAATTATTAAAACTAATCCGAAAATGACACTAACTAAAAATCGTGGAAATTTTAATATATTATTCCAAAAATTACTCATAATTATCATCCTTATACTTTTAACTATTAATAATATGTTTATTTTCTAAAAGTTTTAAAGTACTTACTAGTATCTATTAAATTAAGATAAGTCCTGCAAATAAATTTATATATTATAATTCTATTTTATTCATGCTGACTAATTCAGAAAGAGTGAAAGTCTTAAGTGAGGCCCTACCATATATTCAACAATTTTCCTCAAGAATTATTGTAATAAAATATGGGGGAGCAGCTATGAAAAACCAAAAATTAAAAGATCAAGTAATCAGTGATGTCGTTTTTCTTTCTTTTATAGGGTTGCGTCCTATTTTAGTTCATGGTGGAGGTCCTGAAATTAATTTGTGGTTAGATCGTCTAAAAATTTTATCACAATTTGAGAACGGTGTTAGGGTGACAGATCAGCCTACTATGGATATTGTGGAAATGGTATTAGTTGGACGAGTCAATAAGGATCTTGTAGCAACGATTAATAAGCAAGGAGGTAAAAGTGTAGGTTTGTCAGGGAAAGATGGTTTACTTATTACTCCTAGACCGAGCGGTAAAGCGAATCTTGGCTTTGTTGGAGAAGTACAGAATGTTGATACTAAGCTATTAAAGATCTTAATTCATAATAACTACATACCAGTAATTGCTAGTGTTGCGGCAGATAAACAAGGTCAGTCATACAATATTAATGCTGATACTGTAGCGGGAGAAGTAGCAGCAGCCCTTAATGCGGAAAAACTAATTTTGTTAACAGATACTCCTGGTATTTTACGTAACTCTTCAGATCCTACAACACTCATTAGTCACTTAAATATACAGCAAGCTAGAGACTTAACTCAGACCGAGGTGATCTCCGGAGGTATGATCCCCAAAGTTAATTGCTGCATTCGCTCTTTAGCCCAAGGAGTAGCTTCAGCTCATATTTTGGATGGTAGAATTGATCACGCTCTCTTGCTAGAAATATTAACTGATCAAGGCATTGGCTCGATGTTGGTTGTATAAGATATTAGCTATTTATTCAGTTTTTAACTGCTCTATTATAAAAAAATGTTGAAAATAAAATATTTCTAAAAAAATTAAGATATTTTGCTCACATACTTTCTTTACTTTTACCTAATTTAAAAGACATAATTATTTAGTCTAATCTACTAAAATTCATAGATTTATAGTTTAGCAAAGGCTAATTATTAACAATAATGTAAATATGTAGCAAGATTCTATATATTCTTGCAAAAAAATTACTTATTTTACAAGCTGAATATTGAAATACTGCCAATAAAGTGAAAAGAATTGAGAGTATATCGTAGAGGGTAATTTAATATCTTTGAAATGTTAATCTGGACAATATAAGATCTATGTACTTGTAGTAAAGACTTTTTTATTGATTTATATTTTAAGATAAATTATGGTATAGTATTTATCAATGGTTTTTATTATGGCTCAGTAGCTCAGTGGTTAGAGCAGGGGATTCATAAGCCCAAGGTCGCAGGTTCAAATCCCGCTTGAGCCATTTCTTAATAGCCTTAAGAAAGGGGTTATAGCTCAGTTGGTAGAGCATCTCAATGGCATTGAGAGGGTCAGCGGTTCGAATCCGCTTATCTCCATAAATATTTATGCACAGCTGTTAAAATTTAATAATATTTGATATATTGAGTACGTAAGACTCTTTGGAGAGGTGGCTGAGTGGTCGAAAGCGGTAGATTGCTAATCTACTGTACGATTAACTTCGTACCGAGGGTTCGAATCCCTCTCTCTCCTTATGCATTAATCAATTGGCTTTATAATAAAAAACATGAAAAATATTATTGAGGATACTTTTCATGTTTTACAGTATAATTTGACAATCACAAGCTAATTATGAGATTATCTGTCTGTACCCTTTATTGGGACTGTAGTTCAACTGGTTAGAGCACCGCCCTGTCACGGCGGAAGTTGCGGGTTCGAATCCCGTCAGTCCCGTATCATTTAAAATTGAGATTTATAGTAATTTTTCTCTGGAATTGCAGTGTATTCTTTAACAATATCTCTAAATTCATTGCCTTCAATTGTTTCTTTTTCAATTAGTAGATCAACTAATCTATCCATAACTACTCGATTATCTGCAATAATTTCTTTAGCCTGCTTATAACATTCGCTCACAATTTCTCGTACTTGTTTATCAATATTAGTTGCAACCTCATCTGAGTATTCTGAGCCTCCTCCCATTCCTCTACCCAAGAAAGGGTCTCCACCTTGACTTTCAAGAGATAATGGGCCAATTTTAGACATCCCGAATCGAGTTACCATTTGTCTAGCCATTGATGTAACTTGCTGCAAATCATTACTAGCACCAGTGGTTACTTCTGCATCTCCGAAAATAATCTCTTCTGCAGCTCTTCCACCAAGAGCACCAACGATACGTGCTAGTATTTGCGACCTTGAGATTAAACTTTGATCATCGCTAGGAGTAAACCATGTTAAGCCTCTAGCTTGCCCCCTTGGTATTAAGGTGACTTTTTGAACAGGATCATGATGTTCTAATAAGCTTCCTATTATTGCATGGCCTACCTCATGGTATGCAATTAATCTTTTACTTTTACTATCAATTAAAGGTGTGCCTTCCATTCCAGCTACCACTCTATCAATTGATGTATCAATTTCTGACATAGTCATTGCATTCTTTCTTCTTCGAGCTGTTAAAATAGCAGCTTCATTTAATAAGTTAGCTAAATCAGCTCCCGAAAAGCCTGGAGTTCGTCTTGCAATAGTTTCTAAAGATACTTTAGGCTCCATTTTTTTATTTTTAGCATGAACCTCAAGAATTGCTAATCTACCTTTAAAATCAGGAACATCCACAGACACTTGCCTGTCAAATCTTCCTGGCCGTAATAATGCAGAATCTAGAATGTCAGCTCTGTTAGTTGCAGCAATTACAATAACACCAGTATTCCCTTCAAAGCCATCCATTTCAGTTAATAGCTGATTTAATGTTTGTTCCCTTTCATCATTTCCACCTCCGACACCTGTTCCTCTTTGTCTTCCGACAGCATCAATTTCATCAATAAAAACAATGCAAGGTGCATTGTCTTTTGCTTTTTTGAATAGGTCTCTTACGCGAGAAGCACCAACTCCAACAAACATTTCCACAAATTCTGAGCCTGAAATACTAAAAAAAGGAACGCTTGCTTCACCAGCAATTGCCTTTGCTAATAATGTTTTTCCTGTACCAGGAGGACCAACTAATAAAACGCCTTTTGGTATTTTGGCACCAACAGCAGTAAATGATTCAGGTTGTTTTAAAAAAGTTACTACTTCTTGAAACTCTTCTTTTGCTTCTTCAACTCCAGCAACATCATTAAATACTACTCCTGTTTTGGCTTCCATTTGAAATAAAGCTTTTGATTTACCAAATGACATTGCTTGACCAGGCCCGCCACTAGCACTATTAGATCTTCTAAATAGAAAAGCTAAGCCTCCAACTAACAATAGAGGAAATAGTAAATTACCTAATAGTCCCCATACTGCACTTGTGCTTTTAGGAGGATGAGCATCTAAATCAACATTAGCTTTGCGTAGCTTTGTAATTAATTCTGGTGCACTTGCTGGCAGCTCAACTCGAATTCGTTGAACCCTGTTGCCTAATTCTGGTCCAACAGCTTCGACGATTGCTGTGTGATTATTTTCATATAGGTCAACTCGTTTAACCCAACCCATATCTAAATATTCTAAGAATCTTCCATATGTCATTCTAGAACTTGCGATATTACTACCAACATCTGTAGTAGTCGGACCTAAAAAACCTTGCCAGAAAAAGAACCCAACGACAAATATTGGTAAAGACCAAAGAAGAAGTGTTTTCCAAGATAGTTTCATGTTATGAGAGAGTTTATTTATTTAGTAAAAATTGTATAAGATTAAAAAATCTTCAAATAAGCTGATATAGAATCTGTGTACATATTTTGTAAAGAGATCTATAGAAAGATTATAATTTATATTTAACATAGTTTTAATTTTCTAGGCAACTACATTAGTTCTATGTTATTCTTATCTAATTCGGGGAAAAAGAGTTTTAATTTAGGAGAGATGGCAGAGAGGTTTATTGCAACAATTTCGAAAATTGTCATAACTGTAGTTATCGAGGGTTCGAATCCCTCTCTCTCCTTTTACTATTTAATTGTCGGTACTAATTTTATGTATTTTTTTATTTTTATTTCTTTATCTATTATACTAATCTTTAATAATCTATCTTAGGACTAAAAATATGGAACGTGGCTCAAAAGTAAAAATATTGAGAAAGGAATCATACTGGTATCAAGAACTTGGAACTGTTGCAGCAATAGATAAAAGTGGTATCAAGTATCCAGTACTAGTAAGATTTGAAAAAGTTAATTATAATAATGTCAATACTAATAGCTTTGCAAATAGCGAATTAATTGACTTAGGAAAATAATTACTTTTGTATATAGTAAAGTAGAAATTAAGCGATCGCTATTATGTTATAATAGCGATCGCTTATTATCTTTAATGTTATTAAATTAAAGAAAAAGTATAATTAGCTACCTAAAGTAGCCCAATCTACATCTACATTTTCTAGTACTAGTGATGAATTGTAGATTTGCAAAATGATCAACAAAAATAAGAAAAATAGTAACATGAAAATCCCCATGATAGGAGTTGTTCCCCAACCTGGAGCAACTTTTCCATACTCTGAATTTAAGGGTCTTAAAATTTCTCCAAGTCTAGTTCTAAGTGCCATAATATATTTTGATAAATTTAATAATTAAATGTTTTAATATTGATAATATCATTATAGAGAAAGTTCATCTTAATACTGATTGAATTATGGAAACTGCAACAGTTCTTAGTATTTTTATTTCAAGTTTGCTTTTAGGTATTACAGGCTATTCAATATATACGGCATTTGGTCCTGCTTCAAAAGATCTCAGAGATCCTTTTGAAGAGCATGAAGAATAATATACTGTAACCTACAATAGAACCACTCTCCACTAATAAGTTGGAAAGTGGTTCTATTATTGTAAGGTTAAACTTAATAAAGCTATTTAGCTATTCTTGGAGGTTCTCTAAAAAAGATCGCAAAGAATATAACCATTAGTGTTCCTGTCAATAAAAATACATAAACCAAGGCTTCCATAGGTTCTCCTAATTAGTAACTATTAGACAATAAACTTTTCCTGAACTATTTTAATATTGGAAATATTTGATAAAGACTGTATTTGGCTTAGCATTATACAGCTCCTTGCTTCTTACTGCTTCTGTCGCCTAATTTTTGGAAAGCTCCAAACTCTACTTGTTCAGTTACTTCGGCTCCAATTCCTGCAAACACATCTCTAAATATAGTTCTTGAACCATGCCAAAGATGTCCAAAGAAAAATATTAAAGCGAAATTAGCATGACCAAATGTAAACCAGCCTCTTGGACTACTTCTGAATACACCATCTGATTCTAGTGTAGTTCGGTCAAATTCAAATACCTCCCCTAATTGGGCTTTTCTTGCATATTTTTTAACGCTAGGAGCATCATTAAATACTTGGCCATTTAATTTTCCGCCATAAAAACTAGCTGTTACACCTACTTGTTCTATACTGTACTTAGATTCTGCTCTCCTAAATGGAATGTCAGCTCGTATGATACCGTCTTTATCGACTAAAATGACCGGAAAAGTTTCGAAGAAAGCAGGCATTCTGCGGACACTCAGTTCTCTTCCTTCTTTATCTTGAAATACAGGATGTCCAAGCCATGCTTCAGCAACTCCGTCTCCTTTATTCATAGGGCCAGCTCTGAATAAACCACCTTTTGCTGGATTATTACCAATATAATCATAGAAGGCTAACTTATCTGGAATTCTTGACCATGCTTCGCTAGGAGCAGCTCCATCAGCAATAGCGTTCTCTACTCGTTTTTCAATTTCTTGCTGAAAATATCCACTATCCCATTGATATCGAGTTGGACCAAATAACTCAATAGGTGTAGTTGCAGAGCCGTACCACATTGTTCCACAAGTAACAAAAGCTGAGAAAAAAACAGCAGAGATACTACTTGATAATACTGTTTCGATATTACCCATTCTTAGAGCGCGGTATAGTCTTTGCGGCGGTCTCACAGTTAAATGAAAAACACCAGCTAATATACCTACAGTACCTGCAGCAATGTGGTGTGACGCAACTCCTCCAGGATTAAATGGGTTAAATCCTTCTGGTCCCCACGCCGGAGCCACTGGCAGTACTTTACCTGTTACTCCGTAACCATCAGATACCCACATTCCTGGTCCGAATAATCCAGTTACATGAAAAGCACCAAATCCAAAACAAAGTAAACTTGATAGCAATAGATGAATTCCGAAAATTTTTGGCAAGTCTAAAGCTGGTTCTCCAGTTCTTGGATCTCGAAATAATTCTAAATCCCAATAAACCCAATGCCAAATAGCAGCTAGAAAAAGCATTCCAGAAAGAACTATATGAGTTAAAGCTACTCCTTCAAAGCTCCATAATCCAGGATTGGAAACACTTTCTCCAGTAATACTCCATCCTCCCCAAGAATCTGTTACGCCAAGCCTTGCCATGAATGGCATAACAAACATTCCTTGTCTCCACATTGGATTTAATACTGGATCTGAAGGATCAAATACAGCTAATTCGTATAATGCCATAGATCCTGCCCAACCTGCTACAAGTGCGGTATGCATTAGATGGACTGCAATTAAGCGTCCAGGATCATTTAAAACAACCGTGTGTACACGGTACCATGGTAGTCCCATTGACTACATGCCTCCTATGAATAAGAACATACTTTGTTGACTTTCTTACAAATGTTTATCATTGTTGATAATAGCTTTGGTTTTGAAAAACTATTTCTATTTCAATTATCCATACTACTACTAGTATTATATAGTAAAAATCTTTCTAAAATAAATTTAATAAATTTTTTATTAAAATTTTAATTAAGTTTAGCTTTTAGTATCTTAGAGACAAGGTAGGCTGCAATTATATCTAGAATAACTAATAATGCAATAATTTGCCCTAAACAAACATCTCCCCAACTAATTTTTATAATAGACTCTGTAAAATTCCAATGTATGCTGGAATATAAATATCTTGTACCTTCTATTGCATAGCTTAAAGGATTTAGACTAGCAATTAACTGGAGCCAAGGTGGCATGAAATATAGAGGGGCCAGAGCCGTACTAGAAAATAAAAAAGGCAAATTGATTACTAAAATAAGTGCTAATAGTTCAATATGACCAGGCAGAGTAAAAGATAAAGCTAAACTAAGTATTGTAACTCCCACAGTTACTAATAGAATTATAAGTCCAAAAACTATCGCACTATCACTGTTTAAGGGAGAATTTCCCATAAATAATGAGGCTGTAACTATGAATATAACTTGTATTAAACTAATACAAGTCATAAAAGTAGCAGAAGATAAAATAATAGAAGTTCTAGATATTAAAGGAGCCGTTAATAAGCGATTTAAAAACCCGAATTCTCGATCAAACATTAAAGGAAGACCTGAATTAAGTGCACCAGTAAACGATGTGAAAATTATAATTCCAGAGCTTAAAAAACAGTTATAGCTTGTGTTAATAGTAAATAAATTCACGGGAGCATTATAAAAAAGCCCACCGAATAGAATTAGCCATAATAAAGGCTGAATAATACCTGCCATCAATGTCGCAGGTCTTCTCCAAACTTGCAAAAAGAGTCTTTTTGTTAAAGATTTGATTTCCTGTATAAGAAAACTCGAATATAAATGTGGTATCTGAAATCGAAGAATAGGCTTTAGTTCTATTTGTTGATTTATCATTGAAGTCATAATTACTTATTTGTTTATTGTAAAAGATTAGCTGTGCAGTTAATCTAAAGGTCTAGAGTATTAAGTTTAGTTATTTAAATGATAAAAATAATTTTAACTATATGAATTTATATATATACTTTGAACCTGCAATAGTTCTATTTAGTATGAAATGTAGCTTAATTTCTTACAATAGTATATTATTTTCTTTTTTTGCAGTCTATTATGCATAATGAAACTAATATACAATTTTGGGCAAGTCCTTTAAATTGTTTTATTATTAAGTTTCAAGCATATCTTTATTCTGGAGTAAAAAAATGGCAGATTATAAAATTCATTTAGTATGTGAAGATGAAAATATTGATGTTACATTTAACTGTGCGGACGATACATACATCCTAGATGCAGCAGAAGAAGAAGGTGTTGAACTTCCGTATTCCTGTAGAGCTGGAGCTTGCTCAACTTGCGCAGGTAAAGTTACTGAAGGGGGTGTAGACCAACGTGATCAATCATTCTTAGATGATGATCAGCTTTTAGCAGGTTATGTTTTAACATGTATTGCTTATCCTACATCTGATTGCACTATTTCAACTCATGTTGAACAAGAACTTTATTAAATAAATTTCTTTCAATAGCATAAAGTAGTATAATTCATAAAATATCTATTTTATGCTATATGTTTTTGACCATATAAATGTTGCAGTTCAGAGATTTTTTAGCTAGTATATTGATTAAGTAATTTTTTAAGTAAGTTTTATAATATGGCAAAAAAAAATATGATCCAAAGAGAGCTTAAAAGGGAAAAGCTTAAAAAAAAATACTCTTTAAAAAGACTGGCTATTAAAGATCAACTAAAAAAAGCTATAAGCTTTTCTGACAAAATGGAACTAAGACAAAGACTTCAAGAAATGCCTAGAAACAGCGCAGCCGTTAGAGGTAGAAACAGATGCTGGTTAACTGGTAGAAGTAGAGGGTATTATAGAGATTTTGGTTTATCTCGCCATGTTTTTCGAGAAATGTCTCATGAATGTCTTTTACCTGGAGTTACTAAGTCGAGCTGGTAAACAATTTTACTAGAAAAAAATCAGTATATTTATACTAAAAGTATTTTCATTGATAATATTGAAAATAATAAATAAATATATTTTTCTTTATTAGTCGATGTAGATTTCATAACTCAGACATTTCTATATAAGAGCGCTTATGGCGATAAGAATTTTGCTATTTCATCACAAATCAAGATTATAAATAGTAAAGAAATGATTGTCTTACACTCAAATGTCTAGAATATATGAAAGAGATCTATATCATACTTTAATATAAAATTACCTTTATTTGAATCCAAGTTTATTATGTTTGGCTACTTACTAGAATTAAAAATCCATCCCTTTCCTATAGACCCGCATCCGTATTACCCTACTTTGCATGTTGATATAATAGATCACTTCTTGGTATCCGATTATATTAGAATTGTACAAGGGTTTGCTAAAGATGAGGTTTTATAAGCTACTGTCAGCACTAAATATGCGGAAGGTGTAATTACTATGGATCGGCGACTGAAAGCAATTTCTTGTAAAAATGCTCGAAGCCAACAGTCGTTTATAAATCTAGGTGTGTGGGCTTGTGCTTGTATAATGGGTCGTAACTACAATCTTACTGTAGGTTTTCTAGACACTTGTGCTATACAAGGAGCCATATCCTTTGAAAAAGTCTTGGCTTTATGTCGAAAGAGATCCACAAGTATTTTCGATAATAACTAGCGATGATACGCGTACTAATTATAGATTAACCAGCGCTAATCCAGAGGGCGTTGTGATTTTAAAAGCTGCTAACGATGATGATGAAGATTGTAAAAAAATAACAATAGTCAAATAAATATTTTCGCTAGTTTAAACACCGAAAAGTTTAATGAGATGTTTGATCCACCTATAGTTGATGAGAAATCTCTTGAAGCCAGTAGATTGATTGCACTAAATGATGTTTCGCTAATGGCTGTAATAAAAGTTCTTATTAAGAGACCCGAGTATAGTAAATTAGAGAATCCATTCCGTAGCGAAGCCAGTGTTAAAGATCTTTCACAAGTATTAGCTTTTTTAAATAAAGCAAATCCAATTCAAGAAGGGTTGGTGTATAGAAAGAAGCAGCTTGTCATATAGAAAGTTTAATGGGTTCAAATAACTTTAAAATAGTTATTATCTTATGAAAGATTCGCTATCTTACTATAAAATCAGTATTGCCAATTATCAATCTGTTTTCAATAAAATTTTTTCTGTATTTATAATTAGCTGGTTTGTAGATATTTATAAAAACCATAATTATTACAGCTTTTATAAATATCTATAACCTAGGCTTTATAGTCCTAATTGATTTCCACGTTGATATTGTAGATAAGCTGCTACTAATAATCCAAATAAAGTGATAGGAATAAGGCCAAGAACAATTCCTGATAGTAAGGGTTCAACCATAATAGTTATTATTGTGTAAGATATAAGATTAGAGCGCAAAAAATTTTACTTTTTATATTTGCTATTTTTGTTATAGCTTCAAGGTTATCTAAAACCAATTGCTGCTTGCCAAACAAAAGCTAAAAGTAGAAAAAATACAGGAATTACAGGTAAAATATCAATGATCGGTTTGAAAACTGCATAAGCTTCCGGTAGTTTCGCTAAAAAAAGGGCTGAATTCATATGTTTTACCTCTTATTTTAAAATTTCTCTAATAACTAATAATACTTAGCTTTTTATACAGCATATCACCTTATTCTAAATTTTTTTTAAAAAAGACTTTCTTTAAATTTTTTATCTATTTAAAAAAAGATAGTGTTATTGTTTACAATAAAGATTTTAATACTTAATTTAATATTTATTGAGAAAACAATAATTTTAAATTATTTCTTCATAGATAAATTGATGAAGGTATAAAGCTTCATTGTATTATATACAATATTATTCACATTTGAATTTTTTAGGAGAATAGAATAAATGATTATTGCAATTCAATTATTAGTGCTATTATTAATTGTATTATCGACTGTGTTAGTAGTAGGCGTCCCTGTTGTTCTAGCATCACCCGGTCAATGGGAACAATCAAAAGGGTTAATCTATACAGGGGCAGGCTTATGGACAGGACTAGTAATTGTTACTAGCTTGGTTAATTCCTTAGTAGTTTAAAACTGATATCTAATTATATTTTGTTTTTGAATAAAAGAAGTACTTATATACTTATATAAGTACTTCTTTTTTTAAAAAACGATAATAGTTTTTTTGTTTTTAACAAGTTTGTAATCTATAGTTTAATGATTAATAGCTCAACTATATAACTACAGATTGACAAATGTTACCATGTTTGTAATAATATATTCTGTGCGGGTATAGCTCAGTGGTAGAGCGCAACCTTGCCAAGGTTGATGTCGCGCGTTCGAATCGCGTTACCCGCTAATTTTTTATTTAGCTTCAGAGAAATCTGTGTCAATTACAGTGCCATCATCTTTTGTGTTTGTATTTTTACTTTCAGCCTGAGCAGCCATTTTTCCAATATCCATTAATGAGTTCTGTAGTCGTTGAGAGATAGATTCAATATTTTCATATTCTTCTTTCTCTAAACTAGATCTAAGCTCTGTAATTAGTTCCTCTATCTTTGTTTTCAAATCTTGGCTGATTTTATCTTCAAATTCTTTAATTTGTTTTTCAGCCTGGTAACATAAAGATTCTGCTTGATTCTTAGTATCAATATTCTTTCTTCTTTTTTGGTCTGTATCGAAATTTTCTTCAGCTTCTTTTACCATTCTTTCAACATCATCTTTAGGTAAAGTAGAAGCTCCAGATATAGTAATTGATTGTTCTTTGCCTGTAGCTTGCTCTTTTGCTTTAACAGACAAAATTCCATTAGCATCAATATCAAATGTAACTTCAATTTGAGGAACGCCTCTAGGTGCAGGCATAATACCATCTAATCGGAATGTTCCTAAGCTTTTGTTGTCTTTTGTCAACTCTCTTTCACCTTGAAGCACTTGGATTTCTACATTTGGTTGATTGTCTACAGCTGTAGAAAATACTTCTGATTTTTTTGTCGGAATAGTAGTGTTTCTTGGTATAATCTTCGTCATTACCCCACCTAAAGTTTCTACTCCTAAAGACAATGGTGTCACATCTAATAATAGAATATCTTTGACTTCGCCAGCTAAAACGCCAGCTTGTACAGCTGCTCCAATAGCAACAACTTCATCTGGGTTTACACTTTGATTGGGATCTTTACCTATTAATCTTTTAACCATCTGTTGTATAGCAGGAATTCTTGTAGATCCACCTACTAAAACTACTTCATCAATACTGGAAGCTTCTAATTTTGCATCTTTTAGAGCATTATTTACAGGAATACTGCATTTGTCTATTAGATTAGAGCAAAGTTCTTCAAATTTACCCCTAGTTACAGTTTTTTCTAAGTGCTTGGGACCATCTTGTGTAGCAGTAATAAATGGAAGATTAATTTCTGTTTGAGTTAAATTCGATAGTTCTATTTTTGCTTTTTCTGCAGCTTCGGTTAATCTTTGAAGTGCTTGTCTATCTTTTGCAAGATCAATACCTTCATTTTGCTTGAAATCTTTGATTAACCATTCCACAATTTGTTGGTCAAAGTCATCTCCACCTAAATGTGTATCTCCAGAAGTTGAAAGTACTTCAAATACTCCATCTCCAACTTCTAAAACGGACACATCAAATGTTCCGCCTCCAAGGTCAAATACTAGAATTGTTTCATTATTTTGTTTGTCTAGTCCATAAGATAAGGAAGCTGCAGTAGGTTCATTGATAATTCTTAGTACATCTAAACCGGCTATTTTACCGGCATCTTTCGTAGCTTGTCTTTGTGAGTCATTAAAGTAAGCGGGTACGGTTATAACTGCTTGTGTAACAGTCTCGCCTAAGTATGTGCTAGCATCTTCAACAAGTTTTCTGAGTACTTGAGCGGAAATCTCTTCGGGTGCAAAATCTTTATCAAGTGCAGGACAGGCAATTTTTATGCTGGATCCACTAGTCTTAACATTATATGATGTCTGTCTAATTTCTTGAGAAATTTCATTTTGTTTACGCCCTATAAATCTTTTGACTGAGTAGAAAGTATTCTCTGGGTTAATAACAGCTTGCCTCCTAGCAATTTGTCCCACAAGTTTATCTCCACTTTTAGTATATGCAACAACAGAAGCAGTGGTTCTAAAACCCTCTGCGTTTGGTATTACAGTAGGTTTACCTCCTTCCATAACAGCAATCACAGAATTGGTTGTTCCTAAGTCAATTCCAACAACTTTACCCATTAATACCTCTCTAATTCTTGTAAGTATATTCGCTATACAGCTATATTTTTACCTGTGCTGTATTAGATATGCATATATACTGCACAATAAATATGTAAATAAAAAGGTGTAGTTACCGAACACAATTTTAGTTTTTCTAGAGAGGTAGAAATTCAATATTCTATCTATATTTTAGACAGTACTAATAATGTAATGTTGTACAAATCTAAAAGAATTCATGTCTTCTGGTTCATATTATTTTGAACACGTAGTGTATAAATAATATAATAAGTTTGCCTTTAATCTATACATAATGTAACTGGACAAAAAACTATTTCTATTTTAGATTGAATAAGTAAAGTTTTTTCTCTTTATGTTGTCATGATTAATCTCAGACATCTCTTAGTTCAGTTTACTTCAGGCAATTTGAAGTAAAAATTTCATGTACGATAATAGTATAAATCTCTCAAAAAGGAGAAATCTAGTGTCTGTTGGTATACTCGGTACTAAAGTAGGTATGACCCAATTCTTTGATGAAGCTGGCTTGTCAATTCCAGTTACTGTAATTCAGGTTGGGCCGTGTATTGTTACTCAAATTAAATCTTTACCTAAGGATGGCTATAATGCTATTCAAGTTGGGTACAAGCAAGTTGTTGAACAAAAGTTAAATAAACCATTATTAGGACATTTAAAGAAGTCACAAGCTCCCCCACTGAAATATTTGCGTGAGTACTTAGTAAAATCTACTGATGACTTTGAAGTTAGTCAAATCTTGTCTACAGATATGTTTAAAGTAGGCCAGACAATCAATGTTTCTTCTAAAAGCATAGGTAAAGGCTTTTCAGGCTATCAAAAGAGACATCATTTTAGTAGAGGTCCAATGTCTCATGGCTCGAAAAACCATAGGCAACCTGGTTCTATTGGAGCTGGTACGACGCCTGGGAGGGTTTACCCAGGAAAAAATATGGCTGGCCAACTTGGTAATAAAAAAGTTACGATAAAAAATTTGCAAATTGTAAGTATTAACTCAGAAAATGATTTTTTGATTGTAAAAGGAGCTGTCCCAGGTAAGCCTGGTAATTTAGTAAAAATTAGTAAATAACAATATTCTTTCACGCGATATATCTAATGACAGTTAAAACACAATTAAATTATCAAGTCTATAATTGGAAAGGTGAAATAAGTGGTAATGCAGATTTGAATCTTAAAGTGAGTCAAGACTCTGGTATGTACTTAGTTCATAGAGCTTTAGTAAGACAAAGGAATGAAAAACGACAAGGTTCTGCTAATACCAAAACAAGAAGTGAAGTCCGAGGTGGAGGCCGCAAACCATGGCGCCAAAAAGGAACTGGTAGAGCAAGAGCCGGTTCTATACGCTCACCTTTATGGAGAGGTGGTGGTGTAATCTTTGGACCCAAGCCTCGTAGTTTTACTAAAAAAATGAATAAAAAAGAAAGACAATTAGCTTTAAGGACAACGTTAAATAATAAATCAGTCAATACGTTAATTGTAGAAAACTTTAATAGTTATTTTCAGCAGCCAAAAACTAAATTGTTTATGGAAGCTATTCACCGATGGAATCTTGATTTAAACAAAAAAGTTTTAGTTGTAGTGGATAAAAAAGATCCGAATGTCTATCTTTCCATTCGCAATTTAAATAATGTAGAAATTATTTCAGCTGACACTTTGAATATCATGGCCCTTTTAGCTGCGCATAAAATTATTATTACAGTTGATGCTTTATCTAAAATACAAGAGGTATATAATGGATAGCATTGATTCAAGAGGCTTATTAGATTTAGTTAAATACCCAATCATTACTGATAAAACTACAAAATTATTAGAAGAAAACCAGTACTGTTTTGCTGTTGATCCCAAAGCAACTAAAATTAATATTAAAGCTGCGATACAGTATATTTTCAATGTTCAAGTTACAGGTGTTAACACTTGCCATCCACCTAAGAAAAAAAGGAGTATTGGTAGATTTGTAGGTAAACGGCCTCACTATAAGAGAGCAATCGTAACACTCGCGCCAGAAGATTCTATTAACTTATTCCCAGAAACTTAATTGTATTACACAGTAAAATATTTACTCTTTTTAAATTTTCCTATATGGCAATTCGTTTATACCGGGCCTATACGCCTGGAACAAGAAATAGAACAGTTTCTACTTTTTCAGAGATTACTACTGATAAGCCAGAAAAATCCTTAATAGTTAAACATCATTTTTGCAAAGGTCGCAACAATAGAGGTGTTATTACGTGTCGTCATAAAGGTGGTGGACATAAACAGCAGTATAGATTAATTGATTTTAAAAGAAACAGGCACAACGTAGTTGCTAAAGTTGCCTCTATTGAATATGATCCGAACAGAAATGCTAGAATAGCATTATTGCATTATCTTGACGGAGAAAAAAGGTACATTTTACATCCTCGATCATTGCGTGTTGGAGCAATGGTGCTGTCCGGTCCCACTGCGCCTATTGAAGTTGGCAATGCATTACCTTTATCAACTATTCCTCTAGGCACAGCTGTTCACAATATAGAATTAAGACCTTCTTGCGGAGGGCAAATTGTTCGTGCAGCAGGAACTTATGCTCAAATAGTAGCCAAAGAAGGCTCTTTTGTCACGGTGAAACTGCCCTCAAGCGAAGTTCGTATGATTCGAAAAGAATGCTATGCTACTATAGGGCAAGTTGGTAATATTGACGCTAGTAATATTACTCTTGGTAAAGCTGGTAGAAATCGTTGGCTAGGTAAAAGACCTACTGTTAGAGGTGTCGTAATGAATCCAGTAGACCACCCACATGGTGGTGGTGAAGGTAAATCTCCAATTGGGAGAGCTCGTCCGGTAACACCTTGGGGCAAACCAGCATTAGGTGTTAAAACACGGAATCCCAATAAGTATAGCACCCCATACATTTTGCGTCCCGTAAATAGAATTTATTTTATTAAGAATCTAATAATTTATTATTATGTCAAGATCTATACATAAAGGCCCTTTTATTGATGTGAGTCTTCTTAAACGTATAGAAGCATTAAATACTGTTGGGAAAAAAGAAGTTTTAAAAACTTGGTCAAGAGCATCTACGATTATTCCAGATATGGTGGGGCATACAATAGCTGTTTATAATGGTAAACAACATTTTCCTGTCTTTGTATCAGATCAAATGGTAGGTCACAAATTAGGAGAGTTTGTTCCAACAAGAACTTTCCGTACTCACATAAAAGGTGATAGAAAAGCGCGTCGTTAAACTATAATTATGAGTATTACAAAAAACGTAAAAGAAACTAAAGCAGTAGGGAAATATATTCGTCTTTCTCCACATAAAGTTCGTCGTGTATTAGATCAAATTAGAGGTAGGAAATATCAAGAAGCATTAATTATTCTGGAATTTATGCCATATCGAGTGTGTTCTTATATAAAGCAGATTTTAGAGTCTGCTGCTGCCAATGCTGAGCATAATGATGGACTGAACAAAAGTGAGTTATTTATTAGTAAGGCTTTTGCAGATAAAGGCCCTACGCTAAAAAGATTTCAGCCAAGAGCACAAGGAAGAGCATTCCCTATACATAAACCAACTTGTCACATTACATTATGTGTCTCAGAATTGTAGTCTTGTATTCAAAGTCAATTAGTAATTATAACTTTTAATTTATAGAAAAGGATACTGTGGGTCAAAAAATTCATCCTTTGGGTTTCCGAATAGGCATTACCCAAAAACATCGTTCTTCATGGTTCGCCAATTCTAAAGACTATCCAGTTCTTTTACAAGAAGATCATAAAATTCGTTCGTTTATACACTCTAAACTTAGTAATGCTAGCATTGCTAAAATCGAAATCAATCGTAAAGTTGATCAAGTCGAAATTTTAATAGCAACAGCTCGACCTGGCATTGTGCTTGGAAAGTCTGGGGCAGGAATTGAGTCTCTACGAAAATCGTTATCTTCAATTCTAGATTCGAGTAAACAAATCAGAGTCAATGTTTTAGAGATTGCAGATCCCGATTCTGAAGCAACCTTAGTCGCAGAATTTATTACTCAGCAATTAGAAAAAAGAGTTGCCTTCCGTCGAGCTGTGAGACAAGCTGTTCAAAGGACGCAAAGAGCAAATACACAAGGCGTTAAAATACAAGTTTCTGGGCGTCTTAATGGCGCAGAGATTGCTAGGAGCGAATGGGTTAGAGAAGGTCGTGTTCCTTTACAAACTTTAAGAGCTGATATTGATTATTGTCATCGACAAGCTCACACTACATATGGTGTACTTGGAGTTAAAGTTTGGCTCTTTAAAGGCGAAATTTTGCCAGAATCGAAAAGCACAGAATCTGTATATAATCAGGAAACTTCTGATCTAACAGCTTCTTAATTATTTAAATTGTTTAATTTTTATGCTAAGTCCCAAGAAAACAAAGTTTAGAAAACAACACAGAGGCAGAATGAAAGGTTCTGCTAGTAAAGGTAATACAATCGCATTCGGTGATTATGCATTGCAAGCTATAGAACCAGTATGGTTAACATCTAGACAAATAGAGGCTACTCGCAGAACTATTACGAGATATGTTAGGCGAGGAGGTAAGCTCTGGATTAGGGTATTTCCTGACAAACCTGTAACAGCGCGTCCTGCAGAAACCCGAATGGGATCTGGTAAAGGAGCTCCGGAATATTGGGTCGCAGTTATTAGGCCTGGTCACATTCTATTTGAAATTACTGGCGTGCCACAAAAAACTGCTCAGCAAGCTATGAAACTAGCTTCTTATAAATTACCAATAAAGACCAAATTTATAGTTCGAAATACAATAGAATCTTAAAGTATGACCTTCCCTAAAATATCAGATGTTACAAAAATGGATAATTCTTCTTTAGCTGAAGAAATACTTGTAATTAAAAGAGTGCTATTTGACTTAAGGCTGAAAAGAGCTACAAGACAAGATTTTCAGCCTCACTTATTTAAGCATTCCAAGCATAGATTAGCTCAACTTTTAACTGTTGAAAAGTCTCGGAGTAAGCCAGCCACATAATTATTTTATAATTTAACTTCACTGTATATATATATAAGATAAAAACTATGCCTTTAAAAGAAACAACTGGTAAAGTTGTCAGTAATAAAATGAATAAAACTATAGTAGTAGCTGTAGAAAATAGAATTGCTCATAGAAAATATGCAAAAACTATGATCCGCACAAAAAAATATAAAGTACATGATGAGAATAATGAATGCGCACCAGGAGATGTAGTTACAATACGAGAAACACGGCCTTTAAGTCGTACAAAGTGTTGGACGATGGTTAATATCTTATCTAAGTCTTTTGATAATTAATCTTATATAGAATAAAAGTATGATACAGACTCAAAGCTATCTTAATGTTGCGGATAATAGTGGTGCTAAAAAAATAATGTGTATTCGAGTATTAGGTACTAGTAATCCTTCTTATGCATCGATAGGTGATGTCATTATTGGAGTAGTTAAAGATGCATCTCCTAATATGCCAGTTAAAAGATCTGATGTTGTCAGAGCTGTAGTAGTAAGAACTCGCAAAGCTTTAAGAAGAACTGATGGTATGAGTATTAGATTTGGAGATAATGCAGCCGTTATTATTAATCAAGATAATAATCCTCGTGGTACAAGAGTATTTGGACCTATAGCTCGAGAGTTGAGAGATAAAAATTTTTCTAAAATAGTCTCTCTTGCGCCGGAGGTAATATGATGAGAAGTTCTTTCAAAAAAACTAAAGTTAATACAAAAATTAAATTGAAAAAGGGTGACTTAGTCCAAGTTATTTCTGGAAGTGATAAAACAAAAATAGGCGCAATTATTGCAATCATCCACAAAACAAGTAAAGTGGTTGTTAAAGGAATTAATTTAAAAGTAAAACATAAAAAACCTCAACAAGAAGGTGAGACCGGAGAAATTATTAAATTTGAAGCTCCAATACATAGTTCTAATGTCATGCTATTTAGTGAACAGAATAATATTGCTAGTAGATCTTCAGTAATCATTAACGATAAAGGCCAAAAAATCCGAAAACTGAAAAAGACGGGTGAACTTATTAAATAATTTGTAAAACATAATAGTAATGGGATTAAAAGAAAAATATAAAACAACTGTTATTCAAGCTTTAAAAGAGGAATTCCAATATAAAAATGTACATGAGGTTCCTCGTGTTACGAAAATCACTATTAACCGTGGGCTAGGTGAAGCTTCTCAGAATGCTAAAGCTCTTGAAAGTAGTATTCAAGAATTAACATTAATCACTGGACAAAAACCGATTGTCACAAAAGCTAAAAAATCCATTGCTGGGTTTAAAATTCGAGAAGAAGTTCCTATTGGCATTGTAGTACATCTGCGAAAAGACAAGATGTTCTCTTTTTTAGAGAAGCTAATCAAATTAACCCTGCCAAGAATTAGAGACTTCAGAGGAATTAGTCCAAAAAGTTTTGATGGCAAAGGTAACTATAATTTAGGTTTGCGCGAACAGTTAATTTTTCCAGAAATAGACTACGATAATATTGATCAAATTCGCGGCTCTGATATATCAATTGTAACTACCGCCAAAACAGATCAAGAAGGGCTAGCTTTGCTGAAAAAGCTTGGTATGCCTTTTAAGGAATCTTAAAAACATATTAAATAATTCAATTTATCGTAAGGAGGATCTGGTGGTCAACGATACGATCGCCGATATGCTGACACGTATTCGTAATGCAAACTTAGCAAGACATCAAATTGTGCAAGTCCCAGCAACGAAAATGACATGCAATATGGCAACAGTACTAAAAGAAGAAGGATTTGTTCAAAATTTTGAACAAATGGGTGAAGGCATAGATATGCATTTAATGATTTCTCTAAAATATAACGGTAAAAATCGTCAACCAGTTATTACTGCTCTGAAAAGAATTAGTAAGCCTGGATTAAGAGTATATGCAAACCATAAAGAACTACCTAGAGTTCTTGGGGGTTTGGGAATCGCTCTTATTTCTACTTCTAAAGGTGTTATGACAGATAGACAAGCTCGTCATGATGGTCTTGGTGGTGAAATATTATGCTATATTTGGTAATTATTTTATAGGTGGTATATGTCTCGTATTGGAAAAAAAATAATTTTATTGCCGGCGAATCTTAGTACTCAGTTTGATGGTCATACCATCACGGTTAAAGGACCTAAGGGTACTCTATCTAGAACTCTGCCGGCTGGTATTAACTTAGAGATACTTAATGATAAAATTTCTGTTAGGACAAGTAAACAGACAAAAATGGCTAATCAATTACATGGATTATCCAGAACTCTTATTAGTAACATGATTGAAGGTGTTTCTAATGGGTTTACTAAGAAACTACAAATACAAGGTGTAGGTTATCGTTCACAGATAGATAATCAAGATTTAATATTAAGCGTTGGTTATAGCCATGTAGTCAAAATAAAACCTCCTGAAAATATTCAAATTACAGTTGAAAATAATACCAATATTACTGTTTCAGGTATAGATAAAGAAGTTGTAGGTCAGGTTGCTTCAACTATCCGCTCTACTAGACCTCCCGAACCTTACAAGGGGAAGGGAATCAGATATCAAGGTGAATTTGTCAGAAGAAAAGCTGGAAAAGCTGGAAAAGGTAAATAATAATGAAAATAAATACTAAGCAGACTAGAATTCATAAGCATAAAAGAGTTCGCAAAAAAGTTCAGGGAACTTCAAGTAGGCCGCGTCTATGCGTATTTAGATCCAATAAACATATATATGCACAAATAATTGATGATACAAAAGGAATCACATTAGTCTCAACATCATCTGTTAATTTAAATAATCAAGAATTTGATAAAATAGGCTCAAATTGTGACACTTCTCGCGTAGTTGGTCAACAGCTCGCTCACAAGTCTATTAAAGAAGGTATTACGAATGTTGTCTTTGATAGAGGAGGGAAATTATATCATGGAAGAGTTAAAGCCTTAGCTGAAGCTGCTAAGGAAGCAGGTATGGGTTTTTAAAGTCATAATTAATTAGGAATAACGCTTAAAATGGCTAATCGTAAAAAACAGAGTAAAGGCAAAGATAAAGATAGTGGTTGGGAAGAAAGAGTTGTACAAGTTAAAAGAGTCACTAAAGTTGTAAAAGGAGGCAAGAAACTAAGCTTTCGAGTTATTCTCATTGTTGGTAATGAGCAGGGCCAAGTTGGTGTTGGAGTAGGAAAAGCTAGTGATGTAATTGGAGCAGTTAAAAAAGGAGTAACTGATGCTAAAAAACATTTAGTTACAGTGCCACTTACAAAATCTAATTCTATACCTCATCCTATTAATGGAATTTCTGGTGCAGCCAAAGTTATACTAAGGCCTTCTGCACCTGGTTCTGGTGTAATTGCTGGTGGCTCTGTAAGGACAGTATTAGAATTATCAGGTGTACAAAATATTCTAGCTAAACAGTTAGGATCTAATAATACACTAAATAATGCAAGAGCTGTTTTAAATGGCCTAACTCAATTAAGAACTTTTAGCGAAGCAGCTAAAGATCGAGGAGTTTCTATAGAAAGTCTTTATTCAACATAAGATATTATGCCATTACTTCTATAGCTTGTTGCCAGCGCCCTATTTTAAATTTGTCGAAGTATTGGAATAGGGTTCTTAACTAACTCGGTGTCTTTTTTAAAATTTATTTATGAGCCAAAAAAGTGACTTAAGAAATCGCATTATATTTACTCTTTTTTTATTAGTCTTAGCGCGCTTAGGAATTTTTATACCTGTTCCAGGTATAGACCATGATGCTTTTTATGCAAGCGTAGAAAAAAATACTTTAGTAAATTTTTTGAATATTTTTTCTGGAGGAGGATTTTCAACAATAGGGATCTTTGCCTTAGGTATTGTTCCTTATATTAATTCTTCAATTGTAATGCAGCTACTCACTAAAATTATTCCTGATTTAGAAAAATTACAGAAAGAAGAAGGTGAGCTAGGACGCCAAAAAATAACTCAAATTACCCGATATTTGTCTCTTGGATGGGCCACTTTGCAATCTGGAGCAATCTCTATATGGGTAAAGCCGTATGTATTTAACTGGAATTTTACATTTGTTTGTGAGTCTGTTTTAGCTTTAACGGCAGGCTCCATGATCATTATGTGGTTATCTGAGTTAATTACAGAAAAAGGAATTGGGAATGGAGCCTCTTTGCTTATTTTTCAAAATATTGTATCAGGATTACCAAAAAATTTTACACAGTCATTTTTTGATACAAACTATAGCAATGCGGGGCTTAAGTTTGGATTGTTCATTGCTATCTTCTTATTGATGATTATAATTACAATTTGCGTACAAGAAGGAACAAGAAGAATTAAAATTATTTCAGCAAGACAACTAGGAAAATCTTCAATTTTGGATCCGAACAGTTACTTGCCTTTGAAATTAAATCAAGGTGGAGTTATGCCTATTGTTTTTGCATCTGCATCTATGGCTCTTCCATCTTATTTAACTCAAATAATTCAAAATAAAACGTTACTCCAAATTCTATATCTATTTTGTCCTAACGGTTCGCTATACCTCATTCTTTATTGTGCATTAATTCTTTTTTTTAGTTATTTTTATACATCGATAGTAATGAATCCAGAAGACATTGCAATAAATTTAAAAAAAATGGGTGCAAGTATTCCGAATATTCGTCCAGGTCAAGCGACCATTGATTATTTACAAGTTATATTAAATAGACTAACATTTCTCGGAGCTTCGTTTTTATTTACAGTAGCGCTGATTCCGTTTATAATAGAAAAGGTTACTCAGATACAAAACTTGAGAGGTCTTGGAGCGACATCTTTACTTATTTTAGTTGGAGTGGCAATAGACACAGCTAAGCAAATTCAAACATATGTCATATCAAAAAAATATGATAGTATGACGAAGTGAAAGCTATAGAAATTAAAGTAATCAAACATATTATTGACATTTCACATGTAAATAATTAATACAGTAATATTCCTAGTATATAGAGTTAATATGAAAGTTCGTCCTTCTGTTCGCAAAATGTGTGAAAAATGTAGAATAATTCGTCGTCACAGAAAAGTCATGGTAATTTGTACTAATCCTAAACATAAGCAAAGACAAGGCTAATTCTGTAATCTTCTGTTGTAAACGTAAATATTATTTATTGGAGAAAGCACAACGTGGCTAGAATTGCTGGAGTAGATCTTCCAAGGAATAAAAGAATAGAAATAGCTTTAACATATATTTATGGTATTGGACTATCTCGCTCAAAAGAAATATTGAAAAAAACAAACGTCGATGCTGATATTAAGTGTCAAGATTTAAATGATCAACAGGTTGTTAGTATAAGAGAAATTTTAGAATCTAGTTATCAGATTGAAGGCGACCTCAAACGTTTCGAATCTATGAGTATTAAAAGACTTATGGAGATCAGTACTTATAGAGGTAGAAGGCATCGTCTTGGTCTTCCTTTAAGAGGCCAAAGAACAAGAACTAATGCAAGAACAAGAAGAGGAGGTAAAAAAACAGTAGCAGGTAAGAAAAAAGCTCCAAGGAAATAATATTTTAAATAATTACATAATAGACGAAACACGATGGCTAGACAATTAAAAAAATCTGGAGTAAAAAAAAATAGACGTAATGCAGTTAATGGTGTTACACATATTAAATCTACATTTAATAACACGATTGTTACAATTACTAATTTAAAAGGTGAAACGTTATCTTGGTCATCCTCTGGTGCTAGTGGATTCAAGGGAGCTAAAAAAGGTACACCTTTTGCAGCTCAAACTGCAGCTGAAAAAGCTGCTAAACAGGCAATGGATCAAGGTCTGCGTCAAACAGAAGTTTTAGTAAATGGTCCAGGAGCAGGTCGCGAAACAGCAATTCGAGCATTACAAGCTGCAGGATTAGAGATTACTTTAATAAAAGATATTACTCCTGTACCTCATAATGGCTGCCGTCCCCCCAAGAAACGCCGTGTATAGATTCTTTCTTATCGCAGGCAGAGTTACTAACCATTGATTATTTTTAAGGAGCTTGCTTAGGTGGCTCAATTTCAAATTGAATGTGTAGAATCAAGAACAGATGGAGCACGTGGACAGTACGGTAGTTTTGTAATAGAAACATTAAACCAAGGACAAGGCATTACATTAGGCAATGCTTTAAGAAGATCAATATTATCAGATCTTGAAGGTACCGCTATAGTCGCTGTGCGCATTGCAGGAGTAAACCATGAGTTCTCTACAATTCCTGGGGTAAGAGAAGATGTGCTAGAAATACTATTGAATCTAAAAGAAGTAGTATTTAAAAGCCATAATAAAGAATCTCAAATTGGCAGAATTAGAGTCCAGGGGCCAGCTATAGTTACAGCTGGATTATTTGAACTATCTTCTGATATAGAAGTAGTAGATCCTAGGCAGTATATTGCAACTATTTGCAATAATACAATATTCGAAATGGAGTTTAAAATTGAAAAAAGTTGTGGATATCGTTTAGCAGAAAAAGCAGTAGATGAATTATCTGTAGATTTTCTGCAAGTAGACTCAGTTTTTATGCCAGTTAATAAAGTCAATTATAAAGTAGAAGAAGTACGTATAGGTACTAATAGCATAAAAGACAGGTTAATTTTACAAATATGGACAAATGGGAGTATCTCTCCCCAAGAAGCTATAAGCCAAGGTGCTACAGTTTTAACTAACCTTTTCTGCTCACTGAGAAATTTAGACTTTAAATCAGCAGATAATTATCGTAGCAAAGAAGATAAAAAAATTAGTCAAGTTTTAATAGAAGAACTCCAGCTATCTGTTCGAGCATATAATTGCTTAAAACGAGCTCAAATTCATTCTATTGCAGATTTACTAGATTACTCTCAAGAAGAACTACTAGAAATTAAAAACTTTGGCCAAAAATCAGCTGAAGAAGTTATATATGCTCTACAAAAAAAATTAGGTATAAGTTTGCCAAAAGAAAAAAGTGAATAACCTATTTTATATTGCCACAATATTATCACTTATTGATAACTATAAGTTTTCTTGCTAACAAACAATTTAAGTAACTGTCATGAAAGCTATCTTTATCAATAATATTACAAAATATTATTTGTATCGACATTATATGTGCAGCATTTACCTACTCTCTTATTGTTAACTAAAAGTATTAATCTTTTCATGAACAAAACGCAAGTACCATCATTAAATACTAATCCAAATTGGTATATTATAGATGCTAAAAATCAGACACTTGGTAGGATATCGACTCATATTTCTAGTATATTAAGGGGTAAAAATAAGCCTTCCTATACGCCTTATCTAGATACTGGAGATTATGTAATTGTGATTAATTCTTCTCAAATATATGTAAGCGGAAATAAAACTAATCAGAAATTATATAGAAGACATTCTGGGCAGCCTGGTGGACTAAAAGTAGAAACCTTTGAGCAGCTACAGAGAAGATTGCCTAATAGAATTATTGAGAAATCGGTTAAAGGTATGCTTCCTAAAGGTCCATTAGGAAGAAAATTATTTACGAAGCTTAAAGTCTATGCAGGTCCACTTCATCCACATATCGCACAAAAGCCGCAAGAGTATATAGTATAAAGAATGTATATTTATTTAGTTAATAAGGAATATTATGTCGACAGAATTAATTAAAACTCGTGCAATCTATTCTGGAACAGGTCGCCGGAAGTGTTCTGTTGCACAAGTAAGACTGGTCCCAGGTTCAGGCAATTTAATTATAAACGGTATACCTGGTGAGTCATATCTTCAGTTTAGTCCTAATTACTTAAGAGTTTCGTATGCACCGTTACAAGTTCTAGGATTATTAAATCAGTATGATATACATGTAAATGCTAGAGGAGGAGGATTAACAGGACAAGCAGATGCAATTCGTTTAGGTGTCGCAAGAGCATTGTGCTCAATTAATCCAGAAAATAGAAACGCACTTAAATCTGAAGGGTATTTAACAAGAGATCCTCGAGTAAAAGAGAGAAAAAAATATGGTTTGAAGAAAGCAAGAAAAGCTCCTCAATTTTCTAAGCGTTAATATTTATTATTGATAGAATTATACAATTATAGAAGCAATGGCAAAAGATAACATACATCCTAGTTGGTACCCAGAAGCAAAAGTTTATTGTGACGGCCAATTAATTATGACAATTGGCTCAACAAAGCCTGAGCTACATGTGGATATTTGGTCAGGAAATCACCCATTTTTTACTGGTTCACAAAGAATTATTGATACAGAAGGGCGAGTAGAAAGATTTATGCGTAAATACAAGATAAATAAAGGCTAATTAATTCATGCGCAGCAAGTTCGAATAATATCTATTAAAGACTTAAAATTAATTTTATTATGCCAACAATTCAACAACTTGTTAGATCTGAAAGACGAAAAATACATAAAAAAACAAAATCTCCAGCTCTTCAAAGTTGCCCTCAAAGAAGAGGTGTCTGTACAAGAGTATATACGACGACTCCCAAGAAACCAAATTCCGCTTTAAGAAAAGTTGCACGTGTGAGATTGACATCAGGATTTGAAGTTACAGCTTATATTCCTGGTGTTGGTCATAATATTCAAGAGCATTCAGTAGTGCTAATTAGAGGGGGCAGAATTAAAGATTTACCTGGAGTACGATATCATGTAGTTCGTGGCACATTAGATGCTGCTGGAGTAAAAGATCGTTGTAAAAGTCGATCTAAATATGGGACAAAAAAGCCTAAATCTTAAATATCTTCTATTAAACAAATTATCACAATAACAAATTTAAAATATTATGTCCCGTCGTAATACAGCTAAAAAAAGGTTCGCATCACCAGATCCTTTATATAAAAGTAGACTGGTTAGTATGCTAACTGTTCGTATTTTGAAAAGTGGTAAAAAAACTTTAGCACAAAGAATTATATATCAAGCTTTAGATATAGTTAAAGATAGAACAGAAGCAGACCCTTTAAATATTCTAGAAAAAGCTATTCGAAATATCACTCCTTTAGTGGAAGTGAAAGCCAGAAGAGTAGGCGGATCTACTTATCAAGTTCCAATAGAGGTAAGAGCATATAGAGGTACAAATTTAGCATTAAGATGGATTACTAGATTTTCTCGAGAAAGATCTGGTAAAAGTATGGCAATAAAATTGGCCAACGAAATCATGGATGCCGCTAATGAAACAGGCAGTTCCATTAGAAAAAGAGAAGAAACACATAGGATGGCGGAAGCAAATAAAGCGTTTGCACACTATAGATATTAAATTAACTATATCTTATTTTACCTTATCTATATTAAATAATAAGTCTTTCAATTTATAAGATTTATCGTTAAAAGTAACCAAAAAGCAACTTTTACTATAAGGAGAATAGAAAATATGGCTCGATCTAAATTTGAACGTAAAAAACCACATGTTAACATCGGAACAATTGGCCATGTTGACCATGGTAAAACAACTTTAACAGCTGCAATTTCAGCTACTTTATCAACTGTAGGTTCCACCTCAGCAAAAAAGTTTGATGAAATTGATGCTGCGCCAGAAGAAAAAGCTAGAGGTATTACTATTAATACTGCTCATGTAGAATATGAAACAGATAACCGTCACTATGCTCATGTGGATTGTCCAGGTCATGCTGACTATGTAAAAAATATGATTACGGGTGCAGCTCAAATGGATGGAGCTATTTTAGTAGTCTCTGCAGCAGATGGTCCAATGCCACAAACTCGTGAACATATCTTACTAGCAAAACAAGTTGGTGTTCCTACATTAGTGGTATTCTTGAATAAAGAAGATCAAGTGGATGATGAAGAGTTGTTAGAATTAGTTGAATTAGAAGGTAGAGAGTTGTTAAGCCAGTATGACTTTCCTGGAGATGATATTCCTTTTGTTGCCGGCTCAGCTTTATTAGCCTTAGAAGCAGTCACAAATAACCCGACTATTAAAGCGGGTGAAGATAAATGGGTTGATAAGATTTTTTCACTTATGGAGGCAGTTGATACTTATATTCCAACACCAGAAAGAGATGTCGACAAAACTTTCTTAATGGCTGTAGAAGATGTTTTTTCTATTACAGGACGTGGAACTGTTGCTACTGGTAGGATCGAAAGAGGAATTATAAAAGTTGGTGATACAATTGAAATTGTTGGCTTGAGAGAGACTCGGACCACAACTATTACTGGATTAGAAATGTTCCAAAAGACGCTAGAAGAAGGTCTGGCAGGTGATAATATTGGAATTCTTTTGAGAGGTGTTCAGAAAAAAGATATTGAAAGAGGAATGGTGCTAGCTAAACCTGGTACAATTACTCCTCACACTCAGTTTGAAGCTGAAGTCTATATTTTAACTAAAGAAGAAGGTGGAAGACATACTCCATTTTTTCCAGGCTATAGACCTCAGTTTTATGTTAGAACAACTGATGTAACTGGAACTATTAATCAGTTTACTGCTGATGATGGTACTGATGCTGAAATGGTTATGCCTGGTGATAGAATTAAGATGACTGCTGAATTAATTAATGCAATTGCAATTGAACAAGGTATGCGTTTTGCTATTAGAGAAGGTGGCCGTACTGTAGGCGCAGGTGTTGTCTCTAAAATTCTTAAATAATAAGATTTAATCAATATGACACTTATTCAGCAGACAAAAATTAGGATTAAGCTTAAAGCATACGATTCGAGTATTCTTAATACATCTTGTGATAAAATAGTCGATACGGCATCTAGAACTAATGCTATTGCAGTAGGACCAATCCCTTTACCTACAAAAAGGCGAATTTACTGTGTCTTACGTTCTCCTCACGTAGATAAAGACTCAAGAGAACATTTTGAAACCAGATCTCATAGAAGGATTATTGATATTCATCAACCTTCTTCACAAACAATAGATGCATTAATGAAGTTAAATCTACCTTCTGGTGTAGATATTGAAGTTAAGCTTTAATAATTAACTATTGTCAAGAAAAAAAAGTCAGTCACGAAACTATCATGACTGACTTTTTTTTCTTGCAATTAATTAAATTCTACTTTAACCAAATTTGCCTGCTGTTGAGGCTAAAACAAAAGCTGCATAAGTTAATACATATCCTACAGAAAAATGTGCTAAACCTACTAGCCTGGCTTGAACAATTGATAACGCAACAGGTTTATCTTTCCAACGAATTAAGTTCGCTAAAGGTGTACGCTCATGTGCCCATGCTAGAGTCTCTATTAACTCTTGCCAATAACCACGCCAAGAGATTAAGAACATAAATCCTGTTGCCCACACTAAATGTCCAAATAGAAACATCCATGCCCATACTGATAAATTGTTCATACCATATGGATTGTAACCATTAATTAATGGAGAAGAATTTAACCATAAGTAATCTCTAAACCATCCCATTAGATATGTAGAAGACTCATTAAATTGAGTTGCATTGCCTTGCCAAATAGTAATATGTTTCCAATGCCAATAAAATGTTACCCATCCTATGGTATTTAACATCCAAAATACAGCTAAGTAAAATGCATCCCATGCAGATATATCACAGGTACCGCCTCTACCAGGGCCATCGCAAGGAAAACTATAACCGAAATCTTTTTTGTCAGGCATCAGCTTAGATCCTCGTGCATCTAAAGCGCCTTTCACTAAAATTAAGGTAGTAGTATGTAATCCTAATGCAATAGCATGATGAACTAAAAAATCACCAGGACCGATTGTTAAGAACAATGAATTCTTTCCGCTATTAATTGCCTCTAGCCAACCTGGTAACCAAATATTGCTACCAGCTTGTGTTGCAATATTGCTAGAAGATGATAGTAACACATCAAAACCGTAAAGTGCTTTCCCGGAAGAAGCTTGAATCCACTGAGCAAATACTGGCTCAATTAAAATTTGTTTTTCTGGAGTACCAAAAGCAATCATTGTGTCATTATGGACATAAAGACCTAAGGTGTGAAACCCTAAAAACAGAGTTACCCAACTTAAATGAGAAATGATAGCTTCTTTATGTTCTAGCATGCGAGCTAAAACATTATTCTTATTTTGTTCTGGATCATAATCTCGAACAAAGAATATTGCACCATGAGCAAATGCTCCCACCATTAAAAATCCAGCAATATATTGATGATGAGTGTATAAAGATGCTTGTGTGGTAAAATCTTTAGCCATGAAAGCATATGGAGGCATAGCGTACATATGCTGAGCTACTAAAGAAGTAATTACGCCAAGTGAGGCTAATGCTAATCCTAATTGTATATGTAAAGAATTAGTGATGGTATCAAATAGTCCTTTATGTCCAGCTCCTAATCTGCCACTAGGCGGTCTATGAGCATCTAAAATATCTTTTAAATTATGTCCAATTCCCCAATTAGTTCTATACATATGTCCAGCAACAATGAAGACTACAGCAATAGCTAAATGGTGATGAGCCATGTCAGTTAGCCATAAAGATTGACTTTGAGGGTGAAATCCACCTAAGAAGGTTAAAATGGCTGTACCTGCCCCTTCATTAGTTCCGAATATATGTTGAGCGGTATCTGGGCTTTGAGCATATACACTCCAATTACCGCTAAAAAATGGTTGTAAACCAGCTGGATGAGGCAATACTGTTGTAAAATTATCCCATCCTACATGTTGACCTCTTGCTTCTGGTATAGCAACATGTACTAGGTGGCCTGTCCAAGCTAAAGAGCTAACTCCGAATAATCCAGACAAATGATGATTTAATCTTGATTCATTATTTTTAAACCAAGATAAACCAGGCTTGAATTTTGGTTGTAGATGTAGCCACCCACCAAATAAAAGTAAAGCTGATAAAACGAGCAAGAATAAAGCCCCAGAATACAGGTCTTGATTGCTTCTCATTCCAATTGTGTACCACCAGTGATATACTCCGGAGTATGCTATGTTTACTGGATATGCTGATCCACCTTTACTAAAAGCCTTTAAAGCTGGTTGCCCAAAGTGTGGATCCCAAATTGCGTGAGCAATTGGTTTAACTTTTAAGGGATTTAATACCCACTGTTCAAAGTTACCTTGCCAAGCTACATGGAATAAGTTGCCCGATGTCCATAAAAAGATGATTGCTAAATGCCCAAAGTGTGAAGCAAATATCTTCTGATATAAATTTTCTTCTGTCATTCCATCATGACTTTCAAAGTCATGCGCCGTAGCAATACCATACCAAATCCTTCGAGTTGTAGGATCTTGTGATAAAGCTTGGCTAAACTTAGGAAATTTTGTTGCCATAATTGTTTTTTTATCCTATTTTCACTATTAGCCTACTGAAATAATTCTTGCTAAAAAGAATGCCCAAGTTGTACCAATTCCACCTAATAAGTAGTGTGCAACACCGACTGCTCTTCCTTGAGTAATACTTAAAGCTCTTGGTTGTATTGCAGGAGCAACTTTTATTTTATTATGTGCCCATACAATTGACTCTATAAGTTCTTGCCAATAACCTCTGCCACTAAATAAAAACATTAAGCTAAATGCCCACACAAAATGTGCTGCCAAGAAAATTAGTCCATATGCAGATAGTGCGGAACCATATGATTGAATAACCTGAGATGCTTGAGCCCATAAGAAATCTCTTAACCATCCATTGATCGTAATTGCACTTTGCGCAAAATTACCACCAGTGATATGAGAAACATTTCCGGATGGAGACACGCTACCCCAAACATCTGATTGCATTTTCCAACTAAAGTGAAAAATTGCTACAGATAGAGAGTTGTACATCCAAAATACTCCAAGGAAAACATGATCCCAGCCAGACACTTGGCAAGTACCGCCTCTGCCAGGTCCATCACATGGAAATCTAAAGCCAAGATTTGCCTTATCAGGAATTAGTCGAGAGTTTCTAGAGAAAAGGAATCCTTTCACTAAGATAAGTACAGTTACGTGGATAGTAAATGCATGTATGTGGTGAACCAGAAAATCAGCTGTTCCTAGAGAAATAGGCATCATTGCGACTTTATTTCCAACAGAAACGACATCTCCTCCAAATGCATAACTAGCTGTTGCTAATGCATTAGGAGCTGTATTACCAGGAGCTAGAGTATGTATACTTTGAACCCATTGAGCGAAAATAGGTTGCAATTGTATAGCTGTATCCGAAAACATGTCTTGGGATCTTCCAAGTGCTCTCATAGTATCATTGTGGATATATAAACCAAATGAATGGAATCCAAGAAATATGCATACCCAATTTAAATGAGAGACAATAGCATCGCGATGTCTAATAATTCTATCTAAGAGGTTATTATAATTTTCAGCAGGATTATAATCTCTTACCATAAAGATAGAAGCATGTGCTCCTGCGCCAACAATACAAAATCCTCCAATCCACATATGGTGGGTGAATAGTGATAATTGAGTTGGATAATCAGTAGCAATATATGGATATGGAGGCATAGCATACATATGATGTGCCACTATTATACTTAATGATCCCATCATAGCTAAATTAATAGCAAGCTGCGCGTGCCAAGAAGTTGTAAGAATCTCATAGAGACCTTCATGACCGTTACCAGTAAAAGGACCTTTGTGAGCTTCTAAAATTTCTTTCATACTATGTCCAATACCCCAATTGGTTCTATACATGTGGCCTGCAGCAAGAAATAAAACAGCTAATGCCAGATGATGATGAGCAGTATCACTCAACCATAGACCGCCAGTAACAGGGTTGAGACCTCCCTTGAAAGTCAAAAAGTCAGAATATTCAGCCCAATTTAAAGTGAAAAATGGAACTAACCCTTTACTGAAACTTGGGTAAAGCTGAGCCATAAGCTCTCTATTAATTAAAAATTCATGTGGCAATGGAATCTCTTGAGGAGATACACCAGAGTCTAAAAGTTTATTAATAGGTAAAGATAAATGGATCTGATGGCCTGCCCATCCTAAGCAGCCTAAGCCTAAAAGACCAGCTAAGTGGTGATTCATCATTGATTCAACATTTTGGAACCACTCTAGCTTTGGAGCTGCTTTATGGTAATGGAACCATCCTGCAAACAACATTAAAGCAGCCATACCTAATCCACCGATAGCAGTACAGTAAAGTTGAAATTCTGTAGTAATTCCTGATGCTCTCCAAAGCTGGAACCATCCTGATGTAACTTGCACGCCTTGAAAGCCACCACCTACATCTCCATTTAAAATCTCTTGGCCAACTATAGGCCAAACAACTTGTGCGCTCGGTTTGATACCTGTTGGATTACTTAACCAAGCAACATAGTTAGAGAAACGTGCTCCGTGAAAATACATTCCACTAAGCCATAAAAATATTACAGAAAGCTGTCCAAAATGGGCGCTGAAAATTTTACGGGAAACTTCTTCTAAAGAACTGGTTTGACTATCGAAGTCGTGAGCATCAGCATGAAGATTCCAAATCCAAGTAGTAGTTTTTGGTCCTTTTGCTAGTGTACGAGAAAAATGACCTGGTTGGGCCCATTTTTCGAAAGAAGTATCTACGGGATTTTTATCAACCGAGATTTTTACCTTCTTTGTCTCTTGCTCTTTTGAGCTAATTGTCATTGAGATTCTCCTCTCTTGAGACAAGGAATCAAAACGCTTATTTCTATGTTTGGCAGATAAAGTAAATAATTTTATATACTAACTTTTTGTGCCTTTACGAAATAAGTTTTCATAATTATATTATAAGCTAATTTTTCTATCTAAATAATTTCTGTTAACAATATGTAAAATGGAAATATTGGCATTATGTTTCAACTTTCATTAAGGCTTGACCACAATCTACGATATCGCCATCTTTAACTAGAATTTCTATAATTTTTCCTTCAATTTCAGCTTCAATTTCATTCATCAACTTCATTGCTTCAATAATACAAACTGTTTGATTGAATTTGACTTCATCCCCAACTTGCACAAAAATTTTTTCACCAGGAGCAGGTGAGTGATAGAATGTCCCCACCATCGGAGAGACGATAGTGGCATATTCTGTAACGTTATTATTACTAACAGAAGGACCATTGTTATTAGGTGTTGACTTAATTATGTTAGCTTGATTGTGTTGTAATACAGAGTTCTGTGAAGGTAATATTTCTGGATTAGTTTTTTTGTAAGTTTTATTTAATAGAAGTTCAAAATTATCCTGTTTCAGTTTGAATGTCTGTATCTTCTTTCTTTGTACTGATGAAAGTAAGTCTTGTAATTTTTTAATAGTAATTTGCACAATTAACAATACTCCTTGAAAATGTATAATTTGAACGACTCGTAAAAATTTATATATAATAAAATTAATCTTATCTTATTGTTTAAATTCATTTAAATAGATTAGCTCCTCCTTAAACATCCAAAGTCTAGTGTGATTTTCAAATTCAACAATAATAGTAACACATTGACTGTTGATAAATTTTATGCCTCTAATAATTCCGCGATTACCGACTTTATCTGCTATGTCATTAGCAACTTTTTGCTTACTATACTTAATACGAACTTTCTGTCCAATAAACATATTAACATGACTCTTAATTTTGACCAATTTATTTACTGTACATAGTTTAATCTATTGTTTACCATCTGTAATTTCTTATTGAATTTAAGTATAAAATTGATTACGAGCACAATATTCTTTAATATGTATTGTAATCTTTAGAATCTTAATTTTTCTATCTGATTAGTTAATTATTATATATTCAATCATGCTTATTGCAGATGACTTAGATAAATTACTAGAAATCTTACCGAACTTTGTCAAAGAGCCCCTGAAACAACACCCTAATAGAAATCACTTAATAGAAGTAGTGATGGATTTAGGTCGCCGTCCAGAAGCAAGATTTCCAGATAGGCCAGAATACTTATCTCAAAGATCTATTAGTTGGCAAGACTTAGATTATTGTGTAAAAAAAGTTGGTAATTTTAGCGGAGATAATCGAGCTGGTATAGAAAAGACCCTGCATCGTATTAGTTCCATGCGTAATAGAGAAGGAAGTATTATTGGTTTAACTTGTCGTGTTGGACGAGCAGTTTTTGGCACCATTAGTATTATCAGGGATTTACTAGAACAAGGTGATTCAATTTTACTTTTAGGAAAACCTGGAGTTGGTAAAACAACAGCTGTTCGAGAAATTGCTCGTGTCTTAGCAGATGAAATGGAAAAAAGAGTTGTTATTATAGATACTTCTAATGAAATAGCTGGCGATGGTGACATTCCACATCCAGCTATAGGTAGAGCTCGGAGAATGCAAGTTGCAAGGCCTGATTTACAGCATCAGGTAATGATAGAAGCGGTAGAAAATCATATGCCTGAAGTCATTATTATAGATGAAATTGGTACAGAGCTAGAAGCATTGGCTGCTCGAACTATCGCAGAAAGAGGAGTGCAATTAGTAGGTACAGCACATGGAAATCATTTAGAAAGTTTAATTAAAAATCCTACACTGTCAGACTTAATTGGAGGTATTCAATATGTCACATTAGGTGATGATGAAGCAAAAAGAAGAGGTACTCAGAAAAGCATATTAGAAAGAAAAGCCGCGCCCGCTTTTCAAATTGCAATTGAAATCCATGAACGCACTGTTTGGATAGTCCATAATAAAGTGAAAGAAACTATAGATCAAATTTTACAGGGCCATCAACCTTTTGTACAAAAAAGACAAATTCAAGCTAATGGCCGCATTTTAATTAAATGCTATCCGTCACAGTCTTTAGAAGTTTTGCCGTCAAATATTTCTAGTTTCCGTAAACCAATTAGTGTACAACCGTCACATGCTGTTTTGCAGTATAGAGAATTAATAAATAAGCCATCCGATTTGAATAAATTACAAAATCGTGATACATCTTTATTGTCAACTACTATTAATGCTCCTATAAATATTAATAACCCATCTTTGCCCTTAGAAATGCCGAATCAGTATTTATATGCTTATTCTTTAAGTTGGCAGCATATTGCGTCAGTTATTTCTTCTTTAGATTTACCAATTATTTTAACTAAAGAGATAGAAAAGTCAGATGCTATTTTAGCATTGCGTAATCAAGTAAAGCAAAATACAAAATTAAGACAAATTGCAAAATCAAAACAAATTATTATATATACAATTCAGAATAGTACAGTCCCACAAATTACTCGTGCACTGAGAAAAATATTAAATATTCATACTTCTTCTGATCTTAATTGGGTAGAACTTTGTGAAAATAAAAAATTTGATGAGATTCAAGCCCTTCAAGAAGCTAAACTGGCTATTGAAACTATTATCTTGAACGAAAAATCGACAGTTCAGTTGATACCTCGTTCAGCCTATATTCGCAAAATGCAGCATAATTTAGTTGATAACTACCAGTTGAGAGCTCGTAGTTTTGGAGAAGAGCCATACCGCAAACTTCGTATTTATCCAGAATAATAGTATATCATATAGGTAGAACTATTTGGACCTCAACTCAAAATTACTAATTAATTAGAGTTAGACAATAATATGAGCCAGAAAATTTTTGAAAACACCTTATAGGAAACAAGATATTATGCAAGATAATGAAATTTTTGAAAAAGTTCAAGATATTGTAGCAGAACAGTTAGGAATTGAAAAAAAAATAGTGACCAGGGAAGCAAATTTTTCAAGTGATCTTGGAGCAGATTCTCTCGATACAGTTGAGTTAGTAATGGCAATAGAGGAAAAATTTGGTATAGAAATACCAGATGAAGATGCCGAAAAAATTTCTAATTTATCGCAAGTTGTAGATTTCATTAAGTCTAAACTGAATACTATTAGCGTATAATTTATAGTAATAATTAAGTTATAGTCTTATAAAGGAAAGGGTGGGATTCGAACCCACGGAACTATAAAGTTCAACTGATTTCAAATCAGACGCCTTCAACCACTCGGCCACCTTTCCATACTCTTAGTATACTTTATCAAAAACCTAGACTATATAAAAGTTATTTTATGTCTAGGTTTTTTTATCAACTAATCGTAAGTTGCCTTATTTGTAAATTTGACATCTACAGGATTAACATTTCGCCCAATAGAATGATCAACGCTGTTAACGCTAGCTCTTCCAGCATTAACTTTTTCAGGAAAAACACCATCTTTCGGATGTAAGTATTGTACTTCTCCGTTTGGAAATACTCTGTAAATTTTATAGTCAGATATTTTAAATTTACTTTTTAATTGAGTACCTAAAGCTAAACACTGCTCTTTTTTAGCTAAATAAAGTAAGTTCTCTCCATTTCTCATAGTTGCTGTACCACCGGTCGGCATTTCAAACTTACTTTCATTTTTGCCTGTCCATGTTATTGCATACTTTTCTTCTACTTCTGCGGCTCTTAACCAACCGCCAGTGCTTCCACCAAACGTTGGGGAAGGCATATTTAAGTTAATTGTATCTGGCATTACCAATATTCAGTAAAAAAAATTTATATATAGTACATTTATATATAGTACAATTTTTACATGTTTACTTAAAGAAAAACTATAACTGCAAGAAATCTTTACTTTCAAGCTTTATTCATTAGTCATTTTTCTCTAATTTTGACTTGATATAATGTTACGCTCTATCTAAAAACATGAAAAAATCATTAAGGAGTTAAATTAGATGTTCGAATTTTATTTATTATTTGGCTTTAAAAGTATTACTATGTCTAAATAAATCATAGGAAAATTTAATATGAAATTAGCTTATTGGATGTATGCAGGCCCTGCTCATATTGGAACTCTTAGAATTGCTAGTTCTTTCAAAAAAGTTCATGCAATTATGCATGCGCCTCTCGGGGATGACTATTTTAATGTTATGCGTTCAATGCTTGAAAGAGACAGAGATTTTACGCCTGTTACAGCAAGTGTTGTAGATAGACATGTACTAGCACGTGGTTCACAAGAAAAAGTTGTTGAAAACATTACTAGAAAAGATAGAGAAGAAAACCCAGATTTAGTTATTTTAACACCAACTTGTACTTCTAGTATATTGCAAGAAGATTTACAAAATTTTGTTAGCAGAGCCTCTATAGAAACAGAAGCTGATGTTTTATTAGCTGATGTTAATCATTATAGGGTAAATGAACTTCAAGCTGGTGATAGAACTCTGGAACAGATTGTTACTTTTTACATGGAAAAAGCTAAATCTAATAATCAGGTTTTAACTCAAAAGACAGAAAAACCATCTGTAAATATTATCGGAGCTGTAAGTTTAGGATTTCATAATCAGCATGATATTTCAGAATTAAAAAGATTATTTCAAGATTTAGATATTAAAATTAATCAAATTATTCCCGAAAATGCGTCGGTTCAGGATCTAAAAAATTTACCATCTGCATGGTTTAATTTTGTCCCATATAGAGAGACCGGACTAATGACAGCTCGTTATTTAGAGAAGGAATTTAATATGCCTTATGTTGATACTACCCCTATGGGTATTGTACAAACAGCTGCATGTATCCGATCAATAGAACAGTTATTAACTACATTAGGAGCCATTGTAGACTACGAAAATTATATAGATGAACAAACTAGATTTATCTCGCAATCTGCCTGGTTTTCTAGATCAATTGACTGCCAAAATTTAACTGGTAAAAAAGCTATTGTATTCGGAGATGCAACTCATGCTGCAGCAATAACTCGAATTTTACACCAGGAAATGGGTATACATGTTACTTGGTGTGGCACTTATTGCAAATATGATGAAGATTGGTTTAAAGAACAAGTTCAAGAATTCTGCGATGAAGTAATTATTTCAGATGACCATGGTTTAATTGGAGATTTAATTGCTAAAACAGAGCCTGCAGCAATTTTCGGAACACAGATGGAAAGACATATTGGTAAACGTTTAAATATACCTTGTGGTGTTATTTCTTCACCAGTACATATACAAAATTTTCCTTTGAGTTATCGTCCATTCCTTGGCTATGAAGGTACAAATCAAATTGCTGATTTAGTCTATAACTCATTCACATTGGGTATGGAAGATCACTTATTAGAAATATTTGGTGGTCATGATACAACGGAAGCATTAAGCGTAGGGATCTCTGCTGTTGATAGTATTAACTGGTCACAAGAAGCACAGAAAGAATTAAGTAAAATTCCAGGTTTTGTTAGAGGTAAAGTAAAAAGAAACACAGAAAAATTTGCACGCGATTGTTCTAAAAATCTAATCACCTTAGAAGTTATGTATGAAGCAAAAGAAAAAGTAAGTTCTTAGTTCTAAATCTATAGAACCATATTGTTTATTTGTGAATAAAATAAAAGCTCCTTCCTGACAGAAGTGAGCTTTTCATTTTGATTTATATCAATAATGAGATAGTGTGTATTATGAAAATATATCTTTATGTGATTTGATTATCGAACTGTATTCCAGACGGTCTTTGAATCGATCGGTTTAATTAAATATATTTTTAGCAAACTAATAATTAGGGAGTAATAGAGAGGCATTTTTATAATAGCTTTAATTAACAATGGGAAATTTTGTTTATCGATATCTATTAGAGCCCTATTGTCACATGCGCAAGTATCTAAATATTTGAAGAATTTTGGGTTATCTACATCTAAAGCGACAGGGAAAACTCTAGCAGCACTTTCATTAGTTTTTCGTATTACTTGCATATCATATTGTCTAGAATCTAGACCTATTGCATTATAAAAATCCATTCTCTGAAAATCATTTAAATACATTGTTGCAAATACACTTAATAGAAAAAATCTGCACCACATTTTAGCTTTCCAGTCGTTTAAAAAATGTGGTTGTGATTTGAGTAATGCGGCAAAAAAGTCTCCATGACGATTTTCATCTTGGCACCAATTTTCAAAGAATCTAAAAATCGGATAGATGCGATGCTCAGGGTGCTGCTCAAGATGACGGTAAATAGTTATATATCTCCAGTATCCTATTTTTTCTGAAAGATAAGTTGCATAAAAAATAAACTTAGGAGAGAAGAAAGTATATTTTCTACTCTTTGTTAGAAAGCCTAAATCTAAAGATAAATTGAAATCTCCTATAGCTTTATTCAAAAAACCTGCATGCCGGGCTTCATCTCTAGACATTAGTAAAAAACATTCAGCAATAATTGGATTACTATCTTTTAATTTTCGTGATAATTCTTTGTATAGTAAAAAACCTGAAAATTCTGCAGTGCAAGATCTTTCTAGAAATTCAATAAATAAAGATTTAGTCTTATCTTCTAAATTGGACCAAGATTGATTAAATTCTTCATCTCGAATAAAGTGCTCACTATTATAATCAGCTCGAAATTCTTCTAAAATAGCAAAGAAATCTTCTTGATTTTCTGAAATATCCATATTAGCCATTTCTTCAAAATCAGTCGTATAGAACCTAGGGGTTAGTAGAGTTTCCTTGCTAGACGTTTTTCCATTACTTATAGTTGTTTGCATAATTTAAATACTAACTTCCTTTTTATTGATAAATTATAGTAGACCATCAACTTAGCTGCTATGAATCTTTATGTTTTTACATATGTTAATTGTACAATTGAAAAAATCAAAATTACTAACGATTTTAAATTGATATTTACATTCCAAATTAATAGGTATAATAATGCAAAAATTGCAGAAATTTTTTACAATTTAATACTTGTTAAGTATTTTAGAAAAAGTCAATCTTCTTGAAATACACTAAAAATACGAATTAAGTAGTACTCTGTTATAATTAGCTTATTATATAATGATATTTTTAATATTAAGAATATTATAGTTTAAGTATAAGAGACCTTATTTTCAGGAATATTATAAATTATGGATATTTTAAGTTTAGGATGGGCAGCTTTAATGGCAATGTTTACTTTCTCTATTGCGATGGTGGTTTGGGGAAGAAATGGATTTTAGTTTAATAGGTATCAAATTTTTTACAAAATGATAATAATAAAATAATAAGGAAAAACACAATGGTCGGAGAAATTGTAGAAAGTGCTGTATTAAGTTCAGTCTTAGTTTTAGTAGGGTTAGCAATAGGCTTTTTACTTTTAAAAGTGCAGGGAGAATAAATCTTTCTTAATATAATAAGACAATCAATATTTTTTAGACGATTGTCTTTGTGCTATTTTTTATTAATTTTTACACAATGGAACAAATTTTAAAATTCTTTTGGTATGTATCAACTATTATATTGGTTTTTACTATTCTGATACATAATCCCAAATCTGAAGGTCTGGGAAGTGCTGGAGCTCAGAATCAGTTTTTTAGCAATACTCGTAGTACTGAAAACACATTAAACAAAGTTACTTGGTTGTTTATCGTCGTATTTCTGATACTAACTATTATAATTGCAATCAATTAACTCCCTAAATCTAAAGCAGATAAAAAAACAATTTCTAGTATAACAATTTTAAATTTCAATGAATTTATATAACACTCAGTGTCCTGTACCAAAAGAGCAGCAACCTGTTAATGAGTATACTTCTTTAAAAAATTCCTGGTTCTTCTGCTGGCCAACCTTAAGTAGTCAATCATATAACAGGAAAATCACTGTTACACTACTACTTAATGGTCTATTAGTTAGTCCAGTATTGCTTTCAATTTTTCCAATTACCAAGCTGCCTTTAAAATTTGTCTTCTCAGAATTTATTACCTCGAGTTTAATAACTGGATTTATTCTAATCAGATTATATTTAGGATGGTCATACGTAGTAAAACGTTTAATGAGTGCTACGGTATTCTATGAAGAGTCTGGGTGGTATGACGGTCAAATTTGGGTGAAGCCATCGGAAGTTCTTCTTAAAGATCGATTCATCGGCTTATATGAAGTCTTTCCTCTACTCAATAAAATAAAAAATACTTTGTCATTTTTAAGCCTAATAATTAGTGCTCCTGTGCTCTTATTCTTTTACTTTTGAATTATATAATATATTTGCTTTTATCTATTTAGATGGACTAATATGATATTAAATATCCGCGGGGTAGAGCAGTCTGGTAGCTCGTCGGGCTCATAACCCGAAGGTCAATGGTTCAAATCCATTCCCCGCTATAAAAATAGTATTTTGGAAGCCATTGAGTAATTTTTAAAAGACTGATAGCATTTTCATATATACTAAATTTTGTTATATAATTATTTATTAAATAACATAACTATATCAATTCTTCTGGGAAAAATTAATGATTTCTGGACCAAATTGTCTTCGAGTAGGTCAGCTAGCTCCTGATTTTTCAGCTACAGCTGTTTATGACCAAGAATTTAAAACGTTAAAATTATCAGATTTAAAAAATAAGTATATTATCTTATTCTTTTACCCTTTAGATTTTACATTTGTTTGCCCTACAGAAATTACAGCATTTAGTGATAAATATGATGCTTTCTCTGAGCTTAACACAGAAGTTCTAGGTGTTTCGGTTGATAGCGAGTATTCTCATCTTGCTTGGTTACAGACAGACAGAGAATCCGGTGGATTAGGAGATCTTGCCTATCCATTAGTATCAGACTTAAAAAAAGAGATTAGTGCTGCTTATAATGTTTTGAACAGTGATGGTGTAGCGCTAAGAGGACTATTTATTATAGATCCTAAAGGAATTATTCAGTATTCTACAATTAACAATCTCGAGTTTGGTAGGAGTGTAGAAGAAACTTTGAGAGTTCTGCAAGCAATTCAATATGTACAATCTCATCCAGATGAAGTTTGTCCAGCTAATTGGAAGCCAGGTGATAAAACAATGAATCCAGATCCAATAAAATCAAAAAATTATTTTGCAGCAGCTTAATTAGTACAACTTAAATATATAGATAACTGTTTATGTTTAATTTGTTATCTTTTAAAATGGAAGATTGATATTATGGTTAATACTTTAGCAAATGAATTAAGAGAAGGCACTACTAAGTCTCATAGTATGGCAGAAAATGTTAGTTTTGTGAAATCTTTTTTGGGAGGTGTCGTAGACAAGAAATCATATCGTAAATTGGTTGCTAATCTTTATTTCGTTTATTGTGCTATAGAAGAAGAACTGTTTTCTAATAAAGATCACCCAGCTATTAAACCTATATATTTTACAGAACTCAATAGAAAAATAAGTCTGTCAGAAGATTTAAGTTATTATTATGGAGCAGATTGGTTAAATCTTATTAAACCATCTCCTGCAACAATAATCTATGTTGATAGAATTCATAGTATAGGCTGTAAACAGCCGGAATTATTAGTTGCTCATGCTTATACGCGTTACTTAGGTGATTTATCTGGAGGCCAAATCTTAAAGAAAATCGCTAGAGGTGCGATGAATTTATCAGATGAAAGAGGTACTAGGTTTTATGACTTTGACCAAATACAAGATGACAAAGTGTTTAAAGATAAGTATAGAGCTGCATTGGATATGATTCCTTTATCGGATGATCAAATGCAAAATATTGTGTCAGAAGCGAATATATCATTCACATTAAATATGAAAATGTTCGAAGAATTAAACTCAAGTACCCTTAAAATAATAACAATGCTAATTGCTAATACTATACAAAAATTTAAAGCTAAATATAAATCAACTTTAGTAGCTACGGATTAATTATTTGCTATTATATATATAAATTGTTTAAGTTAACCTCTATAGTAAGTAAAATAATTTGTGTTAAGATTATCCTAAGTATTGAAAAGTCTAAGTTTGATAAATTCAGACTTTTCATACTTTTGTTAATCATTAAAAGTTTACAATATGCCTAAGTTAAAAACATCAAAAGCGATAGCAAAAAGATTCAAAGTGTCTTCATCAGGAAAATTTCTGCGACATAAAGCTTCTAAAAGTCATTTATTACAAAAAAAATCATCGAAGCAAAAAAGAAATCTTTCTTGTACCTGCTTAGTTGACACACGAGATATTAAGAATATCGCTGTAAATTTACCTTATTTATAATCGATAAGCATTTGAATCTAGGAAGCTGTTAATAATTTAATTGTAAGTAATATTTTATGAGTAGAGTCAAAAGAGGTAATGTTGCAAAAAAAAGACGGGCAAAAATATTTAAGCTGGCTAAAGGCTTTAAAGGTGCACATAATTGTTTATTCCGAACAGCTAAACAGCAAGTTCTCAAATCTCTTCGCTATTCTTATGTTGGTCGAAAAAGGAAAAAGAGAGATTTTCGTCGTCTTTGGATAACTAGAATAAATGCTGCAGCTCATAGTCAAGGCATGAAGTACAGTACTTTTATTAGTGCGTTAAAAAAAGAGAATATTGCATTAAATCGTAAAATGCTAGCACAGTTAGCAAGTAATGATATCCAAACTTTTCAGACTATTGTAGAGATAGTAAAAAATTAGTTAATAGCATTTTAATTTTAGCAAGTGTTCTATGACAATCTTGTGATTATGAAATGTGTCAATTCTTTTAAGCTAGATACAGGTGCAGATTTTGGTAAAAACTGGAGACAGCAAAGTGCCGCCTGTACCTGTTCTTTGGCCAAGTCTTGAGCCTTTGTAATTCCTCCGCTTTTTTTTATAAGAAATAACGCTGAGGCTACATCTGTCCTATTACAAAATTCTCTTTGAATAAGATTGTTTAAATCTGGTTCTTGAGTAAGTGAAAATAGAATAGGAGATGTTAAATTACCATTGGCTAGATCTGCGCCAGCAGGTTTCCCTAAGCTTTTAGTAGAACCAATTATATCTAAAACATCGTCCATAATTTGAAATGCTAAGCCCATATGTTTACCGTAAAGATATAGATCATGATTAACTTGAGTATTAGAATCATTCAGCATAGCTGCTCCTCGACAGCTAGCAGCAATAAGTGAAGCAGTCTTATAAAATGACTTTTCAATGTAAGCATCTATTGAAATACTAGGGTCAAAGTGAACTAATCCTTGCCTAATTTCGCCTTCTGCAAAATCTGTAATTACTTTAGAAATAGCTTTCACTACTGCTAAATTTTCAATATTAGCTAAATACCAAGAAGATTGTGCAAATAAAAAATCTCCAGCTAATACAGCAATTTTAGTATTAAACAAATTGTGCACAGTCTTGACTCCTCTCCGCGTTGTACATTCGTCAATAATATCGTCATGTACTAAACTTGCAGTATGTATAATTTCAGTAATTTCTGCTAACCTTCTCTGTCCAGTATTAATATCTTGTTTCTCAGATGTTGCTTTAGCCACTAAAAGAACGAGAGCTGGTCTAACTCGTTTTCCTCCAGCTTCGAACAGATGTTTCGCCGCTGCGTATAAAATTGGATGACGTGTCCCAGCCACAGCTTGCAAATTTGTTTCTAGACTGTATAACTCTTTCTCGACAGGGTAAAATAAAGATGATGATATAGCCATTAATTTGAAAATATTTAGAAATATTAAGTAATTATCTATTAATAATAATCATTTTCTCACTAATAATTCTGTTTATTTTTATTTATTTTAACTATTTCTTTTCATCTAAGCTTTAGACATCTGTAGTATAAGCAAAATTAATTTGATATACTGAACTAGTTGCAAATAACTATTGAAGTCTTTAGTAAAAGCATATAATAATTTATAAATTTTTATCTGTGTGTTTTCTATTGATAACTTTTACTTCAAAATTCCTATGTATAATAAGAGGTTCCTTTATAAATTATGAGTTATCCTAAGAAAGTTCAATTGCCGCTAACTAACTATAATTCAACTGTTCTTAATAAAAAGACTTTATTAGTCTTGTATGAAGATATGTTGTTAGGCAGAAATTTTGAAGACATATGTGCTCAGATGTATTACAAAGGAAAGATGTTTGGTTTTGTGCATCTTTATAATGGTCAAGAAGCTGTGTCTACAGGTGTAATTAAGCTTCTCAATTCTACAGATTATGTATGTAGCACTTATCGAGATCATGTACACGCTTTAAGTAAAGGTGTTCCCTCGAAAAATGTAATGGCCGAGCTATTTGGAAAAGAAACTGGTTGTAGCAAAGGCAGAGGAGGTTCAATGCATATTTTTTCTGCTCCTCATAATTTTTTAGGTGGGTTTGCTTTTATTGCAGAAGGTATACCTGTCGCAACAGGTGCAGCTTTCCAAAGTATTTATCGTCAGCAAGTACTAAAAGAAACTGAAGATTTGAGAGTTACAGCTTGCTTTTTTGGTGATGGTACTACTAATAATGGTCAATTTTTCGAATGTTTAAATATGGCAGTTCTTTGGAAGTTACCTATTATATTTATTGTTGAAAATAATCAGTGGGCTATAGGTATGGCACATCACCGATCTTCTTCCATGCCGGAAATACATAAAAAGGCAGAAGCTTTTGGTCTTCCTGGTATGGAAGTTGATGGAATGGATGTACTAGCTGTAAGGCAAGCAGCGATTCAAGCAGTTCAGAGAGCCAGACATGGTGAAGGCCCAACATTAATAGAAGCTTTAACATATAGATTCCGTGGTCACTCTCTTGCAGATCCTGATGAACTAAGATCAAGACAAGAAAAAGAAGCTTGGATTGCAAGAGATCCAATCAAAAAACTTAAAAAATATATTTTAGATAATAAGATCGCCGACATAAGTGAACTCAACGAGATTCAAACTGCTGTTAAAAAAGATTTAGAACAATCTGTGCAATTTGCTATTTCCAGTCCAGAGCCTAATATCTCAGAACTTAAACGATATCTTTTTTCAGATACGTGAGAAAATTTAATATCTTAACTTTTAATTTAGATTAGTAGTGAAATTATAAAAATTAAATACAAAAATGAGTAAAATCTTTATGTTTGACGCATTAAGAGCGGCAACAGATGAGGAAATGGCAAAAGATTCGACTGTATGTGTAATAGGCGAAGATGTAGGTCACTACGGCGGATCTTATAAGGTAACTAAAGATTTGCATAGTAAGTATGGGGATTTAAGAGTTTTAGATACACCAATAGCAGAGAATAGTTTTACTGGTATGGCGATTGGTGCAGCTATAACAGGGTTAAGACCAATTGTTGAAGGTATGAATATGAGCTTTTTATTGTTAGCATTTAATCAAATTTCTAATAATGCAGGCATGTTGCGCTATACCTCCGGAGGAAACTTTACATTACCTTTAGTCATTAGGGGACCGGGAGGAGTTGGTAGACAATTAGGCGCAGAACATTCTCAGAGATTAGAAGCTTATTTTCAAGCTATTCCAGGTTTAAAAATAGTTGCTTGCTCTACTCCATATAATGCAAAAGGATTATTGAAATCTGCAATTCGAGATAATAATCCAGTTGTCTTCTTTGAACATGTTTTGCTTTACAATTTACAAGAAGAAATTCCTGAAGAAGAATATCTATTACCTCTTAATAAAGCTGAATTTGTGCGTACAGGAAAAGATATTACTATTTTAACTTACTCTCGAATGAGGCATCATGTGATTCAAGCATTACCAGCTTTGCTAAAAGAAGGTTACGATCCAGAAGTGATAGACCTTATATCTTTAAAACCTCTAGATATAGAATCTATATCTGTGTCAGTCAAGAAAACTCACAAAGTTTTAATTGTAGAAGAATGCATGAAAACTGCTGGAATTGGAGCAGAGTTAATTGCACAAATCAATGAACACCTTTTTGATGAATTAGATGTCCCTGTAGTAAGACTATCTTCGCAGGATATACCAACACCATATAATGGTAGCTTAGAACAGGCTACTGTAATTCAGCCTAGTCAAATTGTAGACTCTGTTAAAGACATTATAATGTCTTCAAAAGCAACGGTTATATAGCATGAAAACTGGTACATTCTTTGAATAAAGTGTTTTCACTTTAATTATAGTAAGTACCAGTTTTATCTTGCTTTAGAAATTCATTTCTGCTGCCTGAACTTTTTCGAATTGTTTTTTCTTTAATACAAAGAAAATTTGAGCTAAAACACTAGCAAAAAAGAAAACAATCATGCCCTTAATTCTGTTTGGACTTTGTAGAACTATTTCTGTTTCATTTTGGCCGAAACCACCAACATTCGGGTCACTATTTAAAGCTTGATCTAATTGAACTGTATCACCTTCTTTAACCTTAAGTTCAAGACCTGGGGAAATCTTTTGAGTTGATTCTATATTGTTACTATTAGTCACATGAACTACAAATCCCCCTTTCTCAAGAACCTCAATCTTATTAACTTTGCCACTACTTAAAGCTGTAACAACATTGTTATTGCTTTTATCTCCTGTAGGATAAAGTTGCCCCCTACCTCTATTTCCACCAACATATATTGGGTACTTAAAAAAATGAGCTTTTTTATCTTTTGCAGGATCAGGAGAGAGTATTGGAAAAACTATTTCTCTATTCTTGTCGCCGGGAATAGGTCCAATTACTAAAATGTTATCTTGTTTAGCGCTATATGGTTGAATATATAGATTTTTAGTTTTTTCCTTTAACTCTGTAGATAATCTATTAGCAGGAGCCAGCTTAAATCCTTCAGGCAATATGACAACAGCTCCGACATTTAACCCTCCTTTACTTCCATTACCTAAAATCTGTTTAGCACTACTGTCATATGGAATTTTTACAATAGTTTCAAAAACAGTATTAGGTAATACCGATTGAGGTGCTTCTATTTCTACTGGCTTTTGAGCAAGATGACAATTGGCACATACTATTCGACCAGTTGCTTCTCTTGGACTTTCGTAAGCTTGTTGTGCATAAATTGGAAATGCATTACTAGAATTAGGAGCGACACAAATAATATTTAAAATAATTAATAAAAATGTACAAGAACATATAGACTTTTGAATTAAGTTAATTAGACTATTTAGCTTCATTTTTTCTGTTTTTTTGATAAAATATTAAGACAGACTTTTCTGCCAAAAGGATTAAGAGTTATTACTTTAATTAAGCATAAAAAACTATTAATTAGACTTACTGTTATAAATATATAATGAATAAGCCTTTATATAAATAAAACTCACAATAAAATACTTTTTATATTGGTATAAATTAACAAAATTTATGCTGAATTTTCTTCAACGTCATTCAGTAAACAGATTACATAAAGAGTCCCAAGCATCATAGAATAGTACAGAAATGTAAAGTGCAAATAATTGATGAAAAAAGCCAATATATACATATTGGTTAAATTATAAGACTAAATTAAATATTTAAAAAGAGCTTAATACTTCAATATTCATCTAAGTTAAGAACTAAAAGCTATATAAACTCCATTGCTTAGCACAAGAAAAGTATAATATGAAATGAAAGTTTACTACATTTACTTTTTTAAAAGTAACAATATGACAATTCCACTAAAATAAAGCACTAAGACAGCAGAAGACATGATGATTTGTGTAACTGGATCAGTTGAGGGAGTTAAAATGGCTCCAGCAATTGTCGATATAATAATAATATACCTCCAAGCTCGAATCATCTGATTGGAAGATAGTGTTCCTGAAACACCTAGTAGTAACTGTATGATAGGAATTTCGAAAGCTAATCCTGTGCTAAATAAAAGTAGTAAAATAAAGTCGAAGTATTGTTCAAAAGACCATAGTGGTTCGACAATGTCAGATCCATAGCTGATCAAAAATGTTAAAGCAGCTGGTGCTAAAATAAAGTAAGCAAATATACCGCCTATTATAAAAAGTAAGACTGAACTAATTAGGATAGGCAAAATAATTTTTCGCTCTCTGCCAGTTAGTCCAGGTAGTATATACAAGATAACTTGGTATACCCCGAATGGACTTGTTGCAACAATTCCTGAATATATTGCAACCTTAATAGAAGAAAAAAAATATTCTCCTGGCGCTAATTGTAAAAATTTAATACCAATAGCTGGAGCTTGCAATATGGCAACAATTATTTTGATCTGTGTGAAACTCAAAGTTGCAGCAAGCAAAAAGAATAAAAATACAAATAAAGTCCTTTGTCTTAATTCCTCTAAATGCTCAGTAATTGACATTGGCATATCATTTACAGGTACATCTTGTTGGTTTATATTTCCGTTAGTTAATAGGTTATTCTGTGGTTTTAAATTCATACAAATTGCTTATTAATATTGTTTACGTTAGAAAAAATGTGAAACTAGTCTAAACCAATTAAAAGCAAGAACAATCGTATAATTGTCAAACAGTCAAGTGATTAATGTTTGTAGAATAAATCTTGAATTTTACTATCTATAAAACTTACTAATTATACTTTATTTAGCATCACTCTCTTAATAATTGCATTTTAATATAAAAGAGTTATCAATTATATTTACTTTTGATAAATGTTAATAGAAGTATTACAAAATTTGTATTTATAGAAGTTAGTTGTGTGACTCTATGTACTATAACTACTAGTACCTAATAATATAGAAAACAAATGTGCTTGCGTAGTATCTTTAAATAGTTAGAAATATTAAGTGATATTTGAATTAGCTAGCAAGTAATATAAGTTAAGGAGATAAATAAAGTAATGAGTATCAAAGCAAGTGGCGGAAGCCCATTAGCACGCCCCCAGCTTTATCGGACTGCCTCAATTTTAACTATTACTCAGGCAGAGCAGCAAGACCGATTTTTACAGCTAGGAGAATTAAATCAACTAGTTTCTTTTCTAAATTCTGGACAAAAAAGATTAGAAGTTGCAGATATTTTAACTAAAAATGCCAATATTCTAGTAGCTCGAGCTGCAGACAAAATATTTGTAGGCGGGTCTGCAATTTCTTATTTAGAACGTCCACAAGCAGCTGTTATTATTGCTGGAGATCAAAGTTCTCAAGACAAAATTAATGAGCTATCTGGCAATATTCAAGGAGATTTTGGGCAGAGTTTTCGTTCTTTATTTAATGCTGGAGGAGCTACTCCTCCAGGATTCAAACCCATAAATGTCTTGAGATATGGGACTACAAGAATGAGAAAATCTCTGCGAGATTTAGACTGGTTTTTACGGTATTTAACATATGCAATTGTATCAGGTGATCCCAATATTTTATCGGTTAATATTAGAGGATTAAGAGAATTAATTGATAATGCTTGCTCAAGCGCGGCAGCAATTGTTGCCCTCAGAGAGATGAGACGAACAGCTCTTTTAATCTTTGAAGAAGATATTAAAGGTCAAGATCTGGTCAAAGAGTATTTTAATGTTGTAATTTCTGAATTTGAAGCTCCATCTTTGACTGATAAATTAAGGAAAAGAACATCTGGGGATTTACAAGGTTTGCGCCTTCCTCAGATTTATGCACAAGCAGGAGTTTCTACGCCTCGTTTTGTTATGAAGCCTAGTTTATCTGCAGATGAAAAAAATACTGTAGTTAAAGCGTGCTACAGACAAATCTTTGAGAGAGATATTGCTAAAGCATATGATTTATCTTTATCTAACTTAGAGTCGCAAGTAAAAAATGGCCAAATCTCCATTAAGGAATTTATCCGTTCTTTAGGAACTTCAAGTATCTATAGAAAGCAATTTTATGAGCCTTTTGTAAATAGCCGAGCATTAGAATTAGCATTTAGACATTTCCTTGGTAGAGGGCCCAGCTCTTTAGAGGAATTCCAAAAATATTTTGCTATTCTATCAGCTACTGGTTTAAGTGGGCTAGTAAATGCAATTTTAAATTCTGCTGAATATACAGATTATTTTGGAGAAGAAACTGTACCTTATTTCCGAAATTTAGGTGAAGAGCCTCAAGAGTGTCGTAATTGGGGACCTCAAATAGATCTTCTTAATTATAGTGCTCCTTTTCGTAAGGTGCCTCAGTTTATAACCCTATTTAGTGATTACAAGCAAGCATTACCTGATCAGCATCCATATGGAATAGGCAATGATCCACTGTCGATTCAATTTGGAGCAATCTTTCCTAAAGAAAATAAGGATCCTAGGAAACGACAAGCTCTTTTTGGTAAAGATACTAGGAGAATTCTGGTTAGATGTGGCCCAGGAATCTATAACCAGATCAGTAATCCGCAGGTAAGACCTAAGTCTGCAGGATCTTTGGGTCCAAAAATTTTTAAATTATCCAATCCTCTTGTAAAAGCTGACTCTTCTGAAAATTTTGAAAATTCAGTCGATGCCGTTACAAAAGTTGCTTATTTAAGAGTTTTTGGCAGAGAAGTATATCAAGAAGAAAAATTACTTCTTAAGCCAATAGAAAGTCAGTTAAAAGATGGTCAAATTACAGTGCGTGAATTTGTTAGACAATTAGCGAAGTCAAGTATATTTAGATCACTTTACTGGGAGCCATTATATATCTGTAAAGCTATTGAGTATATCCATAACCGTTTATTGGGTCGTCCTACATATGGCCGCCAAGAAATTAATAAATATTTTGATATTGCATATAAGCAGGGCTACTATCAAGTGATAGATGCAATAGTTGATAGCTCAGAGTATATAGAAACTTTTGGTGATAGTACTGTTCCTTATGAAAGATATAGTACACCAGCTGGTATCGCTCTAAGAAGCTTAAGGCCAGGTATTATTGACCAAAGATTTAAGAAAGTCATTACTAGCAAGTCTTCTAGATTTGTTGAATTAGGCGCTGTAAAAGAAATAAGAAGCGGCAATGATATCCAGTCTCGTATTTCTCAAGGAGTTAGCTCTTTAAGAGATCAATCTATTATATTTGAAGTAAACGACAATAGTAGTAAAGAAGTATTAGAGCAAGCTTTAAGAGCCGCATATCGCCAGATTTTTGAAAGAGATCTTAATTCTTTTAGTATTGGAGGAGAGTTTTTAGATATTGAAGCATCCTTTTTGAGCAGGGAAATTAATGTTAAAGAATTAGTAGAAAAATTAGCATTATCTGAATTATATGGTAAAGAGTTTTATCAGCCATATCCAAATACAAAAGTTATAGAATTAGGTACGAAGCATATCTTAGGACGAGCTCCTAATAATCAGGCAGAAATTAGATTCTTTAACCAAATTTTAGCTTCAAAAGGATTGTCTGCATTTATTAGTACTTTAGTTGAAAGTACTGAGTATAATTCAGTATATGGTAAATATACTGTTCCGTATAGAAGATTTCCAACTTTGCCAGCAGCTAATTTCCCTAACACAGAAACATTATATAATCGCCTTACTAAGCAAGATATATCAATTGTAGTACCTAGTTTTAAAAAAGTACTCGGCAATCAATAAAATAAGGTACGATAAGTAACTTTCTTGTTTTAGTACCTATCCAAGTATTTGTCCTACTTCATATATCACCAACGTGCTATAGCTATGAATTTTTTTAAAAGGCGTACTACTTTCTGAGTTATATCATAAATAATCAGTATTAAGCTTTTTTAAAAGCATTACAGGAGTTTTATCCATGAGTATTGTTACAAAGTCAATTGTAAATGCAGATGCAGAAGCAAGATATTTAAGTCCTGGTGAATTAGACAGAATTAAAAGTTTTGTCTTATCAGGACAACGTCGTCTAAGAATAGCTCAAATTTTAACAGATAATCGTGAGCGTATTGTAAAACAAGGCGGTCAACAGCTATTTCAAAAAAGACCTGATGTAGTTTCTCCTGGTGGAAACGCTTATGGAGAAGAGATGACAGCTACCTGTTTACGAGACCTTGATTATTATCTTCGCCTAGTAACTTACGGAATAGTTGCTGGAGACGTAACGCCTATTGAAGAAATTGGACTAGTCGGTGTTAAAGAAATGTATAATTCTTTAGGAACACCAATTTCGGGAGTCGCTGAAGGCGTGAAATGTATGAAAAGTGTAGCTTGCTCACTGCTTGCTGGTGAAGATTCAGCAGAAGCTGGTTTTTACTTTGATTATACTTTGGGTGCCATGCAGTAGTACTGGTATTTATAAAAAGTTCAGTTATTTTGTTATATACCCCTTTAGTATTAGATATTTAAAATTAAGGAATTTTTACAAGTTATGCAAGACGCAATTACTTCTGTTATTAATGCAGCGGACGTTCAAGGTAAATATTTAGATGATAGCTCTGTTGAAAAATTAAGAGGCTATTTTCAGACAGGTGAGCTTAGAGTAAGAGCAGCCGCTACTATTGCAGCTAATGCAGCAACAATTATTAAAGAATCTGTAGCAAAATCTTTACTTTACTCGGATATTACTCGTCCAGGAGGTAATATGTATACAACCCGACGTTATGCTGCATGTATTCGAGATTTAGATTATTACTTACGCTATGCTACTTATGGAATGTTAGCTGGAGATCCATCTATTTTGGAAGAAAGAGTATTAAATGGTCTAAAAGAAACCTATAATTCTCTAGGTGTTCCTATTGGTGCAACCATTCAAGCGATTTTAGCTATGAAAGAAGTTACTATTAGTTTAGTTGGACCAGATGCTGGCAAAGAAATGGGTTTATATTTTGATTATATTTGTTCTGGTTTAAGCTAAGCTTACTCAAGTTGTATATAAATACATAAATAAAACATAAAACCTTAGTAATAATTACTAAGGTTTTATATTTTTAGCAAAATGTTATTATACAATAGCTGCTGTTGCAGCTTGTACTCTAGCCCTAGCTTTTCTAATTTTTTGTGTTGCCTCTATTTTCTCTTTATTAGAAGAGGCATCATTTAATAATTGAGTTGCAGTTTCTAAATTTTTTTCTGCTTCTGATAAGTCAATTTGAGTAGCTTCTTCTGCACCATTTACAAGAATAGTTAACTGATTGTTCTCTATTTCTGCAAATCCACCCATCAAAACAATCGGCATCCATTCTTTATCTACTCTAACTCTCATAACTCCTATATCTAAAGCTGTAAGTAGAGGCGCATGTCCTGTTAAAATACCAAGCTGTCCAGTGCTACTTGGTAAAATAATTTCTTGTGCTTCTGCATCCCAAACAGTCCGATCAGGTGCAATAATTCTTATATTTAAAGTCATTGTTAATTATATTAATCTTTCATGCTATCCGCTTTCTGTATCGCTTCGTCAATATCACCTACTAGATAAAATGCTTGTTCAGGTAAGTCATCTAATTTACCTTTTAAAATCATCTGAAAACCTTTAATTGCATCCTCTAAAGATACATATTTTCCAGGTGAGCCAGTAAATACTTCAGCAACGAAGAAAGGCTGAGATAAAAATCTTTCAATTTTTCTAGCTCTGGATACAGTTTGCCTATCTTCTTCAGAGAGTTCGTCAAGACCTAGAATGGCGATAATATCTTGTAACTCTTTATATCTTTGAAGAGTGGATTTTACCTCTTGAGCTGTAGAATAATGCTCAGTTCCAACAATTCCAGGCTGTAGCATTGTTGAAGTTGAATCTAGTGGATCAACTGCGGGATAGATTCCTTTTGCTGCTAAATTCCGTGAAAGCACTGTTGTTGCATCTAAATGTGCAAATGTGGTTGCAGGAGCTGGATCTGTTAAATCGTCAGCTGGTACATAAACAGCTTGAATAGACGTAATTGAACCTTCTGTTGTTGAAGTAATTCTTTCTTGTAATGCACCCATCTCGGTTGCCAAAGTTGGTTGGTAACCAACAGCAGATGGCATACGTCCTAGTAGAGCAGATACTTCTGATCCTGCTTGGACAAACCGAAAAATATTATCAATAAACAATAGAACGTCTTGTTTATTAATATCTCTAAAGTATTCTGCCATTGTTAATGCAGTCAAGCCAACACGCATACGGGCCCCTGGAGGTTCATTCATTTGACCATATACGAGTGCGACTTTAGACTCTTTCAAATTGTCTGCATCAATTACTTTAGACTCTTTCATTTCCATATAGAGGTCATTACCCTCTCTAGTTCTTTCGCCAACACCTCCAAATACAGATACACCGCCATGAGCTTTAGCGATGTTATTAATCAGTTCCATAATTAATACTGTCTTACCTACTCCGGCACCCCCAAATAAACCAATTTTGCCTCCTCTTCTATAAGGAGCTAATAAATCGACTACCTTAATACCTGTTTCAAAAATATTTGGCTTTGTTTCTAACTTAGTAAAAGCAGGTGCTGGTCTATGAATAGGTAAAGTACTTTCAGAATTTACTGGTCCTAAATTGTCTACAGGTTCACCTAAAACGTTAAAAATGCGCCCAAGAGTATCTGCACCTACTGGAACGGATATAGGAGATCCTGTATCAAGAACTTGAACTCCTCTTTGTAGTCCTTCAGTTGAACTCATAGATACAGCTCTTACTTTGTTATCACCTAAAAGTTGTTGAACTTCACAAGTAATAGTTCCCTCTGAGCTTTCTACTTTGAGGGCATTGAATACTTTTGGAAGTTGTCCGTTAGGAAATGCTATGTCTAAAACTGGTCCAATGATTTGAGTGACAGATCCGATGCTTTTTGTTTTACTAACCATTATGTTTATTTGTATTCATAAATATAGTCAATAGATTTAATTTCGTTTATTATGTTGATTTTTATACAGTAATTAGTATATTATATACTACAAATGCTTTATAGGGTAAAAGCATCTCTAATTCTGCTTCATTAATTAATATAATTATATCCTAAATATTTTAATATCCTTGTATATTTCTCATCCTTCCTGTTGTTTTTAACCAATTCTGAGCTTCAATATAATTGTCAGGTGCTAACTTAATCGCTTGTTGCCAATACTGAGCGGCCTTGTCAAACATTAATTTAGATAATTCTGTATCTTTATCTTCGACCGCTTGAACTCCTTGATAATGGTATATTACGGCTATATTGTTGAGTGCTTGAGGTAACTTAAAGTTTAGTTCTAATCCTTGATGATAGTATTCTAAAGCTTTTACATATTCACCATTACTAGCATAAATAAGACCTATATTATATAAAATATAACTTCTATCATATGGATCTTCTTCTAGTTTTAAAGCTTCGTAATAGTTTTCTAAAGCTTCTGCATACTCGCCTTCAGATTGTGCAGACATTCCGTCTCTGTAGTAAGAAAAAGCTTCTTTTTCTTCTTTGCTTGTGGGAAGTATTTTTAATACAATATCAGCTAATACTGTAAACGTTTTGTCAATAAAATTATCATTTTTTTGAGATCGTGGCATAAGTGGCGTGGAGATTATTAATGATTATGACTCTATTTTATAGTTTTCAAACTTTAATAAAAATTCATAACGAACACAATATTAGACAATTTAAAAACCTTTGAAAAACAGTTATATCTAAATAAATTGATTGTATCTCAATAAAGCAGAAGTTGTTGTTTATCATCACAAAAAGTTTTAAACTTGTATAACTAACAAAAGACTTTAGTGTTATATTAAATCTAATACAACAAAGATTAATTTTCTATATTAGTATTATAGATATCTGATTTTTCTTTACTTTGAGCTATGTATTGAAATTTAAAATTTACTATTAGATCATAAAATCAATATTCATGTTTTTAAATAATCAAAATTTCGAAAATAGATCCCCTGCATCCAGTCCAAATATAGCTTCTGAAAAAATTATAGATTTAAAAAATCCCCAAATTATATATAAAATTAGATTAGAATCAGCCCATAAAGACAGTGTTTTACCCTTAGATCTTGATCAATCTGATACGCATACAGCTAGTAGTGAACCGCATTTAGAATTAAATTCTCCACCCAAACTAGATAAAAAAAACAAAAATTTTAATAAGGTTCATGATCTAGCAGATAATAAAAAAAATAAGAACAGACAACGAAAAAAAATAAAGACCAAAATACATATTGATGATGAGGAAGAGAACTTTAGAGGTTCTAATTCTATGATTCCGCAGACTGCAGGAGACTTGGCTATTTCTCTAATGCGTCCACCTAAACCAAAAGCTCAAGTTATAAAAAAATTTACTAATACTAAAAAGTCTATAAGACAAAAAAACATATCATTAACTCAAAGCCAAGACCAAACCAGCAGTTTATCTAATTCTCCACCAGAATCTATTAGTATTACCAATCCTCTTACTATTCAAGAGTTATCTAAACTAATTTGTGTTCAAGAAACAGATGTGATAAAATATTTATTCCTTAAAGGAATACCAGTTACTATTAATGAAACAATAGATGCTTCAATAATAGCATCAGTAGCAAATAATTTTGGTATAGGAGTTGACTCAAACACAAAAGAAAATAATAACTTGTATCCTGCTAATTTAGATACTTCTAGCTCTCTCCATAAAGTTGGTAACTATGTTAAAAGACCTCCGATTGTTACAGTTATGGGGCATGTAGATCATGGTAAAACAACCTTATTAGATTACATTCATAATTCTAACAATGCTAATAAAGAAATTGGAGGAATTACACAAACTATTGCAGCTTATGAAGTTGAATATATCAATAAAGCTAATAAACAAAAAATTATCTTTTTAGATACTCCAGGGCACGAAGCTTTTACAAGTATGAGATCTAGAGGAGCTAAATTAACAGATGTAGCTATTATTATTATAGCTGCAGACGATGGTATTAAACCTCAAACCGTAGAGGCTATTCATCATATTCAAAAAGCTGATGTTCCTTTTGTGGTAGCAATATCTAAGATAGATAAAGACTTCACAAATACAAATATTATTGAGCAGGACTTATTAAAACACAATGTGATGTCTGAGACACTTGGTGGACAAGTTCCTGTAATTCCTATTAGTTCTGTTACCGGCTACAATATTGATAAATTATTAGAAACCATTACCTTATTAGCTGAGTTAGAAAACTTACAGGCTGATCCAACACAGCCTGCACAAGGTGTTATAGTTGAGGCTCACTTAGACAAATCCCATGGGCCAGTAGCAACACTTTTGATCCAAAATGGTACGCTGCATACGAGCGACAATATGGTTATTGGATCAGCTTATGCAAAGATTCGAGCTATCATTAATAATGAACAGAAAAAGATTAATTCAGCAATACCATCATCTGTTGTTGAGATTTGGGGATTATCGGCTGTTCCTGTCATAGGAGAGATAGCTTTAGTAGTGAAAAATGATAAAGAAGCAAAGCTTAAAGCTCTTGAAAATACTTCAAAAAATTCATTAATCGCACAGAAGCAGAAAGCACTAAATAGTCGTATTACGTTAGATATATTGAGAACTACTAATTCTAAAGATCTAAGCAAGCAAATTTCTTTAATTATTAAAACAGATAATCAAGGCTCTACAGAAGCAATCCTAGATTCTTTATCACAATTTCCTCAGAGCAAAGTACAAATAAATGTCGTTTCAATTATGCCTGGCGAAATTACTGCTACAGATGTTGAATTAGCGTCGACGACAAATGCTAATCTCATTGGCTTTAATACTAATTTTGCTCCTGGAGCGAAGCAAGCTGCAGCAAAATTTAATATACTAGTCGAAAATTATCAAATTATTTATGCATTGATTGAAGATATTAAAGGAAGAATGAAAGATCTACTTGATCCGGAATATTCAGAAGTACCAGTAGGAGAAGCAGAAGTAAGCACTGTATTTTCTTTGGCTAATAGAAAAATAGCAGGATGTAGAGTCACGAATAATAAATTATTGAAAAACTCTTGGATTAAAGTCATTCGGGAAGATGAAGTTATTTATGAGGGAAAGATAGAATCTTTAAAACGGGTTAGAGAAGATGTTGAAGAAATCCAAGCTGGTAACGAATGTGGAATTTTCATTTCTGAATTTCAATTATGGCAACCCGGAGATAAGATTCATTCGTTTGATCTTGTACCTAAACAAAAATCTTTATCTTAAATACTTTATACTGGTCTAAAGAATACAAAAGTACTATTTATTAACTCAAATAAAACTGACTCCTCTTTTAAATAAACTATGTAATATAATTCATTAAAAGAGGTTCGATTATAAGTCTAAATCTATTTTAACAACAAGTTAGATTTTTTCTTAATTATAAAATGAACAAAATTAGTAGTAAATAGCTGCTTTATAGTAGCTCAGTATATTCGGTAATTAAAGTAAATAAATTCATGGAAATGTTAATAGGAAACAATCTAAAGCATATTTCTATATATTTAATCTTTATTTAAAAACGGTAGTAGGGAAAGTATTCTGGCTTGTTTAATAGCTTTAGTAAGTTTTTTTTGTTGTTTTGAAGTCAATCCAGTGGATCGCTTAGGTAGTATTTTACCTTGCTCTGTAATGAATTTTCTTAGCAAGTCAATATCTTTGTAATCTACAGACTCTTTGGGCTTAATTGGAGATATTCTTTTTCTATATATGGCCATAATATGATTATTTTAGTAAAATTAATAATTACTTAATCTCTTTGAATAGACAATGCTGATTACAATTAGGACAGAATTTTTTTAATTCAATTCTGTTTGGTGTATTTCGTCGATTTTTAGTAGTTGTATATCGAAAAACGCCAGGTTTTCTCTTCTTGCTAAAATCTCCAGTTTTATTAGAGCACTCTAAAGTTATTACGATGCGGGCACCTTTGCTTTTAGCCATTATATTATTATACCTTAGTTATTATTATACAATAAACGTTTATTATCTCATGTTTCGTGAAGAAGTATCAAGTCTCAAAAAAGTGTGAGTTTTATAAAGCTTCGGAATCTAAATCATTAGTTCTAATTCTTATGACTTTTTCGACGCTACTAATGAATATTTTTCCATCTCCAATTTCTCCTGTTTTCGAGGCTTTAATAATTGTCTCTGTGATTTTATCTACTTTATCATCGCTAATAATGATTTCGATTTTTATTTTATCAATAATATCGATAGAATATTCAGATCCTTTATATCTTTCTGTTTGTCCTTTTTGCCTTCCAAAACCAGAGACCTTAACAACAGTCATCCCTCCAATACCTTCCCTGACTAAGGCAAGTTTTACCTCATTAAGTTTAAAAGGTCTAATAATAGCTTCAATTTTTTTCATATATATCTATATGTCTGGTTAGTTTAATTTAATACTATTTTTTAAATTCTATGCAACGACAATATTTAGTTTGTACTAACAAGAGCCCTCAGTGAACTATTGCCTATTGTTTTTCTTTAATGTTATAATACGGCGCATATTCCCTTTTTGAATAGATCTCTAATTTGTTTATTTTCGTTTCTAAAAATATTTTATAAAAGTTTTATTGGATTTACTGTGGCTAAGAACCTTTCTGCGATTAAACGCATTAAAACTTCGGAAAGAAATCGTCTAATTAACCGTAAATATAAATCGGTTGTAAAAACTTTAACTAAAAGATGCCTGCTAAATATTGATAATCTAGAAAGTGCTAATCTTAACGATGTGCAATTAAGTATTTCTCAAGTATATAGCAAGATTGATAAAGCAATAAAAAAAGGAGCATTTCATCCTAATACTGGTGCCAGAAAAAAAGCTAGACTCGCGAGAGCATTATCTTGCGCTCAAAAAAACAGAATTGATTAAATAAATAATACTTGTCTATCTTGATGTCAACTATTTGACAGACAGACAAGTATTAATTTCGTCTTCCTATTTTTAATAGCTGTAATATTTTTATATCTATATTGATTGTGAAAAATTTTAAAAATCTTTTTTGTTGAATAAAATACTTTGTTCTAGTCATGTCTATAGAAGAAATAATGTAGTGAACTATACTCAGGTATTACCTATAAGTACTCTGTTGATAGTATTAAACTCTTCGATTGCAGAATTTGTTATAAAGGAGATCTATGGTTCAACGTATAAGCTTAAAAAATAAACTTCTTCCAGATTTAGTTGAAATTCAAAGAGCCAGTTTTAAATGGTTTCTATTAGAAGGTATGACTGAAGTACTTGAATTCTTTCCAAATATATTAGATCCTACTAGTCGGCTTGAACTGCAATTGTTTGGTAATGAGTATAAAATAAAATTCCCTCGTTACAGTGTTAGACAGGCAAAAAATAGAGATAGAACCTATAGTGCTCAAATATATGTCCCTGCGAAGTTGACAAGAAAAGACATTGATCTACCTTCTAAAGATCATGGAAAAAGTATCAAGTCACTAGATTTATCATCAACACATTTACAGCTTAGTGTTGAGAAGGAAATAAAAAATAAAAAATACAAGAAGAGATTGGTCTTCATTGGAGACTTGCCAATAATGACTAACAGAGGGACTTTCATTGTATCTGGCACAGAAAGAGTTATTATTAATCAAATAATTCGTAGCCCAGGAATTTACTATAAACAAGAGATAGATAAAAATGGCAAGCAGATTTACAGTGCTAGTCTGATTTCTAATCGAGGCTCCTGGTTGAAATTTGAAATTGACCCTAAAGGAGAAATTTGGATAAGAATAGATAAGACCCATAAAGTAAATGCTTATATTTTTCTCCGTGCTATTGGCCTTAATAAAGACGAGATTGAAAAGGGGCTGAGTAAATATGCTTTTCTCATCTCTGCATCTCAATTATATTCAATTAAAGAATTAGCTAAAGAAATTGGAAAAAACAATGTCGAAGAAGTAACAGATGAAGAAGCATTGCTTATAGTCTACTCTAAGCTTAGACCTAATGAGCCAGCAACAGTTGCTGTTGCTAAGCAGATGCTTTATTCTCGCTTTTTTGATCCAAAGAGATATGACTTAGGAGAAGTTGGTCGATATAAAATTAACAAAAAATTAGGTCTTAATATACCTAAGAATTTTCGAGTGTTGTCTCCTCAAGATATCTTATCCTCGATTGATTATTTAATTAATATTAAAGATAAAAATTCAGGTAACCTTGATGATATAGATCACCTTGGTAATCGAAGGGTCCGTTCAGTTGGAGAGTTGCTGCAAAATCAATTTAGAGTAGGTCTTAATCGCTTAGAACGTATTATTAGAGAAAGAATGATGATATGTGATATAGACTCATTAAGCTTATCTAACCTAATTAATCCTAAGCCGTTAATTGCCTCAGTAAGAGAATTTTTTGGATCTAGTCAGCTTTCTCAATTTATGGATCAAACAAATCCAGTTGCAGAACTAACCCATAAAAGAAGAATTAGTGCTTTAGGTCCAGGAGGTTTTAATAAAGATAGAGCTGGATTTGCTGTGCGAGATCTACATCCAAGTCACTATGGAAGGATCTGCCCAATTGAAACACCAGAAGGTCCGAACGCGGGTTTAATTGGCTCACTGGCAACCTGTGCTAGAGTTAATATTTTTGGCTTTATTGAAACCCCCTTTTATCCGGTAAATGAAGGTCAAGTAATTTATCAACAGAGTCCCATCTACTTAACAGCAGATGAGGAAGATGATTTTCGAGTAGCTCCAGGAGATGTTAAAGTTAATTCTCAAAATTATATTGAAGGAGATATTATTCCTGTACGTTATCGTCAAGAATTTATTACAACAACACCGAGCCAAGTAGATTACATTGCAATTTCACCTATTCAAGTCATTTCAGCTGCAACATCATTAATTCCTTTTTTAGAGCATGATGATGCAAATAGAGCCTTAATGGGGTCTAATATGCAGAGACAAGCTGTGCCATTATTATATCCAGAAAAGCCAATCATCGGAACAGGTCTTGAGACTAAAATTGCGCGAGACTCTGGCATGGTTGTTATAAGTAGAACTGCAGGTTATGTTAATTATGTTTCTGCTAATAAAATAGGTATTCAAGATAATAATGGTAGAACAGTCCATTATCGTTTGAAAAAATATTATCGCTCTAACCAAGATACTTGTATTAATCAGCGTCCAATTGTTTGGGTGGGAGAGAAAATAGTTGTCGGTCAAACTTTAGCTGATGGTGCATCCACTGATGGAGGAGAAATTGCTCTAGGAAGGAATATTCTCGTTGCTTATATGCCTTGGGAAGGTTATAACTACGAAGATGCATTCTTAATTAGTGAAAGGCTAGTTTATGATGATTTATACACTTCTATTCATATTGAGAAGTATGAAGTAGAATGTCGCCAAACTAAATTAGGACCAGAAGAAATTACTAGAGAGATCCCAAATGTAAGTGATAACTCTTTAAAAGATTTAGATCGAAATGGAATTGTGGTAGGCGGCTCTTGGGTTGAAGCAGGAGATATCTTAGTAGGGAAAATTACTCCTAAAGGCGAAGCTGATCAATTACCTGAAGGTAAATTACTAAGGGCTATTTTTGGAGAAAAGGCTAGAGATGTTAGAGATACATCTTTAAGATTGCCTAATGCGGCTAAAGGAAGGGTCGTTAATGTTAGAGTATTTACTAGGCAAAAAGGAGATGAACTCCCTCCTGGTACGAATGCTATGATTCGCGTTTATGTTGCCCAGAAGAGAAAAATTCAAGTGGGCGATAAAATGGCTGGTCGTCATGGTAATAAGGGGATTATTTCTAGAATCTTACCTAAACAAGACATGCCTTACTTATCTGATGGTACCCCCGTAGATATTGTTTTAAATCCTTTAGGAGTACCTTCCAGAATGAATGTTGGCCAAGTATTTGAGTGCTTACTAGGTCTAGCAGGTGGCTATTTAGGTAAACGATTTAAAATAATACCTTTTGACGAGATGTATGGAGCAGAAGCCTCAAGAGCACTTGTTAATAGAAAATTAAAAGAAGCATCATTACTCACTAATAATAAATGGCTTTTTAATGATCTGCATCCTGGTAAAATGCAAGTCTTCGATGGCAGAACTGGAGAATCTTTTGATAATCCTGTTACAATTGGTAGAGCTTATATGCTTAAGCTTGTTCACCTTGTAGATGATAAGATTCATGCGAGATCTACTGGTCCTTACTCTTTAGTTACACAGCAACCATTAGGAGGTAGAGCCCAGCATGGAGGTCAAAGATTAGGCGAAATGGAAGTATGGGCTTTAGAAGCCTTTGGAGCAGCATATACTCTACAAGAATTACTAACTGTAAAGTCGGATGACATGCAAGCTAGAAATGAAGCATTAAATGCAATAGTGAAAGGAAAGCCTATACCTAAGCCTGGGACCCCAGAATCTTTTAAGGTCTTAATGCGAGAGCTTCAGTCATTAGGATTAGACATTGCAGTACATAAATTGAAACTATTTGAAGACGGTCAAAGACGTACAGTTGAAGTCGATTTGATGTCTGACACTAAAGAGAATCGAGCAGATCGCACTAGTTATGATACTCCACCAGTTGATGATTTTGAACAATTTCTTTATTAATGCATTTTCGAATATGGCATATGTAAATAAGTTGGTTAATTATTTAATTTCAAGGTATTCAAATTTATGACACAGTTTGAGCAACATTTTGACTATGTAAAGATTAGTTTAGCTTCTCCCGAGAAAATTCGACATTGGGGTGAAAGAAGTTTACCCAACGGACAAATTGTTGGTGAAATTACAAAGCCAGAAACAATTAATTATAGAACTTTAAAACCTGAAATGGATGGTTTATTCTGCGAAAAAATTTTTGGCCCAGTTAAGGATTGGGAATGTCACTGTGGTAAATATAAACGCTTTCGCTATAAAGGTATAGTCTGCGAGCGATGTGGAGTAGAAGTAACAGAATCTCGAGTGAGAAGACATCGGATGGCTTATATTGAATTAGCATCACCAGTAACTCATGTTTGGTATTTAAAAGGAAGTACAAGTTATATCGCTTTAGCATTAGATTTAAAAGTTAAAGAGGTAGAAAAAATCGTTTATTTTCACTCTTATGTAGTTACACAATCTAATACAAATATCAATTTAAAATATAAGCAACTGCTCGAAGGCTATGAATGGAAGAGCCTTGAAGAGGAAATCTACCAAAATCAAAATGAAAATAATCAAGTAGAAGTTGGGATAGGCGCAGAAGCTATTCAAAAACTATTGAAAGATTTAGATTTAGAATACATTGCTGAAACTTTACGATCTGAAGCAACAAATCCACCAAAAAGTTTTAAGACACCTTCATTAAAATTTAATAAAAAAATGAAACGCTTAAGATTGATTGAGAACTTTATAGCAACAGGCGCAGATCCCTCTTGGATGGTATTTACAGTAATCCCTGTTATACCTCCAGATTTACGACCTATGGTCCAATTGGATGGAGGGAGATTCGCAACGGCAGATTTAAATGAGTTTTATCGTAGAATCATTAACAGAAACAATAGATTATCGCGTCTGAAGTCAATTTTAGCTCCAGAAATCATTATTAGAAATGAAAAAAGGATGCTACAAGAGGCTGTTGATTCTCTGATGGATAATGGACGTAGAGGCAGAACTGTTGTAGGTGCGAATAATAGACCGCTAAAATCCTTATCAGATATTATAGAAGGGAAACAAGGACGCTTTAGACAAAACTTATTAGGTAAAAGAGTGGATTATTCTGGAAGATCCGTAATTGTCGTAGGCCCTCATTTAAAACTTCATCAATGTGGATTGCCGCGAGAAATGGCTCTTGAATTATTTCAACCCTTTGTAATTCATAGATTAATCTTACAGGGCTTAGTGAATAATATTAAAGCTGCAAAAAAAATGATTCAAAAAAATGAACCTTCTATTTGGAATGTGTTAAATGAAGTTATTCAAGGTCACCCTGTACTTTTAAATAGAGCTCCAACACTACACAGATTAGGTATTCAAGCATTCGAACCAATCCTTGTAGAAGGAAGAGCTATTAAGCTGCATCCCTTAGTCTGTCCTGCATTTAACGCTGATTTTGATGGTGATCAAATGGCTGTTCATGTTCCTCTATCTTTAGAAGCACAAGCCGAAGCTAGATTGCTAATGTTGGCTCCTCATAATTTTCTTTCTCCAGCTACGGGTCAGCCAATTATCATGCCTAGTCAAGATATGGTTCTGGGTTGTTATTATTTGACGGCTAATAATCCTTCTGAACAGAAGGGAGCGAATCAATATTTTGCTAGCTTAGAAGATGTAGTGATGGCTTATGAGCAAAAGAAAGTTGATTTGCACTCTTATATATGGGCTCGTTTTGATGGATTTGTAGATGGTGACCAAACTACTGAGCTAATTAAAATCGAAAAGCACAGTGATAATAGTAGAACAAAATTTTATAATAACCATATTATAAAAGAGGATGCTGAACAGCAGAGAATTGTGCAATATATTCGAACAACAGCTGGCCGAATAATCTTCAACAAAATTATTCAAGAGTCTTTAGTGGCGTAGTTAAATAAATAATTAATATGGAGAACACTGAGTGGATAGTAAAAGAAGTCTTGCGCAGCCAAGTTTTTCAAATAGGGTTATTGATAAAAACGAACTTAAAAATTTAATTGTTTGGGCTTTTCGTAATTACGGTATAGCACGAGCAGCTAATATGGCTGATAAACTTAAAGATCTTGGATTTCATTACGCTACGCAGGCAGGAATCTCTTTGAGTTTGGAAGATTTAAGGATTCCTCCGAGCAAACAAAGTCTTTTATTAGGTACAATTGAAGAAATTAAAGCTACCGAAAATAAGTACCGCCGAGGGGAAATTACAGCGGTCGAACGATTTCAAAAAGTTATTGACACATGGAACAATGCAAGCGAATCATTAAAACAGGAAGTAATTAAGTACTTTAAAGAAACAGACCCTTTAAATGCTGTTTATATGATGGCTTTCTCTGGAGCTAGAGGCAATATTTCTCAAGTTAGACAATTAGTTGGTATGAGAGGGCTTATGGCTGATCCGCAAGGACAAATTATTGACCTTCCAATATCAAGTAATTTTAGAGAAGGATTAACTGTTACGGACTACTTTATATCATCATACGGAGCAAGAAAAGGATTAGTTGATACTGCTTTGAGAACAGCAGATTCGGGCTACTTAACGCGTCGACTTGTTGACGTTTCTCAAGACGTTATAATTAGAGAAGTAGACTGTGGAACAAATAAAGGTATAATACTAGAAGACTTAGTAGATACACAAAAAATACTAATCAATCTAGAGCAAGCTTTGTCTGGCCGAGTATTAGCAGAGAGTGTGTTCCATCCAGATACAAATGTTTTGATTGCTCACACAAAGCAAGATATTAGCCCTAAATTAGCCAAAGAGATAACTAAAACTGGCATCAAAAAAGTTTTGGTGAGATCACCTGTTACATGTAATTCGAGAAGTTCTGTTTGTCAGTATTGTTACGGATGGAATCTCGCTCATGGCCGCTTAGTTGATTTAGGAGAAGCTGTTGGCATTATTGCTGCTCAATCTATTGGGGAGCCTGGCACCCAGTTAACAATGAGAACATTTCATACGGGGGGTGTATTTACTGGTGAATTGGCAGAGCAAATTTACGCACCCATAGATGGTCAGCTAACAGATCTAGATATTGAATCATATAAAGATGTTCGTACAAGGCATGGAGAACAAGCCTTAATTACAAAGAATCCAACCCAAGTTACAATTCGATCTAGAAGAAATCAAAAGTCAATAATTAACTTAAGTAAAGGAACCACTCTTCTGCTACATGAGGGGCAATCAGTATCAAAAGATCAGGTGATTGCTGAATCACCTCGCAGAAATAGACTGATGACAGAAAGGGCTCAAAAACATGTAGTGTCAGACCTTTCTGGTAAAATCTGTTTCTCTAACTTAACAGTTGAAGAAACAGATAATAATCAATATACTACACGAATCACTAAAACAGGTGGGTTGATTTGGGTTCTCTCTGGAGAAGTTTATAATATATCTGACTCGGCTAATGTGATTGTTAATAAAGAGGATACAACTAAAGCTGGCACAATACTTGCGCAGACAGAGTTGATAAATCACTATGCTGGGGAAGTCAGGATACAGCAGAATGCTAATAGCAGCATTACTAATATACAAGTTATTACTGAGTCTATTGTAATTCCCGGTTGTTATATTTATACAGATTTAATTAATAAAAAAGAATCTTACATTTTAGAAACAGAAAAAAAACAGAAATTTATTTTTAAAGCTGTCCCCAATCAAAAAATTTACGATGGCTATACAGTCGCTGAGCTAATATCTGATACTTACAAAACTACAAGTGGTGGTATTATTAAATATTTAGACTTGAATGTATCAAAAAAGAAAGTGGGTTCAGAAAAAGATGCTTATGAAATTTTGAGTCCTGGCTATATATTATGGATCTCAGAGGAAACACACGAAATTAATAAAGATGCATCACTATTATTAGTTTATAATGGGGATATTATAGAAAGTGGAACTGAGCTAGTCAAAAATATTTTTTCTAAAAGCTCTGGAATTGTTGAGATAATTCAGAAGGATGGAATAGTTCGTGAAATCATTATTAAGCCTGGATCTATATATAAACTAAACGAATTACATAGTAACAATGAAAAAAGTAGGGGGTTTTTAAGACCTGGAGAAACATTGCATAACAACATTTCAACAGATAAGTTAGTTTATTGGGAGTATATAGAAAATGAGCAAATGCCTTATATCCTCATTAGACCTGTTATTGTTTATTCAATACCGGAAATAAAATCTAGCTTAATTGATAATTTGGCATTACAAAAACCGAGCCAAACTAAATTAAAGCTAGTTAAAAGGACACCTTTTCGTGACGGAGAAAGGGTGAAATCGATAGATGGAGTTCATTTAATTACAACCAATCTTGTAGCTGAAATTGAGCATACAGATGATAGTTTAATATCCTCAATTGAGTTTTCTAATAAAGAAAGTGATACTAATTATTTTGATTTGAGGCTTTCAACTTTTGAAACATTATCAATTAAAAGTATTGATGTCAATAAATCAGAAAAACAACAAAGTCAAACTAGAATTATTGTCAAAAATGGTGAACATATCAAGCCATTGACGGTTGTTGCTAGTACAGAAATTATTGCAATGAGTGAAGGTATGGTCGAAGAAATTTATTCTGAAAAGAATACTAGTAGACGAATTCTAATTGGAACATCTTCTGACAAGAAAACTTTTAATATAGAAAAAGCTAAAACTAAAGTATGTGTTGGTGATTGGATTCGTTGCGGTGATTTGATTGCTGAAAATATGGTTTCTTTAGACTCTGGACAAATTACTCACGTGTCTTCTCAATCAATAACATTAAGAATTGCTCGGCCTTACCTAGTTTCTAGCGGGGCAATTTTACATGTTGATAATAATGCATTAATTAGAAGAGGAGAAACACTAGCTATTCTCGTATTTGACAGAGCAAAAACTGGTGATATTATACAAGGCCTTCCAAGAATTGAAGAAATTCTTGAAGCGCGAAAAAAAACAGATGTATTATTAAATCCTCATGATATTCTTGATGCAAGCTTCAACCTATATATTGAATGCGGACTAGCTTTATATGAAGCAGCTAGATTAAGTTTTCAAGAAATACAGTTATTACTTGTTAAAGAAGTACAATTAGTTTATCAATCTCAAGGAGTTAATATTTCTGATAAACATGTAGAAGTCATAGTCCGACAGATGACTTCTAAAGTGAAAATAGAGAATGGTGAAGAAACCGGCTATTTGCCTGGGGAACTTGTAGAGTTGCAAAAGATTGAGCAAACCAATAAAGCTATGACTTTAAGAAATAAGCTGAATGCTTCCTATCGACCCGTGCTGTTAGGTATTACGCAAGCATCTCTCAATACAGAAAGTTTTATTTCTGCAGCAAGTTTTCAAGAAACGACGAAAGTATTAACTGAAGCTGCTATATCTGGTAAACTGGATTGGTTAAGAGGTTTGAAAGAAAATGTTATTATCGGTAGACTTATACCAGCTGGCACTGGTTTTAATACGTATGACAATCATAATAGAGCGTCGTTAGAAAAAAAAGATTGGAATCCAGATATCAGTAGCGAAAGTAGTGTGTCGTCTGTGAGAGATGATTTAGATGATATTATTTTAGACGACAGAACCGCGCGTAACTACTTTAGCAATAAAAGTGTAGATTGAATAAAGTAAAACAATTTTTTCTTAATCGACTGTAAAAATATGTTAATTTATTATTGGTTTATTGGAATTGCAATAAGTTAAATGAGTTGAATTAGTTTGAAAAAGGGATTTCCCGAAAAATTACATTATTTAATATTAAAAATCCTATGGCTGTCGTTACCTTAGCAGAGTTATTAGAAGCAGGCGTGCATTTTGGACATCAAGCTCGCAGATGGAATCCTAAAATGTTTCCGTATATTTATACAGAAAGAAATGGCATACATATTATTGATCTAGTGCAGACTGCTCAATTACTTACAGAAGCTTGTGAATTTATAAAAAAGGCTTCGTCCGATGGCAAGAAAGTTTTATTTTTAGGAACAAAAAGACAAGCCGCAGGAATAGTTGCTCAGGAAGCACAAAGATGTGATTCTTATTATGTTAACCAAAGATGGTTAGGAGGAATGTTAACTAATTGGGTGACAATCAAATCCCGAGTCAGCCGCCTTAGACAGTTAGAAGAGCAAGACAAAAGTGGTATTATTGATCAACTGCCTAAAAAAGAAGCTGCTGTTCTACGGAGAGAATTAGATAAACTTCGTAAACATTTAAATGGTATTAAAAATATGACTCGTTTGCCTGATATTGTTGTAGTTGTAGATCAAAAGAGAGAAACAACAGCTATACAAGAATGTTTGAAATTAGGTATCCCAACTATTTGCATGCTTGACACGAACTGCAGTCCCGAAATTATTAATATTCCAATTCCAGCTAACGACGATGCTATTAGATCAATTAAACTCATTGTCGGTAAGATAGCAGATGCAATTTATGATGGTAAATATGGGCAAACAGATGTACAGGAAGTAGCTCGCTCTGTGGAAAGTGAATTATAATAATTTGTTTTAGTTAATTTAAATACTTAAAAATTTTTGAAAATATATGACATTACAAATTTCAGCTCAAACTGTAAAAGCCTTACGTGATAAGACTGGGGCAGGTATGATGGACTGCAAAAAAGCTTTAGAAGCTAGTAATGGTAATGAAGAAAAAGCTTTAGAATCATTAAGACAAAAAGGATTAGCTTCAGCTAACAAAAAATCTAATCGTACTGCACTTGAAGGTCTATTAGAAAGCTATATTCACACAGGAGGAAGAATCGGTGTATTAGTTGAAGTGAACTGTGAAACTGATTTTGTGGCCCGACGTCCAGAATTTCAAAAATTAGCTAAAGACATCGCTATGCAAATAGCAGCATCGCCAAATGTGGCATATGTATCAACACAGCATATACCAGATGAAGTTATCAGTTCAGAAAAAAGAGTTGAAGCTGGTAAAGATGATTTGAAAAACAAGCCAGCTGATAGAATAGGAGCAATTATCGAAGGGCGAATGAAAAAGAGGCTGAAAGAACTTTCGTTATTAGATCAAATGTTCATTCGCAATCAAGATATTAGTATTCAAGATTTAATTAATCAAAATATTTCCGTTTTAGGCGAAAATATTAAAATTAGAAGATTTGTTAGATTTGTATTGGGAGAAGGCGAAGAAAATATGAAAGCTAACTTTGCGGATGAAGTTGCAGATATTTTAAATAATAAGTAAATTAGAAGAATTTTTAAAATGGATAAAACAATAAAGTTTGTAGCGAAATGCCTATAATCATATTAAATAATTCATATATGGGTATATAATTAAACATAAAAGCATTATAGGTAGCAATAATTGTTTTTTACAAAAAATAATCACTACTAAAGATAGCTATCTCTATTAGAATTTATTTTTGCTTTTAATTTATTAAAAATCTAATCGTGCAAATAAACTAATTGCATATTAATTCTTCAAAAAACTTATTTTTTGATTCTTGTACTATTTAAAAGAAATATTTATTATGTATCAAAACAGTCTCATAGATTTTAATCCATATACTAGCTTGTCAGCAGTAGAAGTCGGGAAACATCTATATTGGAAAATAGGTAGTCTACAATTACATGGTCAGGTTTTTATTGTATCTTGGTTAGTAATTGCTACACTATTAACTATATCTTTCCTAGGTACTAGAAATCTTCAGCGAATTCCTGAAAAATTTCAAAATTTCATGGAGTTTATATTAGAATTCTTACAAGATATTGCTAAAAACCAGATCGGAGAGCATGAATATCGCCCTTGGGTTCCATATATTGCTACCCTGTTTTTATTCATTCTAGGTTGTAATTGGGCAGGTGCATTGATCCCTTGGAAGTTAATTCAACTTCCGGAAGGTGAGCTAGCTGCTCCAACAAATGATATTAATACAACTGTAGCTTTATCTTTACTAACTTCTCTAGCTTACTTTTATGCAGGCTTAAGTAAAAAAGGTTTAGGTTACTTTGCTAGGTACATTCAACCTACTCCAGTATTATTGCCTATCAATATTTTAGAAGACTTTACGAAACCATTATCTTTAAGTTTTCGTCTATTTGGAAATGTCTTAGCAGATGAATTAGTTGTTTCTGTATTTACTCTGTTAATTCCAATTTTGATACCGTTGCCAGTTATGATACTAGGCTTATTCGCTAGTTCAATCCAAGCACTAATTTTTTCTACCTTATCCGCAGCTTATATTGGGGAAGCAATGGAAGGTCATGGAGAAGAGTAGTATACTATAATTACAATATTTGAATCTCCAATATTTCATTGGTTAGATTTTAAGTATTATCCGAAATTTGTCAATTTTCTACTTATATAACAAAAAATCAAAATTTATTATGGATTCAATCGTTTCAGCTGCATCTGTTATTGCTGCCGGTCTTGCGGTAGGTCTTGCTGCAATAGGTCCTGGTATTGGTCAAGGTAGTGCAGCAGCTAATGCTGTGGAAGGTATTGCTAGACAACCAGAAGTAGAGGGAAAAATTAGAGGCACGCTGCTTCTGAGTTTAGCATTTATGGAATCTTTAACAATTTATGGTCTAGTTGTTGCGCTGTCTCTATTATTTGCTAATCCATACGTTGGTTAAAATAATCATTTGCGCTTAGTCTAATAAGACTAAGCGCACTATAAAGTTAATTTTCTTAATTGAAACCAAATTATTAACTATCAACATAATTAGTAACATGATTTATTTACCATTTCTATTAGCGGAAGAAATTGAAGGTGGCTTATTTGACTTCAATGGTACTTTGCCTTTAATGGCATTACAGTTTCTTACGTTAATGGTTTTACTGAATACTATTTTTTATAAACCAGTAACTAGAGTACTAGATGAACGTGATGAATATATCCGCACAACTTTGACTACAGCATCTTCTATGCTTGTTAAAGCAGATGAGTTAGCTGCAAAATATGAGCAAGATTTATCTGAAGCTCGTCGTAATGCACAATTAAAGATAGCTGCTTCTCAAAAAGAAGCGCAAAGTATAGTCTCTGAAGATATTAAAAAAGCTCAATTGAATGCTGAAAAATTGATTGCTGAAGCATCAAAACAGCTAAATATTCAAAAAGAAGAGGCTCTTAAAACTTTGGAAGATCAGGTGGATACTTTAAGCGACCAAATTAAAGCTAAACTATTGAGTAGTCAATCTTTAAAATCATGATTCCTAAGTAAAATATTAAAATAGTAAGAATTTCAAATGAATAATATAGTAAAAATACCACAAATAATTACTATTTTATCAGAACATAGTAGTGAACATAAATTCGGTTTTAATTCTGATATTTTTGAAGCAAATGTTATTAACATATTGTTGCTTTTATTTGGTCTTATTTATGTTTTGAAACAATTTCTTGGATCTAGTTTAAATGCAAGACAGATAAAAGTCTTAGCAGCTATACAAGAATCAGAAGAAAGACTAGAGCAAGCTAGTGCTAGATTGTCAGAATCAGAAAAACAACTTGCTCAGACTCAAATTATTATAGATCAAATCAAAAAAGAAGCTCAGCTAACGGCAGGAAAAGTTAGAAGCTCTATATTAGCTCAAGGTCAATTAGATATTGAAAGACTTGCTATGACAGGCAAGTCAAATATTGAAACAGCTGAAAAACAAATTCGAAGGCAAATCCAGCAGCAAATAACATTTCTTGCTCTTAAACGAGTTACTTTGCAGCTAGAAAATCAAATGAGCTCTGAAATGCAACTACGTATCATTGATAATAATATTGCTAAGTTAGGAGACCAACTATGAGCAGTAATAACGTTGTTATAAAAATCGCGCAGCCTTATGCTGTAGCTCTTCTTGAATTAGCTAAAACAAAAAAAGTTACAGAAAAGGTGAGTATAGATATAAAGTTAATACAAAATATTTTATTGCAATCTGACAAGCTTAAAAATTTTTTAGCTAATCCATTAAAAACTGCAGAAGCAAAAAAGCAAGTCATTATTGCCACTTTCGGTGATCAAATTACTGAAAATACACTATCATTTCTAATGATTTTAGTTGATCGTAAAAGAATTGCAATGTTGGATGCTATAGCTAGTAAGTATTTAGAACTTGCATATCAAATGGAATCTCTAACAATTGCCAATATTAATACTTCTATTGCTTTAAACTCTGACCAAGAAAATCTGCTAACAGAAAAAATTAAGGTTATGACCCAGGCTAAAGAAGTTAAACTAATTGTTTCTGTCGATCCAGAGTTAATTGGTGGTTTCACTATTCAGATTGGATCGAAAGTCATTGATACTAGTATTAGAGGGCAACTAAGGCAGATGGCTTCACACCTTGATGTAGTAGCAACTTAAAATACAGTAAAAAACAGATAGTATTAATCTGAGTAATTACCACTTTAGAATTTCCCATTAATAAAAAGAATATTAAAAACATGGTAAACATTAGACCTGATGAAATAAGTAGTATTATTCGTCAACAAATTGAAAAGTATGATCAAGATATAGAAGTAGCCAATATAGGAACAGTTTTACAAGTTGGTGATGGTATTGCTCGAGTGTACGGGCTCGATGAAGTTATGGCTGGTGAATTGCTTGAATTTGAAGATAAAACCATTGGTGTTGCCTTGAATTTGGAAAGTGACAATGTGGGTGTAGTACTAATGGGAGACGGTAGAGACATTCTAGAGGGTAGTTCTGTAAAAGGGACTGGTAGAATTGCTCAAATTCCAGTTGGTGACGCCTTTTTAGGTAGAGTAGTTGATCCCTTAGCTCGTCCAATAGATGATAAAGGTGAACCTGCAAGTAATTCAACAAGATTAATTGAGTCTATGGCTCCTGGTATAATTGGACGTCAATCAGTTTGTGAACCAATGCAAACAGGAATCACAGCTATTGATTCTATGATCCCAATTGGTCGAGGTCAACGAGAATTAATTATTGGTGACCGTCAAACAGGTAAAACAGCTGTTGCGCTGGATACAATTATTAATCAAAAAGGGCAAGATGTCGTTTGTGTATATGTTGCGATAGGACAAAAGGCATCTTCAGTGGCACAAGTTGTATCTTCACTACAAGATAAAGGAGCTCTTGATTATACTATTATAGTCGCAGCTAATGCAGATAGTCCTGCAACTTTACAATATATTGCTCCTTATACGGGGGCAGCTTTAGCCGAATATTTTATGTATAAAGGTAAAGCAACCCTGGTTATTTATGATGATTTAACAAAGCAAGCCCAAGCCTATCGTCAAATGTCTCTTTTACTAAGAAGACCGCCTGGACGTGAAGCATATCCAGGTGATGTATTCTATTTACATTCTAGATTGCTAGAAAGAGCAGCTAAATTGAATTCAGAACTAGGAGGCGGTAGTATGACTGCTCTTCCTATTATTGAAACTCAAGCGGGAGATGTGTCTGCATATATTCCAACGAATGTAATTTCAATTACAGATGGTCAAATTTTTTTATCGGGTGATTTATTTAACTCAGGTATTAGACCAGCTATTAATGTCGGTATTTCTGTCTCTAGAGTAGGATCTGCTGCTCAAATAAAAGCGATGAAACAAGTGGCAGGCAAATTAAAATTGGAGTTGGCACAATTTGCTGAATTAGAAGCTTTTTCTCAGTTCGCATCTGATTTAGACAAAGCAACTCAAAATCAGCTTGCAAGAGGTCAACGTCTTAGAGAAATTTTGAAGCAGGCTCAAAATTCTCCTATTCCAGTTGAAGAACAAACAGCTATTATTTATACTGGAATTAACGGTTATTTAGATGATATTGAAGTATCAAAAGTGGCTGAATTTATTAAAGAATTACGGGAAGATTTAAAGAATTCTAAACCAGAATTTGGTGAAAGTATTCGTAGCAGTAAAAAATTAGACGCATCTAGTGAAGAACTGTTAAAAAGAGCCATTGAAGATGTTAAGCAAGGTTTTAGTAAAGCCTAAATAACTTTCTGTTGATCAATAATATTGAGACTAAAGAAGATACTTTAGTCTCAGTATTGCCTTATTTAACAAATTTTTAACTCTGTACAATCCAGTCATACCCATTTTTTTCTAGATCTTGTGCAAGAGTAAGATTGCCAGTTTTGACAATTTTTCCGTTACTCATAATATGAACAAAATCTGGAATAATATAATCCAATAATCTTTGATAATGAGTAATTAAAATAATTGAATTTGTTGATTTTGCTAAAGTATTAATTCCTTTTGCTACTACTCTAAGTGCATCTATATCTAATCCAGAATCTGTTTCATCTAAAATAGATAAGTTACTATCTAGCAAAGCCATTTGAAGAATTTCGTTACGCTTTTTTTCTCCGCCAGAAAATCCTTCATTGACATTTCTTGTCAAGAAACTTTCTTGCATGCCAACAAGGTTTATTTTTTCATTTATTAATTGAAAAAATTCTAAGGGGCTAAATTCTGATAATCCTTGAAATTTTCTACGAGCATTTAATGCAATGCGTAAAAAATCGGCATTGCTTACTCCTGGAATTTCAACAGGATACTGAAAAGCAAGAAAAATACCAGCTCTTGCTCTCTCATCTGGCTCCATTTCAAGAATACTTTTTCCAAAAAATAAGATGTCTCCACTGATTAAAGAGTAAGCTGGATGCCCTGCAATTACTTTTGATAGTGTACTTTTACCCGAACCATTAGGTCCCATAATCGCATGGATTTCGCCTTCTTGTATAGATAAGTTTACCCCCTTTAAAATTGTTGTCTCACCAATAGACGCATACAAATCTTTAATTTCTAAAATAGTTTGACTCATCCTACAGTTCCTTCTAATTTTAAACTCAGTAAACGATCGGCTTCAGCTGCAAACTCCATAGGAAGTTCATTGAATACATCTTTACAAAACCCGCTGATCATAAGAGCTACAGATTCTTCTAAACTGATACCTCTTTGTAAAAAGTAAAAAATCTGATCTTCGCTAATTTTTGAAGTAGATGCTTCATGTTCTACTTTCGATGTCGGATTCTGTACTTGAATATAAGGAAAAGTATTAGCTTGAGACGATTGACCTATTAATAAAGAATCACATTGAGAATAATTGCGAGAATTAAATGATTGAGCGCCAATTTTTACTAGTCCTCTGTAACTGTTTTTTGATTTACCAGCAGAAATCCCTTTAGAGATGATTCTACTTTTAGTATTATTACCAATATGAATCATTTTAGTCCCAGTATCAGCTTCTTGATAATTATTTGTTAACGCTACAGAATAAAATTCTCCTTGAGAACTATGGCCAGCTAAAATACAACTGGGGTATTTCCAGGTAATTGCTGACCCAGTTTCTACTTGTGTCCATGAAATTTTAGAATTATTGCCAGAGCATAAGCCTCGCTTAGTAACGAAATTGTATATACCACCTTTGCCCTCTTGATTGCCAGCATACCAATTTTGTACAGTAGAGTATTTAATTTCAGCGCCATCAAGAGCTACTAATTCTACAATTGCTGCATGCAATTGGTTTGTATCAAATTGAGGGGCAGTACAACCTTCTAAATAGCTTACTTTACTACCACGATCAGCTACAATGAGTGTTCTTTCAAATTGACCAGATTCTTCGTTATTAATACGAAAATAAGTTGATAATTCTAGAGGACAAACAGTATTAGGAGGAATATAGCAAAAAGAACCATCACTAAATACTGCAGAATTTAATGCAGCAAAGTAATTGTCCCCAGCGGGCACAACAGTACCTAAATACTTATGAATTAAATTCGGATAATCTCGTATAGCTTCGGAAATCGAGCAGAATATAACACCAGCTGCAGATAATTCTTTCTTAAAAGTAGTTGCAATAGAAACACTGTCAAAAACAGCGTCAACAGCTACATTTGAAATTCGTTTTTGTTCATTGAGAGAGATGCCCAATTTATTAAAAGTATCAAGAATTTCTGGGTCAACCTCATCTAAGCTGTTTAATTCCTTCTTTAACTTCGGAACAGCGTAATAAATAATACTGTTAAAATCTATATTAGGATTCTTGAGATTGGCCCATGATGGACTACTCATTTTTTTCCATTTTTTGTATGCTTTAAGCCTAAAGTTTAATAAATATTCAGGCTCATTTTTTTTCTTAGAAATTAATCTTACTATATTTTCATCTATTCCTCTAGGAAATTGTTCTGATTCAACAGAAGTTTTAAATCCATATTTATAAGGTTGATTAACTATATAATCAAGCTCTGAAGTTTGTGAAATTTGATTTTGAGTATTGACCATAATAAAACATTTAATTATTTATATAATATCTGAATTTTTCATATTTACACCACGACTTAAGTCTATTACTATTCGTATTACCAGAGTCAGAAGGATGATTAGATTTGTTATACTAATCCTAAAATAATAAAATATAAGGTCCCAATAATTGCATTTAACCAATCACTAATACCCGATCTGGCTCTATATATTTTTAAAAAATTACTGTTTTCTTGATTAAGATTTCTAGTATAAAGAGCTTGAGATATTTCTTTTGATTCCTTAATAATCTCTAAAAAAAAGATTTGAAACATCAAAAAAGAAAATATAAAAAGTCTTGTGGACGATTTATATAAATTTAAGCTACCTCTTAAGTTAGCTACTTGAACAAGTTTATCTAATTTACTAATTATATTGGTAACAATATGTGATGACAATAAGAAAGTAAATAATAATTCACGATTTAATATTGTATTAAAGATCCTAGATCTATAAGCAGTAATCACTAAAATTTCTGGGGAAGTCGTTATCATGACTAGTTTAATTGAATATATAGTAATAAAAAAATAGAGTGCAGGCTTTAAAGTGCACCTCAGTTGTTTTGTTGTGATCTTACGACTATTAGGTAGCAATATATTTTGATAGATGTAAGAATTTTTAGCTGTATTATAGTAAGATAAATCTTGTGATTGTTTTGGTTGAGAATATTGTTTGTAATTAGTAGCTATGCTGAATGATAAGAAGGTAGTTACCATTGTCATAACTAAAGTTCGCAATAAATGTCTCTGGATAATGTTTTGTTTATTCTTTACAGTAAGGCTAAGAACAATTAAACTTAGGGCAACAATGCATAGTTTACAGTAAGAGAAAATAAAAATTGAAATCCATAATATCGTTAATATATATATTTTAATTTCTGCTTTCATCCTATGCATCCACGTACTAGATTGACTTAAATATAATCTATAAGGAATTAGTTCAAAAGTGGACATAAGATACTCCGGTTTTTTATTAATATAAACTCAAAAGTTGACATATCTATTGAAACTTAGTATTATTTTTACGCTAAAGACGAAATTACTTGTAGTAGTTGGTCTATAATAGGGTAGATGGCGAAATTGGTATACGCATCACACTCAAAATGTGACGACTTCGGTCATGAGGGTTCGATTCCCTCTCTACCTAATTTAATCTCTGCTGTCGACCAAACCAATGTCTTTATACATACTTATTTTTAATTAATATGACTCTTCTAGTAATTGGAGCGACGGGAACTCTAGGACGTCAAATTGTAAGGCGTGCTCTTGATGAAGGCTACAATGTGAAATGCATGGTGAGAAACTTACGAAAGTCAGCTTTTCTCAAAGAATGGGGCGCAGAACTTGTATATGGTGATTTAAAATTACCTGAAAGTATTTTGCAATCTTTTTGTGGAGTAACAGCAGTCATAGATGCGTCTACATCTCGTCCTACAGATCCTTACAATGCAGCAAAAATAGATTTAGATGGTAAAATTGCCTTAATTGAGGCCGCTAAAGCTGCTAAAGTTGAAAGATTTATTTTCTTTTCAATATTGAATGCAGATAAGTACCCAGCTGTTCCATTGATGAACTTAAAATCACAAGTAGTAGACTTTCTTCAAAAATCTGATATAAAGTACACGGTATTTTCTTTGGGAGGGTTTTTTCAAGGATTAATTAACCAATATGCAATTCCTATTTTGGATAAAAAATCAGTATGGGTTACAGGGGAGTCTACACCTATTGCATATATTGATACTCAGGATGCGGCAAAGCTAGTTATAAAAAGTCTTGGAGTGCCTTCTACAGAAAACAGAGTGCTGCCATTAGTTGGTAACACGGCCTGGACATCAGCTGAAATTATTAAATTATGTGAAAAGTTATCTGGGCAAAAAACACAAATATCACAAATTCCAATTGGACTATTAACAGCTTTAAGAAAAATCACTAAAACCCTTCAATGGACATGGAATATTTCTGATCGTTTAGCATTTGCCGAGATTTTAACTAGTGGGGAGCAATTTACTGCTTCGATGAATGAAGTTTATAGTATTTTAAGCATTGATAGCTCAGAAGTAATATCGTTAGAAAAATATTTGCAAGAGTATTTCGGGAAAATATTAAAAGTATTAAAAGATATTAGTTATGAACAAGGTCAACAAGATAATGAAATTTCATTTTGATTTTTTCATTTATCTGTCATAATAGATTAGTTACAAGATTAAATTAATATGAATAGCTGTACCTTACTAGTTCAAATTTTGAGGTGTAAGAGTATTAAAATTAGTGATAGTAGACACCAAATAATTAAGTTGAAAGTTAGGCTTTTACAAAGAAAAAGATTAGCGGTAATTAACTTAATTATTTGGAATAAAAAGTCTTTAGAAACTTTTAAATTGCTGAAGAAATTAGATTATGTAGTAATTGAAGGTAAACTTCATAGAAATCACAAAATATTAAAAAATAGTGAGAAGCGTGTACAAAAAGATTTAGTATTTAGTGCATCACGCATATTGAAGTATAAATCATTACTAAAAAATAAAGATATTGATTTGTTTATAAAATAGCGCCAGAACTTATATCGTGATATAAAATTATGTGTGATATATAAATATCACACTAATAGCTTTTAAGGATAAAAATATGTTTACTTTGAAAATATTTGTTTATACTACTGTCATTTTCTTTATTTCTCTGTTTGTTTTTGGATTCTTATCTAATGATCCTTCTAGAAATCCTAACCGTAAAGATTTAGAATAATATAATATTTTATATACTCTCTAAAACAAAAATTAGATATATAAAAGCAACTAATAACTTTTTAGCTATTAGTTGTTTTTATACAGAATTTAAACTTTGATTTCTGAACAAAAAGATACTGCAACACAAGTATCAAATTTTTTAATAATGCTAGTACTTAGACGTAAATTACTTGTTGCAAACCAATATGTTTCATCTATAGTTGTACTACCATATCGAGTTTTAAAATTAACTAGACTAGGATCTGTTACTGTGCATGATGTCAATAGCCTACGATTATTTAGATGATTACTAAATTCTAAGTTAAACTGGCCATTATATTTGCTTGTATCTTGAGAATAAGAATTATGGTTAACCTGTCTAAAAATTTCTCCCCAATTCAATGATGCAAGTCGCGTAGATCCTGATAACAAATTACCTGATTGTATTCGCATTTGAGATTGTACTGAACTCATATTCTTATTACGTAGTTCATAGGTTGTTCGCTGTGAAATCCATTTTCCTTTGCTTCGGTCAAAAAAAGAAATTAAATTTTTCATTTTAATAATAATTATCTTTGATAATAAATATGCAGGTAAAGACAAAAGTGGCGACCACTGTTTACAGTATATTCAATTGAAAGGGGTGGCATCTGCTTAATTGGTAATTTAAGCTGAATTCCAAATCCCCATGAAAATTTTTCCAATAAAAAACTTTGGAATTGTTTATGGCCTGACAGATCTTCCAGTATATATGCTAAGTGTTTAGATTGTCTCATTAAAAAACAGTCTAGATAATTATAAAACAAAGATACTCTGATGCTCCGGCTTATAGGTATTAAATATTCCATCCTAACTTTTATAGAAAAAGTAACAATAGACTTAAGCAGAGTGTATTTAATAGGATAATCGCTTAATAATAGATATATAGTTTCCATATTTAAATTCGACTGACATTTAATAGTATTAACTAAAATATGGTTAAGATGGGCTCTGAAATACAGTGGTAAACTAAAATGAGAGATTTGTTTTAAGTAAATTTTATGAAAAAATAGGTTTTTGTAGTTGTCAAGACAAGAGTGGTTCAAAAAATTGCTTTTCTGAAATGGGGTAAAATATAAAGACTTCATTTCAAATAAATAGCCTTTTAAAGGCCAGTCTAAATAATTGAAATTTTGATAACGTATACTTAACAATAAGGTCAGAAATTCTTGATATAATAATTTCTTATTGTGTCTAAAGATATCATAGCTACTTATAATGTGATTTTTATTATTATTATAAAGACCTATATTTTCAGAATTGTAAAATATGGAATCTATATACACAACTCGAGAAAGTAATATCTTTTCAGATATCGAAAAATAAGATGTAAAATGATATGAACATATACTTTCAAAAATGAATTGTGCTAAATCTCCCTTTTTAAAAAACAAAGATAGAGCTGATTGTTTACTTGTTTGATATTGTTTAATTATTTGTACTGCAATTTGAAAACTCAAATTACGACTAATGCTTAATGAAGGATTTAGATACGAAATTTTTATATTAAGTCCACTCTGGATGCATTTTAGACTGAATAGACAAAAAGATTTGGCATGATCCAAATTCCGTAAATACAATTGGAATCCAATAGTATTTCTTTTTGTCCAGCTTAGTAAATTTTGTAAATTAAAATCGTCAATTATTAGTGTTTTTTGATGAGAAATGGAATAAGTTAACCGCTTTATTAAATTAACAGCATCTGTATAGACGTATTCAGAATCGATTTTACTATCAAAATAGCATGCTTGTATTTTGCTAGTCGATAGTGACATTATATTGGAAGCTGCTAGCCAATTAGAGGAACTGCATTCTAAATCTATTAAGTCATATACGTGAGAAATAATTTGAGATGTTTTAGATGATCTTTCTACAAGTACTAGTAAATCTTTATCTTTTAGTTCTTGTATTTGAAATTTGATATCTAAATTCATAGAGTTATTGCTCGATCTCTCAATACTATAAATAATGTTGCCAACTAATTGATTATCTTTTAAATAGTTAATTTTTTTTTGCAAAACATTAATATTTAAAGGAAGTCCTACTGTTACTCCAAGATACTTCTCTATTGATTCCGTACTTGATATACTGCGTAATTTTTTATAAGACAAAGTATAATACTCTGTTGTAATTGTCTTAACTAATCCTTCATGGATATTCAGAATGAGATACGATGGATCAGCAGCCTGCTTGATCTCCACTAAAGACCATTGATATCCTCTATCAGCATACCATTGCATAATTTTTGATAAGGCTAGGTTTAAGTTCGCAAAATTTTTCGGGTAACCTATTTGTTTTTGAAATAATTTTATTAAGAATGTATGAGGTATAAGCTTTTTTTTCTTATTATGAATATAAATTCTTTTTAAAACATCATTAGGTAATAGAAAAATATTACTAATTTTTTTTGTATAGATTGCTTTACTGTTAATATAAAGTAAAGAAAAGTACCCACTAGTTTTTATTTGATTAAGATGTTCAGTATAGTGCATCTGTTTTTCTAAACGGCTTAGCAAACTTGCAATTTTGTCAATGAATTTTCTATTTCCCATTCCATTAAGACACAACTCAGTATTGTGAGGTTCTGATTTTAGGGAGTTTAAAGATTTTTTTTTAATATAATTATAGGAATAAAGGCAGTATGTTTACCAGACAATAATGAATGGCTATCTTCACATTTGATTAACAGTGTATTCATAGTTGCACGATAAGATTTATATCCATACATTGCTGTAGTAAAAGATAGTAATAATGCATAATGAAAGTTTAATTGTATTTTATTATTCATAACTATTGTTTTATATGTTTAGTTCTAGAATTAATATTTATAGTGAATACGTGATCAATTATTGATTAATAGAAATTTTAGCAGCAATAAAAAATGAAATATTGGAATTTAAAACGAAATAATCAATTTGCCTTTGAAAAAGTTGGGCCAATACCTAGGTCTATTACTAATACTTTTGAAAAGTTTCGAAAAGAGTTAGATCCGAATGGAGAATCTGAAGCCATAGAAGAATTTAGAATATCTAGGCATCAAACTATTACTTCTGTAAAATATATTTTATTATTATTTATCTCTCCAGTATTAGTGAACCAAGCTTCAAAATTTTTTGTGTTTGGTCCTTGTATTGATTATTTATGGAACCAGGAACAACCTAAAATTTTTTTAAATTCATCTCAAGAAGAGAGAGCTTTCGCTGAACTACAAAGGTTTGAAGAAAAAATTCACTTTGAAGTTTTATTGAACCCATCAGAAGATATATCTTATGAAATTATAGAAAAAAGAGTACAGCTGAAGGCTAGAGAATTAGGAGAATATTATGCAAATGAAAGTGCAAACGCTGTAAAAAATATTTTGTCCGATATTGTATCAATATTTGTTTTTATCTTATTAATGATAACTGGACAAAGGCAAATTGCAATTGTTAAATCTTTTTTAAATGAAATTATTTATGGCCTTAGTGATACTGCGAAAGCTTTTCTAATTATTCTTTTTACTGACATGTTTGTTGGTTTTCATTCTCCTCATGGCTGGGAAGTTATTATTGAAGTAATTTTAAGGCATTTAGGACTACCTGAAAGTCGTGACTTTATTTTTCTATTTATTTCAACTTTTCCAGTTATACTGGACACAGTATTTAAATACTGGATATTTAGGTATCTAAACCAAGTTTCCCCTTCAGCAGTTGCGACCTATCATAATATGAATGAATAATAATTTTTTTAGGTGTCATGAAAAAGAAACAAGCATTGATTTTTATATACTTTATGAGTTATAAACTTTAAGTGATGCATCTGTGGCCGAGGGGCCGAAGGCAGCGGACTCATAATCCGCCATTTCGAAAGAGACGTCGCTGGTTCGAATCCAGCCAGATGCATTTAAATTATAATCATTTAACTCGCTTTCTTGGGAGATAAAAGCATTATAACATTTCTTCCATCTCGTGATGGAGCTTGCTGAATTTCAGATATCGAAGTTAAGTCGCTTGCCATTTTGTTTAACAAATCTATAGCTAAATTAGAATGCTGAATTTCGCGACCACGGAATGTTATAGTGACTTTTACTTTATCTCCTGCTTGGATGAACTTAGATGCTTGATTAATTCTAACTTTATAATCATGCTCTTCTATCTTGTATCTCATCTTGACTTCTTTAACACTACTGTTATGTTGTTTTTTTTTGGCTTCTCTAGCTCTTTTTTCTTGTGTAAACTTATATTTACCATAGTCCAATATTCGGCAAACTGGTGGATCAGACTTGTCACTAACAACAACTAAATCTAATCCTTGTTGGGCAGCTAATTGGATAGCTTCTTCAGGTACAAAAATACCTAATTGTTCACCTTCATCGTCAATTACTCGAACTTTTGGAAATCTAATACGATCGTTGATTTGGGGTAGATCTCGAGAGAGTTTCTTACTGTTTTTGTATTTTTCTAGCACAAGTTCCTAACAAATTTTAAAAAATTTAGCATTCTATTTAGAATTAGAATATCATTAAATAGTATAACATTACAAAATAGATATGCCGTCTGATGGTGGGATTTTGTTTAGTCGGAATAATTTAGTTATATAGTAACTAGCATTTTTTCTGTAATTTTCATAGAATATACGTAATAGATCAAGCAGTATAACATTAAAATTTCATGAAACATACCTTATCAGTTTTAGTTCAAGATGAAGCAGGAGTACTTTCAAGAATATCTGGTCTATTTGCACGTCGAGGCTTCAATATTGCAAGTTTAGCAGTTGGACCAGCAGAACAAATCGGAGTTTCTAGAATTACGATGGTAGTTCAGGGAGACAATAGAACTATTGAACAACTCACTAAACAATTATATAAACTAGTAAATATTCTGAACGTGCAAGATGTAACAAATATTCCTTCAGTTGAAAGAGAATTAATGTTAATTAAGATTAGGATTAATTCTCAGACCAGAACAGAAGCTTTAGAAATTGTGAAAATTTTTAGAGCTAAGATAGTAGATATCGCGGAAGATCTTTTAATTATAGAGGTTACTGGTGATCCAGGAAAGATTGTTGCCATCGAACAATTATTAACGAAATTTGGTATAATAGAGATAGCAAGAACAGGAAAAATATTGTTGGTAAGAACATCTAAAATTAATACAGAGTATTTAAAAGATAGAGTTATTGCGTATACCACATAATTCTTTTTACAACTAATCACAGCCTAAATTCCAACTATTTGGTTTTTCCACAAATGATAAGCATTCCACTAAATCCCAATCGATTTGAGTATGGCTGCTATTACTAGATATATTAACACAAACTACAGGGCATTTAGGTATGAAAGCTGGGGTTTCAGTAAGATGCAGCTGTTTGTGCTGAGATTCTATTAAATGATAAGTATCACATTCAGTAATATGGTTACAATTAATACAAATACACATTGTTTTTTTATAAGTTAATACATGGGGGTGGAGGGACTTGAACCCTCACGATTATTAAAATCAACAGATTTTAAGTCTGTTGTGTCTACCATTCCACCACACCCCCTTTTTAGTACTAGGCGGCACCCAGATTTGAACTGGGGGATAAAGGATTTGCAATCCTCTGCCTTACCACTTGGCTATGCCGCCACACCTTTACTATGTTAATAGTATAGGTTTTTAAAGAAATTTGCAACTTATGGTGAAAGTTTTTTTATGATATCTCGTTGTATTAAGCTACTTAATTATTAAGAATTGGGCAATGAAAATAATCTACTTTTCAAGATGTCCTCTGCTTCAATTGTTACTAAATCAGCTTTTGTCAAAACTTTTTCTCCACTTGCAAAAATTCTATTGGCTTGCCTCATTCTAGCTCTATCAATAGCATTACGAATACTTCTCGCATTAGCAAAATATGGCTGTTTCATCCTTCGCTCAGTATATTCTAGCAGAGTTTTATCTGCCTCTTCTGTAAAACAATATTGTTGTTCTTCTATCATCATTTTAGCTATTTGTAATAACTCGTCCGAAGTATAATCTGGAAAGTCGACATGATTAGCTACTCTAGAAGAAAGTCCCGGATTTGATTCATAGAATTTTTCCATTCTATCTTTGTACCCGGCAAAGATGACAACCAAGTCATTTCGCTGATTTTCCATTACTTGTAGTAAAATTTCAATTGCTTCAGAGCCATAATCTCTTTCATTATCTGCTTTATATAAATAATAGGCTTCATCAATAAACAAAACTCCTCCCATGGCCTGCTTTAGAACTTCTTTAGTTTTGGGAGCAGTATGGCCAATATATTGGCCTACAAGATCATCTCGTGTAACCGTCAATAAATGTCCTTTTTTTATATAGCCAAGTCTATGTAAAATATCTGCCATTTTCATGGCTACTGTTGTTTTGCCAGTTCCAGGACTACCTGTAAATGACATATGTAATCCTGGATTACCAGATACTAGTTCTAGTTTTCTGCGCAATCTATCAATCAGTAATAAAGCTGCAATTTCGCGAATTCTAGTTTTTACAGGAACTAATCCTATAAGTTCTTGATTTAATTCATTAAGAACTTCCTGGATTTGTGTTCTATCATATTCTTCTTGTAAGTTAACAAGAGTATCGTTGGAGATTATGTCTTGTGATTGCATTATTTCTGTGTATTTTGGATTGTTAATTCTAATTTAACTAGAATTTATTTCGAAATTTACCCCTCTTTAAAATCAAAATTAATTTAGTAATTAAGATATTAAAGAGGGGTAACTAACTCATAAGTTTTAGATATTAATTGAAATTAATATCTAGCTCCTTCAGGCTTTTCAGTAGCATAACTATGTAAACTATATTTCATAGTTCTACCTTCAAAGTCTTGGCGTTGTAATAAGAACCCTGGCTCGTTAATAGGTCTATTTACAATAAAAGATAGTACACAACTTTCAATACCTCGAGTATTATCAAAAGCATTAACTTTAATATAATAATTAGGTTTTGCTTTTCTGCATGAACTAATCTCATACATAACAGCAGATGCATCTTTTACATCAAATAAAGGTAATCCCCATAATTCCCAATATGAGTTTCTTGGATGAGGATCGTCAGTATACTCAACATTTGCTGAAAACCCTTTAGAAACGATATAAGCAAGTTGCTTATTAATTTGTTCATCAGTTAGGTCTGGAAGGAAGGAAAAGGTCCCTTGTGTTACTCTCACTATTCTATGCTCCTTATTGTTATAAGTCAATTCTACTTACAATTTGCCAAATTAAGCATTAGCAAGTAGTCATTAAACTAGATGTTTGCTGTTGGAGTCTCAACGAAATCAGCTGTGTCTGTGGAAGTATAGTTAAAACTAATATCTTTCCATAGGTCTAAAGCTGTTTGTAGAGGTCCACAAGTTTTAGCAGCGTCTCTTAAGATTTGTGGACCTTCTGCTACATAATTACGACCTTCATTTCTTGCCATAACCATGGACTCTAATGCTACTCTATTTGCAGTCGCACCTGCTTGGATACCATCAGGATGTCCAATTGTACCACCACCAAACTGAAGAACTACATCATCGCCTAAGTAATCAAGAAGTTGGTGCATTTGACCAGCATGAATACCACCAGATGCTACTGGTACAACTTTACGTAGAGATGCCCAGTTTTGAGCAAAGAATAGACCTTGAGGTAGATTGATATCTGTTTCACTTTCAAGTAAAGTGTTGTAGAAGCCTTTAATCATTAAAGGATCTCCTTCAAGTTTACCTACAACTGTACCTGCGTGAATATGGTCAACACCTGCCATTCGCATCCATTTGCAAATAACTCGGAAGTTCATACCATGATTTTTTTGACGAGAGTAAGTAGAGTTACCTGCTCTATGTAAATGTAAAATCATATCATGCTTACGAGCCCATATTGCCATGGTTTGAATAGCAGTATAGCCAATTACAAGGTCAATCATACAAATGATACTACCAACCTCTTTGGAGAATTCTGCTCTTTCATACATATCTTCCATGGTCGCAGCTGTTACATTAAGGTAATGGCCTTTAATTTCGCCAGCAGCAGCAGATGCTTTATTTACACCTTCCATGGAATATAAAAATCTTTCTTTCCAACGCATAAATGGTTGAGAATTAATATTTTCATCGTCTTTAAGGAAGTCAAGACCACCTTTTAAACCTTCGTATACTACTCTTCCATAGTTTTTACCAGACAGACCTAGTTTAGGCTTAACTGTTGCACCCAAGAAAGGTCTACCAAATTTATCCATTCGCTCACGTTCTACAATTAATCCAGTTGCAGGACCTTGGAAAGTTTTTAGGTAAGCTACCGGCATACGCATATCTTCTAGACGAAGAGCTTTAACAGCTTTAAATCCAAAAACGTTACCAATGATTGAAGCAGTTAAGTTTGCAATAGAACCTTCTTCAAATAGATCAATATCATAAGCAATATAGGCAAAGTATTGATCTGCAACGTTTGGAACTGGATCTACTCTATATGCTTTTGCTCTATATAAGTCGCAAGCTGTTAGCAAGTCAGTCCACACAACTGTCCAAGTAGCTGTTGAAGATTCACCGGCAATTGCAGCAGATGCTTCAATAGGGTCAACACCCGGCTGAGGAGTGATTCTGAACAGAGCTAAAACATCTGTTTCTTTAATTACATAGTCAGCATCCCAGTAACCCATTTTAGCGTAAGGGATTACTCCAGATTCGTAACGTTCGCTTTTAATCCTAGTCCGTGATTCTACGGATTGAGACATGTATTCCTCCTTGATTATAAGGCAGTATCTTTTGCGTTGTTTATACCATTATAAGAAATAAGTTACAAATAATAAAATATATTGTAATATACTTAGCTTTCATGGTCACAAAGAAGTTTTTCAAAAAAATATATGATTGAAAAATGATTTCTAGTGTTCAACCTTAATAGAAAAATTATCACTATCAAGATATCACTCGGCCACCACTTTATTTATATAGGTAATAAGTTTTTTTAATGTCTAGTAAAAAATTAATTCAACACTAATAGTAATTCACTATAGAAGATTTTTCTTGAAATTTGTGATAAGATTTGCTTAGCAAGGAACATATATTAAAGGTTAAAAAATATGTCAGTATCTCAAGTTACAGATGCCTCTTTCAAACAAGAAGTTATTAATAATAACTTACCTGTACTCGTAGATTTTTGGGCGCCGTGGTGTGGTCCTTGTAGAATGGTCTCTCCTGTAGTGGATGAGATTGCAGAAGAATATGAGTCATCTATTAAGGTAGTAAAAATAAACACAGACGATAATCCTACAATTGCAGCTGAATATGGTATTAGAAGTATACCTACTTTAATGATTTTTAAAGCGGGAGAAAGAGTTGACACGGTAATTGGTGCTGTACCAAAGTCAACTTTGGCAAGTACTTTAAATAAATATATAAGTTAATAACGTTATGTCAAAAAAATGTCAGCTTACAGGGAAAGTAGCGAATAATGGGTACGCAGTCTCTCATTCTCACAAACGAACAAAAAAATTACAAAAAGTTAATTTGCAACAGAAAAAAGTATGGTCAAGAGAGAAGAATAAATGGATTAAAATGCTTGTTTCAGCAAAAGCTATTAAAACACTTACAAAGAACTTGTAGATTTCATAATATTGTTACAATTGGTGAATAAGCACCATATTTTATATTCTGTGTTAATATATTATTGAGAAGTTCAATTACTTCACATTAAGTTCAGAGTGTTTTGGGAGTGATATTTATGCAAGCAAATAGTAATAAGCCAAGTGATGATTTTTACAATTCTGGAGATATGCAAGAATTATCAGGAGAAACACCTGTTGGTTGGTCCGCAACATGTCTAGATCAAACAATTTGTTATTATTTAAACTGTGATCAAGAATATTCTGCTGAGTCAGATAGCTCTGATTCTAATTAACATATCATACATATATTAATTTAACAGTTCTGTCTAAATAAAAAAGATATTTGTTGCATCTGAAAATACCAGATTGCAACAAATATCTTTATATGTTACAATTAGCTGAGCGCTAGTATAGCTCAATTGGTAGAGCAACTGATTTGTAATCAGTAGGTTACGGGTTCAAGTCCCCTTACTAGCTTAAGAAAACAAGCTTAAACCTGCAGTTTGGAGTACAGGAATATTAGCTAGCAATAAGTAAGCAAATCCTGAGCCACCTACTGCTCCAACTAAGAATCCAGCAGTAAACTGCCCCCAACCTTCCGCTGTTTGCAATGGATCTTTTGAATCTGTTCTAGAAAAGGATACGTTTCCATACATAGATAAACATGTAGTGAGAATAATAATCAAGCCAACTGAAGATAAAAATCCAGCAAGTAAAGCTACATCTGTACCTCGTAGAGGACCTAACTTATCAAAAGGACCAATTAAAAAGTATCCATGTGCCATTCCTATCTCCAGGCCTCGTAGAAGTGGAGATAGACCTCGACGATAAGCTGGTAAATTTCCTAATAATCCTTTACTAAAACTCGATGTACTAACTGGTGTAGATAGATTTCCTACAAAAGGATCGTCATTATAAGGCTTAATAAATTCTGCCATAAGATTCTGTTCTCCAGAAGTTTAATAAAATTATTACAATATTATTTCTAATATAAATACGACGCTAAAAACTGAAAAAAGTTTTTTCATGTAGACAGCGAAGCATTTAACGTAATATAATACTTTAGTAATAGATTTCAACTATTTTTGTAAACACTATTGTAACAATAATAATAATAATATGTCAGTTTTTCTAGGATATATAATATTTCTTGCAGCTTTTTTTGGTTTAGCAACAGGATTATTTTTAGGATTAAAAGCTATCAAACTCATTTAATAAATCTAAAACGCTTATAAAAAAATTGTCAAAATTTTTATATGTCAAATTAGTATATTGTTTTAAAAAACAAATTATGAAAAAAACATTATCTATAGACTCTGTTAGAAAAGATCTAATTTTAGGTTCAAGAAGACTTAGTAATTACTGGTGGGCTACCATAATCTTTGTTGGAGCTTCAGGATTTCTTCTTGCAGGATTATCAAGTTACTTTCAAATTAATTTATTGCCTTTTACGACTTCAACAGAATTAATATTTATTCCGCAAGGTATTGTTATGACATTCTATGGCAGCATCGGAATCTTTCTTAGTTTATTTTTATGGTTAACTATTATTTGGGACATAGGTGCTGGATATAATGAGTTTAATAAAGATGAAGGTACTGTTAAAATTTTTCGTTTAGGTTTCCCAGGAAAAAATAGACAAATTTGTCTTCAATTCAATATAAAAGATATTAAGTCAATAAAAATAGATATTAAAGAAGGTTTGAATCCACGACGAGAAATTTACTTATGCACAAAAGATAAAAAAGTAATTCCATTAACTAGAGTGGGTCAACCATTATTGCTTTCAGAAATTGAAGAGCAAGCTGCAGAGATTGCTCGTTTTCTTGATGTAGTTTTAGAAGGAGCATAAATAATTTGCTTCTTGTCAATTTTAATAATATCTAAGAATAAGATAGTTATGTTATATTAAGCCTGTTACAGTTTATTGAATATTGCGGGTATAGTTTAGTGGTAAAACCTTAGCCTTCCAAGCTAATGATGCGGGTTCGATTCCCGCTACCCGCTTAAAAAGTAAAGCACTATATTTTTCATGAAAATTTTTTAGCAAAAGCTTTGTTTTAATACTCTTTTTGTGTTAAAAAATAGCTACTCATTACTTAATCATTAATATTCGGAAAATTTATAAAATATGTCTAGATACAGAGGACCACGAGTACGCATTTCCCGTCGACTAGGTGATTTGCCTGGGCTAAGTAGAAAAACAATTAAACAATCTTATCCACCAGGGGAGCACGGACAAAAATCTAGAAAACCTTCTGAATATGCTGTCAGATTAGAAGAAAAGCAAAAATTGCGCTTTAATTATGGATTAAGTGAAAAACAACTCTTTAAGTATATTAAGGCCGCTAAAAAACTCCAAGGATCTACAGGTCAAATTTTATTACAGCTTCTAGAAATGAGACTTGATAATACTGTTTTTAGACTTGGAATGGCGCCTACAATTCCTGCTGCAAGACAGCTAGTAAATCATGGTCACATTTGCATTAATGGACAAGTAGTATCTATATGTAGTTATCAATGTAAGCCAGGAGAATTAATTAGTGTAAAATCTCGGGAAACATCTAAAAGACTAGTGGAAAACTATTTAGCGTTCCCTGGATTAGCTAACATTCCTAGCCACTTAGAATTAAATAAATCTAATCTATCAGGAAAAGTCAATGGAGTTATTGACAGAGAATGGGTTGCTTTACAACTAAATGAATTACTAGTTATTGAATACTATTCAAGAAAATAAATCCAACATCATTTATTCATAAGTTAAGGTGGAAAATAGCCGTCTTACCCATAATTTTATAAAGAAGAGTTTAGGCTTCATATTTAATTTTAAATGCTTTAAAACGCTATTAGAATCGGGTACAGCTACCAACTCTTTTGTAGCAAGATAAGCTTTTTTATTAGTAATCACAACAAATTTTTGAAAATCTTGTTTATTCAATCGTTCTTGATCTTTTAAAAAACTTTCTAGATTATAGACTAATAAAGTCGGTTTTCTAATTGATTTTAATTGTGAATTGTTTTTTATAAAATTTGTCCATGATTTATTAGCAGCTTCAAGACTAGTAAAAATAACTTCTCTATTATCATTTAGTCCAGTAAATTGAATAGTATTTAGGTTTCCGCTTCGATCTTTGAAAATAGTAGGCTGAATAATATATATAGGTTGCCCCTGAAAAAAATTTTTACCATGACACTGATCCTTGTGAAAGATTAAGTGCTTATCTTTTTTATATTTAAATAATAAATCGCCTACCTCTTTAAAATCTGGAATGAATAAAAATTGAGTATCAGAAGATACATTTCTGTTCATTTTATAAGCAAAGTGTAGGCCAACAGGTTCTACATTTATTTCCATATGCTCACTAGCCAACGGATTAACCGACTTTATAAAGTTTTTAAATTCAAACGCGTCATCTGGATGAAAAAAGAATAAGCCAGTAGATATAGGATAAGTTGGCTGAGATTGCTTTAATAAATTTGAAAACGAGTGAGTGTAATTACTAATTACACCTCTCTTTATACGGAATGCTGGGTGGCCTAAAATAATTTCATTAAAACCATTTTTTACTACAAACACAGGTGATGCAGATAGCTGATCGATTAAAAATTTTTTAGATACATTAGCAACCTCATTATTTTTTTTGTTTTCAAAGTAAGAAGACATTATGGATGGCTTCCAACTGTTCTTTAATATATATTTTTGACTCAAAATCAAGCCCTTCTCTTTATCTATTTTAGAATTTTTAGCTGAATCTGTCACGACTTTTATTTTTTGATGCAGTAAAGCTTTAAAAATTTTTTTATAGAAAAGAGAGTGGTGATTTTTATCTTTATGTTTTTTTATCCAATTATTAGTTGAATCAGCAAAAATATTACTGTCATCGATGGTAGATATTACCACTGCTTCTCGGATAGAGTTTTTAATCTTTGTAGGAATAAAATCAAATTGAGGGAGTCCAAATGCAATTATTTTGGCAGAAGATGGCAAATTTATCTTTGATAAATTGAGATGACTAAAATTACCATAGGAAACATATTCCGTATTGCAATAAAACTTATTGAGAGTTTTCGTATTGAAGTAGTTGCAAGTAACTTGAGCAAGATTCATGTTGAGTTTTTATAAAATGAATAAAATATATAATCTATTTTAGCTAGAAACTGACAAGCTCTTTTATAAAAAAGAAATTATAAATTCCTAATAAATCAGGGCTAATAAATATTAGCATGTATCAATAAAAAATTAACTAATTAAAATTAGGCAATAACAAGGGAGTGAATTTTTGTACTTTCATCAATTGATGATAAATACTTATTTAAGCTGCCATAATAAATAAAACCTCTTTAAAGTAGTTTTCATAAGGCTTTGACTAGTTTAAAGAGCTTTCAATAAAAATACTTTTGTATTTATAATGGCTGATTATAAGAGTAACACGTATAATACAAAATATAAAACAAAGTAGCTTTAGCCTGAGAAAGATTTACCACAACCACAAGTCTGGCTGGCATTTGGGTTGGAGAATTGGAACCCTCCTCCTATTAAGTCGTTGCTAAAATCTAATGACAATCCATAAAGATATAAAAGACTTTTGGGATCACAAACAACAGAAAAGTCATCTAAAATCAGTTTTTCATCGGTCTCTTGTAAGTTAGCTACATCTTCAAAATTCATTGAGTATGACATGCCAGAACAGCCACCTTGTCTGACACCTATTCTTAAATGTACATCATTATTGTAATCATTTTTCAAGACTACAATTTGCTTAAAAGCTTGTTCTGTGATTTTTATAAAATCCATATTTGCTCCAATTATATTTCTGGTTCTTAAAAAGATTGGATTAGTTAATTATGAAAGTTAAATTGATGGAGCTGGCGGGATTCGAACCCGCGTCCATTATAAAAATTGAAAATACTAACCTTACTTTAAATAAAAATAGGTAAAAAACATAAATATAAATAGATTTTGAAACTTTTCTTATACTAAGAGCAACTCTAACAGAATATTCGCCGCGAATAAGAGCTTAACACGTCGAATGCCAAAAATTAACAGTATTTAAGCAACAGCTAATTTTCGAGAAAAAGAAACAATATTGTTTTCTGCATTTATTAATTTTACTAGAGGCTCTTTCAAAGAGCTTGTTTAACTTTCATATTTTCTTGTTTTTATAATGTAGAAACCTGGCAGCCCCAATATTTTTAATATTATTAAATTAGATACTAACATATCTTGCCACAGAATTCTAAATACTCGCCGGGCAGGGAGGGATTCGAACCCACGGCCATCAGAACCGGAATCTGATACTCTATCCACTGAGTTACATGCCCTTATTAATACTATATTAGCACAAATATAATTAATATCTATGAAGTTTAGTCTTGGATATATTGTTGATCTAATATAAGAGTTAATTCCGACTTCATTAGTTCTCGTCCTAAATATAGAGCATGAGCTGTAGATATTCTTATATTTAATTGTTTAAGCTGAAGAACTATGTAACAAAGGTGTTTAGCTGTTTGACCTTTAAATAATATTGAATAAGTATAACCATCTGCATTATAACAAAATTGTTCTACAAGGATATCTTTGTTATTCTTATTGGTTGTAATTATAAAATAGCTAATTTTATCTAAATTTAGATTTTTACTTACATAATCAATTTTTTCAATATGTGTTAAATATCTTTTTTGATGCTGGAGTAAAAGACTATCTATACTTTGATGCATATTATTCTTATTCAAGATTACTCATTCATCTTTATTTTAGCTTATGTGTTACAAAACTTATCTCGGTTGAGAACCTGAGTTATATTAAGAAAATTGTAAACCTATTAAAAAAATCTTTATTTCTTAATTTTTATAAAAAAAGTAATTAAAAACTACATATACTCTATTTATACAAACAGTGATGATTATATTACAATACTAGTCATTCATAATACCACTCTGATAGCAAGTAGGAGAATTAATTTATGCAAGATGCTATAACAGCAATATTAAATCGCTACGATCTTACTGGTCGTTATTTAGATAAAGCAGCTGTCGGACAAATAGAATCTTTCTTTTCAAGTGGATTGGATAGAATAAAAATAGCTGAAATTATCAATAATCAGGCTACAAATATATTAAAAGAGGCTGCTGCTCAATTATACGAAGAGCAACCCGAATTATTAAGACCTGGAGGAAATTCTTATACAACTAGAAGATATGCTGCATGTCTAAGAGATATAGAATACTACCTTCGCTATGCTAGTTATGCATTAGTCTCTGGTAGCACTAATATTCTAGATCAGCGTGTATTAAACGGCCTCAAAGATACTTATAATTCATTGTCTGTGCCTGTTGCTCCAACGGTAAGAAGCATACAATTATTGCAAGAAATAATAGAAGAAGAACTTGATTTACAATCAATTAAACGTAAAGACATTATACAAGAACCATTTCAACATCTTATTAATGCTTTAAGTGAGCAAGATCTTTAAACAAAAAGCAATTTTTGTATTGACGGGTTTCAAAAGGATCTAAAAACATTAATCTTTATTATCCTTTTAAAACTCCGTTATTAAATATTATGATTAAAACTCGACTATCTACCTTTTTTGCATATTTAGTAGAAAACTTAAATGATAAACTGTACTATTCTTTAAGTGAGTTAACAACTGGTTTAATCAGCTTGTTATTAGGCTTCTTTATTTCAACAGGATTATCTACGATTCCTGGGCAAACAGGAGACTGGGGAATCATTGCAGCTAGTCTAATAGTTGCAGCAACAGAGTTAACTAGTAAGATCGTTTACTCTAATCAAAAAAAATTAAAAATAAAAATCAATTTAATTAATAACTTCAAAATTGGTATAACATATGGTCTATTTGTTGATGCATTTAAACTTGGTAGCTAATTTATTTCTTGAGTTTGTTTTTATTCATGAATTGTGATATAGTATTATTACTACAGCAGTGCGGGCGTGGTGGAATTGGTAGACGCGCTAGATTTAGGTTCTAGTGAGATAATCTCGTGAGAGTTCAAGTCTCTCCGCCCGCATTTCTATATTAATTAACAACTCCAACGTTGCACAACTAACTTAATTGATCCATCGTTTTGCGAGATTTGCTCCATTTTTTCAAAGCCTTGTTTTTTCGTTTCTTGGATAATAGAATGGTAAGCATACTTCTGCGATAATTTATCTAAAAATACTTCTAAAGACCAAGGTTGTTCCCAAAGTTGCAAGTCAGCAACTAAGTGGTACTTATTATCATTCCAGATAAAGCCAATATGTGATAAATTATCTTGTCTGATCAAGATATCTACTTTGTGCTGACTATTTTCATCAACTTGTATATGACTAGAATTCATAGACCAAATTAAACCTAAATCTGTTAAAGCATGCTTTAACAGATTTAAGTCTTGTATAGTCGTCTGAATTTTTGTAAAGTGTGACATACGTATTTAAGTAAAGCTCGATTATGTAAACTGTTGAAATCAAAATAAGCAGCATTAGTATGCATTACTATTATTATACCCTTAAAATCATACTAATTCTGCAAAAAGTAAAAATTTATTTTTTCAATTATATAATAATATCTCAATAATTATATTTTCTTAGTTATCGAGATTAAATTTAATTATGTTTTTTAAAAATGTTCTCATTTAAAACGATCTTAAGTAATAATATATTTAACAGACAAAATATTGTTTGGGAAGCATCTTAGTTAAATCCTTAAAAACTGATAAAAAATTATGACTGCTACTTTACAAAGACGCGAAAGCGCTAGCTTGTGGGAACGTTTCTGCTCTTGGATTACTAGTACTGAAAACCGCCTATACATTGGTTGGTTTGGTGTTCTAATGATTCCAACTTTATTAACTGCCACATCTGTATTCATCATTGCATTCGTAGCTGCACCTCCAGTAGACATTGATGGAATTCGTGAACCAGTTGCTGGTTCCCTTCTATACGGAAATAACATCATTTCTGGTGCTGTTATTCCAAGTTCTGCAGCTATCGGTATTCACTTCTACCCAATTTGGGAAGCTGCTTCTTTAGACGAATGGTTATACAACGGTGGTCCTTACCAACTAGTTGTTCTTCATTTCCTAACTGGCGTAGCTTGCTACATTGGTCGTGAGTGGGAACTAAGCTACCGCCTAGGTATGCGTCCATGGATCTCCGTTGCTTTTACTGCTCCAGTAGCAGCAGCAGCAGCAGTATTCCTAGTATACCCAATTGGCCAAGGTAGTTTCTCTGATGGAATGCCTCTAGGTATCTCCGGAACATTTAACTTCATGCTTGTGTTCCAAGCTGAGCACAACATTCTAATGCATCCATTCCACCAATTAGGTGTTGCTGGTGTATTCGGTGGTTCTCTGTTCAGTGCTATGCACGGATCCCTAGTTACATCTAGCTTAATTCGTGAAACAAGCGAAAATGAATCTGCTAACTATGGTTACAAATTCGGACAAGAAGAAGAAACTTACAACATCGTTGCAGCTCATGGCTACTTCGGTCGTTTAATCTTCCAATACGCTAGTTTCAACAACTCTCGTTCTCTACACTTCTTCTTAGGTCTATGGCCTGTAGTTGGTATCTGGCTAACAGCTTTATCTGTAAGCACAATGGCATTCAACTTGAATGGTTTCAACTTTAACCAGTCTGTTGTTGATAGCCAAGGTCGTGTAATCAATACATGGGCTGATATCATCAACCGTGCTAACCTAGGTATGGAAGTAATGCATGAACGTAATGCTCATAACTTCCCTCTAGATCTAGCTTCTGGTGAATCCTTGCCAGTAGCTCTAGCAGCTCCAGCTGTCAATGGTTAATTTCTAATTAATTCACTAGAATAGTTAGTAAGCTAAAAAAGAAGCCCTCTCACATACAAGAGAGGGCTTCTTTTTTAACAATTTAAACCGACAGTTCACAAAAGGAACTTTTGATTATAGTCTATATTAGAACTGATGAGACAACTATAACCAGTACAAGGCAAGATTTTATTATACTCTTGAGAGTAGATAAGTTTCAATCTAGTAGTGAATAAACAATTTTGTTTATAAGTGAGATTACTGTTAATTACATATAAATCACGTGCTAAATAAAAGTTGGTAAGTATATAAAAATTTGATTTTTGAAAAAATACTTTATTAATAGTATTAATTTCTACAGATAGCCATGATCTATTAAGAGTCTGGAAGATTTGCTTTTTTTGATCTATTCTTTCAAGAGACTTAGTCTGCTCTGATTGCATAAGGAGATGAAAGTAATTGAAGTCACTACTAATTAACTCATATAAACTTTTGCCCTGCCTTCTTCTAGTTAACTCAACGAGGCCTAATTCAGATAACTGTACAATTTGAGGCTTTGCATCATCAAGTGCTAGCTCTTTATTGAAGTGCTCTAATAATTGTAATTGATCTCTCTGTGATTCCATATCAATAAAATCAATTATAATTACACCTGCAATATTTCTAATTTGCAGCTGGTAAGCTATTTCTGTTGCTGCAGAACAATTTGTTTTTAAAACTGTTTCTCGCGCACTAGTAGAGTTATTAAAAGATCCGGAATTTACATCAATAATTGTAAAAGCTTCTAAAGTTTCAATAAACATATAGCCTCCAAGTATAAGATCAACTTTTGGAATTAGCGCTCTAGAAATTGCTTGATTAATACCAAAAGCATCTAGTATACATTGATTGTTACTATAAAGCTTAATTGAAGGAGCTGTACTAGAATTATTGCAGTGCCAAGTATGGATATAATAACTCAATTGTTTTAATCCCAAGTTTGAATCAATTACGATATTATTTGTATTATTACTATAAAAATCTCTAATTACCTTTTTAATAATATCCTCATCCTTATATAGGAGACCAGGTGCATAGCTGTTGATTGCAGATTTTTGAACAAAGTTCCATTGCTCTTTTAAATTTTTTAGTTCGCTTAGTATAATTTCTTCATCAATGCCTACAGCAGAAGGTCGGAACAATAAGCCCATTGTTGCTGGTTTAATTAGAATAGCTAAAGCTTTCAAATAATGACGTTCATCTTCATCATGTATTTTTCGAGATATGCAAATTGCTTGACTAAAAGGCATTAGTACAATATATCGACCCGATAATGTAATATTAGCAGTAAGCCTTGGTCCTTTATTTAAAGTTGGTTCTTTAGTAATTTGTACTAAAATTTTTTGTCGAATTGTTAAAATGTTAGTAATACTATTAACATAATATTTCTTTTTAAGCGGACCAGTATCACTAATATGGATGAATCCACTGTACTCATTTTTTCCCAGGTCAATAAATGCTGCATTTATTCCTGAGAAGATTTTATCTACACAACCTAGGTAAATATCACTTACTTGATAATGAGCATTTGCTACTACTAGTTTCTGTATCTGACCACAATATAGAATAGCAGCCATATTGTGTAGACAGGAAATTACAATAGTGTTTGTCATTACATTTCAAAGCAAATCTTTAATAAAATTCATTGGTTCATTAAGGAACTCCATTTCTTAATAAATCAAGTTTATGGTGCCAGTGTAAGTGAAATAAAAATATTCAGGTCATCTTGCACCAATTATTTTGGCTATTTTTTTGCAGCATAAACACTAATTGTTTTTTGCTTTTGGTTAGACTTTTCGAAAAATACAAAGCCATTAATCAGCGAAAATAAAGTGTCATCGTTTCCTCTCCCAACATTTTGACCTGGCTTGACTTTCGTGCCTCGTTGTCTAACTAAAATATTACCTGCTCTTACTTGTTCGCTTCCATATTTTTTCACTCCTAAGCGTTTAGAATTAGAGTCTCTACCATTTCTTGTGCTACCACTACCTTTTTTATGTGCCATTATATGTATTGTAGTTAAATATTCAAAATCTTTTGAAGCAATCTCAGTTACAACTGTATCTAGACCTAGTTTACTATTGAATTAATCATTAAACGAGTCAATTCTTGTCGATGTCCTTTTTTTAATCTCATTTTTTTCTTGGGTTTCATTTTAAAAACAGTTATTTTTTTTCCTCGTAAATGCCTCATTATTGTAGCTTTTATTGTTACTCCTGCTATGCAAGGATGTCCTAAAGTCACTTGTCCATTTTTATTTAACAATAAAACTTTACCCAGTATAATTGATTGGCCTGGATCAAAAGGTATGCGATTTAAATCATAATAGCGTCCTTCCTCTACCCAAAGTTGTTTGCCACTTGCTTCAATAATTGCGTATGTCATAAATAATTATAAATTTAATATATAACAAGAAATTCGCTCTTGTATGTTATTTATATTGTCGAGACTATTATATATCAAGAATAATTATTATTCAATGCAACTATTATCTTGAGATATTTGAGATTTCATAGTATCGGTTAAAATATTGTTTGGCAAATGTTTTATGGTTTGCTGATGTAGATAAGTGTTACATCGAATAGAATAAGAGCAAAACCAATGCATCTCTGAAATAATTCTAGAATATCTGACTAATAGTGGAACAGATATTTTGTGTCCCATTGTTGTACTTAACGAGAAATCTTTGCCACATAGATAATAACCATCGGGACTTAGAAAATTATTTCTTTCTTTTAATTTGCCATATATAGGACCTTGAGTAATATTTAAGGTTTTAGCTTTTGCTAATTTAAATGCTCCTGGCTTTTCTTTTTTTAAGATAGTAAATCCATACAGTAAATTGTCCTGGCTCAACGGTAAACAAACTACTGTATAGAATTGATTAATAACTTGTTCTCCATATTTCACATTATGAAAATTAATAGGAAAAGAAAAATTAGTTTGAGAATATTTGGTAGAAGCTTTCAGGTACCATTCCAAAGACTTTGGGCCATATATGCTAATGGGATTTATTCTACCACTTAGTGTTAAGCTGGATAATAGTCCAGGTAAACCTGCTACATATTCAAAGCTAGTACCAGAAACGAAAATTTTAGTAATATGACTTGATTTTAATTGACTTTTCAAAAAAGTGTGCTGGATATTTTCGATGCAATTAAATAACCAAATTTCATTAGTTTCATCTAGCTTTGCTGCATAATTTGTTGCCGTAATTTTGTTTAATCTGCTATTTATTTTATTATCAAATAGAATGATTTCCAAATGTTTAATATATAAAAATTACTTAAAATAGATTTTTTGATACTTGGCTAGCTTGATAGTAAAAAGACTCTTAGTTAGTATAGGTATCTGCTGTTTCAGAAGGATTATAAACAAATCCATTCGATTTTCTAGTTAATACTGATTTTGCTAAAGACAAAGCTTTTTGTGCTTCGACTCTTGCTTGATTTTTCCAATTTGCTTTACGTGCATTTTTTTTAGCTTTAGATGTTCTTTTCTTTGGAACAGCCATAATTGTGTTATTAATTTAGTTAATTATAAAAAATAAGTTAGCTTAAACTTATTATAAATATATGTACTGTACATCATCTTAATAGGTAATAACAGTAAGTACAAGGGTTACTTACTTTTTTTATTAAGATATACAATAGAGATAGAGATTTTAAAGTTCTCTATCTCATAAAATTTTAAGATTATATTCTCATCATCATTAAGATGTCATTTTCTTAAATTGTTGTAGCGCGACTCTACCAATATTATAAATAGCCCAAGATGCAGCTGCTAAAACTGGTATTAATACAATTAAAAGTCTAGAGTCCATATTGTTGTCTCCTATATCTTATAATTAAAATTACGATATTTATTATATAAATTTAACATTAAACAGATATTAAAATCTAATACAGTGTATTTAACATTATACTTTTTATTATTTTCAAAGCAGTGAAGCGTAATAGCAAATATTTAACTTGGCGAATGCATAAATTGATCAATATTAAATAATATACATTATACTACAATTCTTTAATGACAGATCTTCCATTTACATTGGATCAATTAAGAATATTAAAAGCAATTGCCAAAGAAGGCAGTTTTAAAAAGGCAGCTAATAGCTTATATGTTTCTCAGCCAGCTATTAGTTTACAAATTCAAAATTTAGAGCGCCAATTAAATGTTTCCCTCTTTGAGAGAGGTAATAAAAAAGCAACTTTAACTGAGGCGGGAAGTTTACTTTTACGGTATGGAGGAAGAATTTTAGCTTTATGTGAAGAAACATGCCGAGCTCTTGATGACTTACAAAACCTCCAAGGTGGTACATTAATTATTGGAGCAAGTCAGACAACTGGGACATATTTGATGCCAAGATTAATAGGACTATTCAGGCAAAGATATCCACAAGTAGCTGTTCAACTACAAGTACATTCCACTAGACTCATTTCCTGGAGCGTAGCTAATGGTCAAGTTGACCTAGCAATTATTGGAGGGGAAGTACCTACTGAATTACAAGATATTTTGCAAGTTACATCTTATGCCGAAGATGAATTAGCACTAATACTTCCAACATCGCATCCGTTTTCTAAATTAGAAGACATCCAAAAAGAAGACCTGTATAGACTTAAATTTATTGCATTAGACACTCAATCAACAATCAGAAAAGTCATAGATAAAGTGCTCAGTCAACATGGTATTGATAGCAGTCGCTTTAAAATAGAGATGGAATTAAATTCTATAGAAGCTATAAAAAATGCCGTGCAGTCAGGTTTAGGAGCTGCTTTTGTTTCTGTTTCAGCTATTGCAAAGGAGTTAGAGCTAGGGATTGTACATTGGGCTCAGATTGAAAATGTCACTATTAAGCGAATGCTGTCTATTATAGTCAACCCTAATAGGTATAAATCCAAAGCAACTGAAACATTTAGTCAAGAAATACTTACACTGTTTGTCACTCCATCTCAGAATAAAATACTAAGCGATAAACTATAGAAAAAACAAGGATTTGAATTTATATTTGCCGTTTAAATAATTATTCCTAGTGGCAATAAAAGTATGATTAAATCTTTTCTGGTGCAACAGTAATGTTTAAAGACTCTTCAGAAAGTTGTAAATCATCTTCAAATTGTCCAACACAGACATAACCAATTCTTAACTTTAACCAATTAATAAATACTGGGTTAGTAGAGATTATGGCTACAGCATCATTAGGTACAAGATTTTTAAACGAAATCATTTCTGGTTTTTCTAAAAAAGAAGGATTTGGCACTAGCCAAAAATCGATTGCTTTATTATTTGACTGATAATAGTTAACTCTCTCTCTAAAAACTTCTTCCAAGGGCTCTTGTACTAAGAGAAAGTTTTGACTGGCAAGTGCAAAGTAATAAATTGTCATTATTAATTATAAATTTTAATAAAATTAGCTTGGTCGCTAATATCATATAACTTTATTTGAAAAATAACTATTAAGATCTGTAAAAGCTAATGGCTATACAGTGATAAACTTGCTTTTCAGTGTATTAAAAAGTTATCGTATAAACTTAAATATTCCTTACTATGATATACCGTGAATAATTATTGGCCGAGCTCACAGGGACACATACTCAATCAAGAGGTTGCAGAGCTATTAGTTAGAACTTCTATAAAAATTAATAGAAAATTAACTAATTGTTCTCAGGAAGTATTAATTTTAGATGTTTTTCGAACTGAAGTAAAAAGAAACTTATTAAAAATAATATTAACAGAATTAGAAAAAATCCTGTTAGAAATTTATAATTCAAATTTAGGTTTAAATGATATTACGATTCTAACTGAAAATATTTTAATTGATTTATTTCATAGATGTGTCAAAAAATTTTGTAGGTTATACGAACTAGACTATAATGATATTTGCCAAGATATTAATGACTTAAACTACCTAATATATGACTATAAGATGTTACTACAAATTCTAATTATTCAGCTACTTTTTGGATCCTCTCAAGGTGTGAATAAGACTTTCAATTTATTTACTTCAAATGTACCTATTAAACAAGTTGAAATTTTTCTTGAGAACTATTTAATTCAGTTAAGTAATATTATTGCACATATGTTGGTTCAAAATTTTGATACAGTACATGAAACAAATGCAAGCTATCTTTGTAATGTCAAATTTTTATCTGATAGAAAACTAGAAAAATTAAAAAATAATTTAGTTTGGAATACTTTAATTAAAAATTATATTGAGAGACCGCGAGCAATTTACGAAAGTCGTTACAAAGTATGGGGGTTTTATCAGGAAGGTTTAAATTGTCAGTATATATATGCTTGTAGATCACATGAATTATATACATTATCATCAATGCAAATAGTAATTACATTTCTACTTGAGGTACAAGACTTCTTTGTACCTAAAATAAAAAGTGCAATTTTTTTAATTGGTCAAATTATCATTTATGCGGGGAGAAACATATTCAATCAAATTATGAAAACACTTCTAGAAATAATTCGTCGTTCTTCTAATTTTCAAAAAAATCAAATTCTTTTTAAGAAATAATCACTATTTAAATTAATGTAAAAATCAAATGCAATTTCAGTTTTTAGAATTAAGTGAAAATACTAGTTCAAATAATATCAAAAAACAACTTGATATTATTGAGACTATACATAATAATGACTCTATGCAATTAAAAAGTTTAGCGGATCTATTTCTTGAAAGGATTAGTAGGCCCAATTATAAAAGTAATTGCGTCGATGGTTTGATCTATAACAAGTTATTGAATAGTAAAAATCAAGAAATCATTAGGTTTACTACTGACTTATGTCCCGAGGGTATTGTCCCATTACGTTCTGCGAAACACATGAATTATAAAGATTTACAAGTGTTGCTAACACAACAAGATTTGCAAGAGGCAGATCAATTAACTCAACAAAAACTTATTCAATTAGCTGGTGTGAATGCACAAAATCGCAACTGGCTATATTTTACAGATATAAAAAAAATACCTGCCCAAGATCTTCAGACTATTGATAAATTGTGGCATACACACTCAAAAGGTAAATTTGGGCTTTTTATTCAGAGGCAAATATGGCTTAGTGTTGGAAAAGATTGGGGAAAATTCTGGCAAAAGATTGGGTGGGAAGTTGATCATATTCCTTGTAGATACCCTGATGAATTTCAATGGAATTCTTATGGTCCAAAGGGGCATTTACCTCTCTTCAATCAATTACGGGGAGTACAAGTATTATCAGCTTTATTTAATCATAAAGCATGGGAAGATTATTAAGCAACTTTACGCTTAGATTTTATCATTATTTCTACAAAATTTTCGAATAAATAGTCAGCATCATGAGGGCCCGGGCTCGATTCTGGATGATATTGTACAGAGAAATATGGATTTTGACTATGGCCTATTCCAGCAACAGTAGTATCATTTAAATTAAAATGAGTAACTTGTACAGATGACTTGAAGACAGATTGTAAATCGACTGCGAAACCATGGTTTTGACTAGTTATTTCAACTTGCTGTTCCAATCCAGATGGATGATTAATACCTCTATGACCAAATTTGAGTTTAAAAGTTTTAGCGTCAAGGGCCAAATTTAAAATTTGATGTCCCATACAAATACCGAAAATAGGTACATTATGATCTAATAAATTTTTCACTGTCTTAATTCCATAATACACTACAGATGGATCACCTGGGCCATTAGAAAGTAATATACCATCAGGTTTATTAGCTAAAATATCTTCTACAGATGTTTGTGCAGGCACAACAGTTATCTGACATCCAAGTGTAGCTAGTCGTCTCAGTATGTTTAGTTTAACTCCAAAATCTATAACAACAACTTTCAACTGGGTATCTAATTGCACTCTTCTTTTATCGTTTAAATACCAGATAGGCAAACTTTTTTCGTCCCAAGGATAAATGCTGTCTGTTGTTACATATGGAATTAAATCTAAGCCTTGCATTCCAGGAACTTCAGAAATTCTTTGCTTTAAATAACTATGATTTAAATTATTAGTAGAAATACAACCATTCATTGTGCCAAATTGACGTAAATATTGAGTTAAGGATCGAGTATCTAGTCCAAAGATGAAAGGAATATCATAACGGCTTAAATATTTAACTAAAGATTCTTGCTCTCTCCAGTTACTTGAAATTTTACAAATATTTTTTGCCACCAGGCCTTTAATACTAATATTATGAGATTCAACATCTTGGCTGTTAATACCTGTATTACCAATTTCTGGGTATGTGAAGGTGACAATTTGCTGGAAGTAGCTAGGATCTGTAATGATTTCTTGATAACCTGTCATTCCAGTATTAAAAACCACTTCTCCAATTGTAATTGCTGGATTTCTTTGCTTAAATGACCATCCTTTGTAATAAGTACCATCTTCTAGTACAAGAATTGCAGGTATTCTTTTCATCATAATTCAGTATTGTATAAATATCTATATATAATAACATAAACAAAGAATAGACAATCTAATGAATAATTAAATAGATTGTCTATCCTTTAATACTGTGCAAAATTAAGTATAATTACCAACCTTTTTCAGATTGAGATAATACATAATTTGCTGCATCTTCAATATCTTCATCAACTAGTCTACCTCCAAAAGCAGGCATAGCATTTTTACCGTTTTTCACTTGATACGTGATAGCATCAATACTATTCATACTGTTAGCTTCAAGCACATCTTTTTTTAAAGTTTTATCTGGCATGATAGCATTGTTACCACCCGCATGACATGCCGCACAATTAGCAGAAAAAACTTTTTCTCCATTATCTAGATCTGCAGCAAAAGCAATTTGTGCAAAACCTATCACAAAAAAACTAAATACAGTGAAAAGAACTGAAAGCGTCTTTTTCAATTTAACTTCTCCTTTTTAATAACTAAACGAATAATGTAAGCAAGTTTAGGCAAAAATAACTTACTATTAGCAAACTCCACCTTTAATATATATCATGATCTAACAAAATAATCATACTTGGGCAATAAATGCATAAACTAGTACTTGTAGGATTATTGTGTTTGAACCTTTAATAGTAAATTTTTCCTCCGCCCCATTTTTCGGAAACAATTTTAGGTTGGAGCAAGATATGACCAGCAATTGTAAATAAATCTTCATCCGTTAAATTACGCATTTTTGGGAAAATTTCGGCACTTTTAATACTTGGATGCAGTTCTGCAATTGACTCTGCGCCATCATAGCTTGTTGGATCTTTCATATAGTCAACTAACCCCTCGATTGTATCTCTTTGTGGCGTTGCTAAGCCTAAAGACTCTGGGTCAAGTCCAATATTCGGATTTGTTTTTGTAATACCACCATTATGACAAATAGCACAAGAATTATTGAATAATCGCTTGCCTCGCTTAACTTGTTCTGGCGTAAGAACTACAGTTCTTCCAGAAGATTCTAATGGGACAGTTCTTGTTGCCTCGTCTAGCTCTATGGCATTTGCATGCGTACTTATAGAAACTACAGTTAGTAGCCCCAATAAAGTAGCAAGCCAAGAAGATCTTTTAAGCATAAAATTCCTCGAAATTTGATAGGTCAGTATTATAGGAAAACATAATATTACTATATTTAGCTTAGTATGTATTCTCTTTATAAATTTGTATTAAACTAAGAATTATTTAAAGTCGTAAAAACAATTAGTTAAAAGACTGAAAAAAATAGAATTAAGACAAATTTTTCTACAATAGTAATTGTAATTCTAGTTAGTCAACAAATATCTTTAGTGAAAATTTCTTAATATCTTAATTTTTACTAGCATTTCAATATTATGATCAATGTCAAACTACTTACTTAGTATGAGTATGGAATGATAAAATTTGTATTAGCTTTGATCTAAGCTGAGTTCTTGGTACAATTAAATCTAGAAAACCATGCTCAAATAGATATTCTGAACTTTGAAAATTATCTGGCAAGTCTTCTTTAATAGTTTGTTCTATAACTCGTCTACCAGCAAATGCAATAAGAGCTTTTGGTTCTGCAATAATTAGATCTCCGAGCATAGCAAAGCTAGCTGTGACGCCTCCTGTAGTTGGAGATGTTAAAACAGATATATACAAGAGATTTGCTTTTTTATGCATTTCCAACGCAGAAGAAATTTTTGCCATCTGCATTAAACTTAACATGCCTTCTTGCATTCTTGCGCCGCCCGATGCACAAAGTATAATTGCAGGTAATTTTTCTTGAGTTGCTCTTTCCAGTAGCCTTGTTAATTTTTCGCCTACAACAGATCCCATACTTCCTCCCATAAATCGGAAGTCCATAATACCTAAGCAGACTTGTCTACCTTGCATAGTACCAATACCCGTCTGGACTGCATCTTGTAAGCCAGTCTTAAGAGCAGTATCTTTTAACCTTTGACTATAAAGCTTTTGATCTTTGAAACCTAATGGATCTGTAGAAATTAAATGAATATCCATAGGTCGCCAGCTACCTTTGTCTATCAACTGATCAATTCTTTCACTGCTAGAAGCTTGAAAATGATAGCTACATTGAGGACAAACTTTTAAATTCCTTTTTAGAACTTTAGAATACATTAACAGACCGCAATCGAAGCATTTTATCCACAATCCATCAGGGATTGTGATTTGCTTTGTATACTTGCTAGTATATGCTTCGGAGTTTTCTTTTTTAAGAGGCCAATTGGACAAAGACATGAGCTTTTCTTTATTACTTGAACATAACAATATGTATATAAAATACTTTAATATTAAATGAAAGATACAGAATAAAAAAACTATTATTAACCTGACATACGTATCGTTATAAAAGAGTAAATGAGAACAAAATACACTGTGCAGGCTATTGCAAAGTAAAGAAAACAACCTATTCCAAAATACAGAAATATATGGAGAGCATATCCGTTTGAAAAATAGTTTATTATTAATCTCAAATTGCTTCTCCATATGTTTCAAAGTCTTTGTTAGGATCGAATTGTTCTGTCTTTTTGACTAACAAATAAAAGTGCTAAAGTTATGGGGACAACTACAATTACGGCCCCAAGAATTAGACTGTTTAAAAAGCTTGATAAGGACGGTGTCATATTTTATTTTCCTTATATATTTATTTATTTTTATGATTGTAAAATAAAATTTTATCATCTATACTAAACTCAATTTTATCACTTAAAATAAAATATAAGAGAGTTTCTGACAAGAATGTATATATATATACACATTATATTAATATTTAAATAAATATTATAAATTTTTATTATTCGTGATAAAAAGTGCGGATGTGGTGAAATTGGTATACACGCACGCTTGAGGGGTGTGTAGCGAAAGCTTTACGAGTTCGATTCTCGTCATCCGCAATATTATAATTACCACTTCAAGACAATCGCACCCCAAGTTAGACCAGCTCCAAAACCTGACAAAACAATGGTTTGACCTGGCTTAATTTTATTGGATTTAATGGCTTCATCTAACGCTAAAGGAATTGATGCTGCAGATGTATTACCATAGTGCTCTAAATTAGTAATCATTTTAGAAAAAGGTATTGACAATCTACTCGCAATTGCTTCTAAAATTCTAGTATTTGCCTGATGCAATATAAACCAATCTACTTCATCTATTGATATATTTAAATTATCTAAACATTGTCTAATTACCATTGGAACTTGAAATACAGCAAATTTGTATACTTCTTTACCATTCATTGTTATAGAATTATAATTTCCATGAGGAATATCTATAAATCCAAATTTTTGATTATTTTTTGGTGTATTCATCAATTGCAAATGACTATTTAGCTGGCCATCTGTACATAACTTAAAACCTAAAATACTATTTTTAAGGCTTTGTCCCACTACTACTGCTCCTGCACCATCGCCAAATAAGATACAGGTAGTTCTATCTGACCAATTAATCCATCTCGACATTGTATCTGCTCCAACGACTAAGATATTGTCATATGAACCAGTCTGGATAAACTGAGCTGCTGTTACTAATGCAACAATGAACCCGGAGCAAGCAGCTGTAATATCAAAAGCAACAGATGCAGTTGCACCGATTTCTGCTTGTAGCTGGCTTGCACTACCAAATAAATCATCAGGCGTAGATGTGGCTAGTATAATTAAATTAATATCGGTAGGTTTTAAATTAGCTGCAGATAAAGCATTATTAGCAGCTTCTGCAGCTAACTTAGTTAAAGAAGTAGAAGAAGGAGCTAGATGTCTTTTTTTTATTCCTGTTCTTGTTAAAATCCAATAGTCAGAAGTTTCTATCATATCTTCAAATTGTTTATTCTCTACAGAAAAATTTGGGACAGACGAACCTGTTGATAAAATATGAACACCCATTAAGTTAAGTTTCCATTGTTTAGATGAGATATAAAGAAGTTTTATAAAAAAAGTATAGATGTTTTCCGTATTAATATCAAATTATTAATTATTTTTACTGAAAGGTTTTATGGATTATATATTATTAATTTATGGATAGCATCATAATTAGAATGAGAGACTATTGAGTACAAATAGTAAACACCCGAAAATCATAACTGTTGTAATTAAACATTATTGCTGCTACCTTCCGGTTCTGACAAGATTTAGTCTTTACAATTATATGCTTTCGGGCTTGAACTAATCATAACATTATACAAGCTTTTATTCAACTAATTAATTGAATTTACTATTTATGACATGCCTCGAATTATGTAGTCAAAATAAGGCGCAATAATTTTGATATCATCTTGACCAAGCATTTCTAGAGAAGCTTCTTTTAGACATTGAATTGCGTCTAACATTCCAATAATAGGAACACCTAAAGAATTATACATTTCTCTAACACCGATGATACCAATCGTTTCTATAGAATCTTTATCACCAGCTAATACTCCATAAGTGATTAATCTTAAGTACCAGCCATAATCACGTAGGCATAATGATCTTTTTCTAGAACCTGCAGCATTACCTCCTGGAGCTATATATTCTGGATGTAACTGAAAAATTTGTTTACTTGCTTTTTGTATAATCTCTTTTTCTTTATCCCGAATAATAGTTGCGATTCTAATTCTATTACTTCCTGTACTTAAGTAGTCTTGAATTGACTGTAATTCTCCGATTGTTGGATATCTTAATTCATCATCAGCATTAACTATAATTTGGCTTACTAAACTCATAATATTACTGTTTTTTTATTATGTAAAATCTAATATTAAAATAGTCGAAAGAAAGAATTTCCGTAAAAATAAATAGTTATATTCTATATAAAAACCACACAAATAATAGTGTTTTACTATATTTGTGTGGTTTTTATGAGATTTTATTTATTTACAAATAAAAATATAAAACATCTGGGAAAAACCGGTTTAATTCTATAATAAAACCAGCTGTGAACGTCATCCATAACACGCCAACTACAGGTGCTGTTGATAAGTATTTGGTAAAATTATTATTCATATAAATTTTTTGCTAACGGGGTGAAACAGTAATATCGTCATTGGAGGCAACTAGTTGCCCACTACTAAATTCTTGCCAAGCAGCTAACGGCCATGCGAATCCAGATGTCATGAATTTAATAGCTAATGGCACATCTAAAATAATTTCTTTTTCAGTGGGCTTGCTAGTTTTAGCAACGGATAGAAGATATCCTCGACCTACCCAACCAATCCAGCCTGTAATGTATAAAAATAGCAGTCCTGGAAAAACAAAGTCTCCGGCTCTACTCCATCGACCGTCAGAGATTAAATGAGGTAAACCATCTGTACCACACAATAGGCCTGCTCTACCATAAGTAGCAAATCTAGTTTTAGTTTTTTCTATTTGCTTATTTAAAGCTAACGCTGGCGGAGTATCTGCATCATATTTAGCTAATCTAGCTTTAAGTTTTTTAACACTATTAACCATACGCTTATTGAATGCCGCCGAATCTTTACAAGGCACTAGCCCAGCCACTTCTGCATTAGCTATTATCGGGTTACTAAGCAATAACAAAGCAAGTAGGCAGGTTAGAAACATAGATTTTTTCACAAATAACTCCTTTAAAAGGCATTAGATATAGAATAATATGTTGTTTCATCTCAATTGCGAGACTGTATTAATACTAATAGATGTTAATCTTAAAAAGAGCTCTTTATATACTTTTATTGAAAGATTTTACAAAAATTTTTATTTCTATACCTTCAAACAATTTTCTTTCTTAATAACTCCATATTAAAAACTGGACATATATTAATATGTTGTTCATTAAGGCAATATCATAATATATATATATTTAATTCTATCATAATCATTATGATCTTCTGGAAAAATTTTTTTCAAAACTCACATATCAAAAGTAACTCTGAAAAAAATTTCAAAAAACTTGTTGTTTTAGATAAAACTTGTAATAGAGCCGAATTCAAAGATATCTATCTCAGTAGCACTAAAAATATTAACTTATACGAATTAGAACAGCTGTGTGATTCGGTAGGATGGGTTAAAAGACCTCTAAAAAAAGTAAAAATCGCATTAAAAAATAGTTCGATTATCATTTCTTTAATACAAAAGAAAGATACAAATACTAAACTCGTAGGATTTGCGAGAGCAACATCAGATAATGGATTCAATGCTACTATCTGGGATGTTGTTATTCATCCAGATTTTCAAGGTTTAGGTTTAGGGAAAGTCGTGATACACCAATTAATAAAACAATTAAGACAAGCAGAAATTAGCACTATTACATTATTTGCAGAACCTGATGTAGTTAGTTTTTACAAAAAATTAGGATTCATTAAAGATCCTGATGGAGTTAAAGGCATGTTTTGGTATCCTAGATAAAACACTGAAATAGTAGACATAATTGTAGAAAAGGTATATAGTACTAATTATGTCTAACGGGATATAGCGCAGTTTGGTAGCGCGCCTGCTTTGGGAGCAGGATGTCGCAGGTTCAAATCCTGCTATCCCGATTATAAATAATATTAAGTATTTCTGATCTTTGTTATAAATTCCTTCCTTCTATTAGCGATTTTATTGTCTAAGTTAAGAGTTAATACCTTATTATATAGTGCCTCTGCTTTTTTAAAATCCTTGGTGTCTTCGTAAATTTTAGCTAAATTATTTAAAGCTGTGACATAATTAGGGTCTATTTGTAAGGCTTGCTGATAAAAGTTTTTTGCAATATTTAGTTGCTGTGCTTCAGAATAAATAAAACCAATCATGTTATGCAAATTGGCAATTATTATATTGCTCTCTTTCTCGTTTAATTCTGAGCTCTTTTTCATTGCCAATTGACCTTCGATAATCGCTCTAGAAAAGCACTTCTTTGCTACACAAACCTTTGCAAAAGCAAAGCTTTCTTCTACTGCCAATATATCATTTTGACTTTTTTCAATAAAATACTTAAATTGAGATTCTAATGACAAAATTGTTTTTAGCTGCTGAAAAACTAACCAATTCAAAATTAGCAAAAACGCTGTCAGGATACTTAAATAAAAAATAGGCAGAGCTAATATCATAAAGCTAATACTTAATTCTTAATATTATATAAATAATTCTTGATTAATATAAATTATTGCGTTTAACTTTGATATTAATACAGATCTATATAATCAAGATATATAAAAGATGATAAAATAATATTTAATCTTTTACAATACAGGAGACATAATGACTAAGAGAACATTACAAGGATCAAAAAGAAAAAAAATTAAAGTTTCTGGTTTCCGGGCTAGAATGAAAACACCATGCGGACGCTCTATTTTAAATAGTAGACGACGCAAAGGAAGAAAAAAAATTATGGTTAGTTAAGTCTGAAATCATAATAGATTAGAAAATAGATACATGACTTTTGAATATATCCATGCAACGTTAGATAATCTTATTTAGTCTTTAATTGGTGAAGTACAAAAGTCTGATGGGGACAAATACTGACATGAATTTCACACAAGATTTACGATTACTATTAAAGTCTCGACATCCTATTATTGTAATAAATACTAGAGAAGAAGAAAGACTCGAATATATTATAAAAAATAAATTACACTGCTCTGACAATCAACAAGTTTATTGCTGGGATTTTGTAGATGGATATACTAGCAACCCTAACGATAATGGTTATGCAAAACGGAATCCTTTACTAGCATTAGAGTTTATTGAAAACTTAGATAATGAATCTTTGAATATTTTCATTTTAAAAGACTTCGACTCTTTTTTAAATGAAATAGTCCTAACTAGGAAACTTCGCAATTTAGCTAAAGTAATCAAAGCACAATCTAAACATATAATTATTATTTCTTGTAAAATAAATATACCTTTTGCTTTAAGAGATATTGTGACAATAATGGATTTACCTTTACCAAGTCTTTTAGAAATCAAAAAAGAAATCACAAGATTAAGTAAAGCTGTAAATCTTGATCTAGATTCAGAACTAGTTAATAATATGACCAAATCCTGCCAAGGTCTATCAATAGATAGAATCCGCAAAGTGATTACAAAAATTATTGCACAATATAGTCAACTCGATTCTCGCAGCTTACCGATTATTATTGAAGAAAAAAGACAAATTATCAACCAAACGTGTCTACTAGAATTTTATCCTTACAATAAAGTGAATAAAGATATTGGTGGATTAGATGTACTAAAGCAATGGCTACAAAAAAGATCTCGCTCTTTTTCGAAACAAAGTTTGAATTATGGTATTCCTTCCCCTAAAGGTTTACTGCTAGTTGGTATACAAGGAACAGGAAAATCTTTAACAGCTAAAGCTATTGCCAAGGATTGGACTTTGCCGTTACTACGTCTTGATATTGGAAAATTATTTGGTGGACTAGTTGGCGAGTCAGAATCCAGAATGAGGGATATGATAAATATTGCTGAAGGATTATCGCCTTGTATATTATGGATTGACGAAATAGATAAGGCTTTTTCTGGCTTGTATAGCCAAGGAGATAGTGGTACTAGTGCAAGAGTATTTGGAACATTTATAACTTGGCTTTCAGAAAAAAAAGCTCCCGTATTTGTCGTCGCAACAGCTAATAAAATTCAAAGTTTACCTTCAGAAATGCTACGGAAAGGACGGTTTGATGAGATTTTTTTCTTAGACTTACCTAATCGCAAGGAAAGAGAATCAATTTTTAGGATACATTTATCAAAAGTTAGACCAAAATCATGGCAAGAATATGATATTAAACAATTAAGTTTATTATGTAATAAATTCTCAGGTGCTGAAATCGAGCAAGCGATTATAGAAAGTATGCATACAGCTTTTAGTGAACAGAGAGAATTTAATACAGAAGATATTAAAATAGCTATAAAGCAATTTGTACCTTTAGCATTTACAGATAAAGAACAAATAGAAAATTTACAAGCTTGGGCAGAAGATGGGCGGGCAAGAAATGCTTCTTTAGCATAATATAGAAGACTTACAAGGATTTTATGCCATGTAAGTCGCAACTAATACTAACTTTGCTTGCTATAGACATCCCAGCCTAATTCTGACAAACTAAGATTGCGTCGCAATGGTCTTGTAACTAGTTCTAAAATATCTCTTGCATTTGTAAAACCATGAATTTGTGCAAAGGTAAACTCCACAGACCATTTTGTATTAATGCCTCTAGCTTCTAAAGGATTTGCATGAGCCATACCAGTAATAACTAAGTCTGGTTTCAAATCACGAATTCGATCTACTTGATTATAGTTATCAGGTTTTTCTACAATCGTTGGCATCATGACATTCATTTCGTCACATGTGGCTTTCAATAAAGCTAATTCTGCTGCTTGATAGCGTTTATCCATGTATGGAATACCGATTTCATACACAGTCATTCCACACCGAGTAAGAAATCTTGCTAGGGAGACCTCTAATAAATTATCTCCCATAAAAAAAACGGACTTGCCTCGTATTAAAGCAATATAATCTTCTAAAGAATCCCAGATTTCTTGCTCTCTATCTGCTAGTCCAATAGGTTGAATATTTAATACTGAGCAAATTTTTTCAATCCAGGCTCTAGTACCATCTGGGCCTATTGGAAATGGCGCACCAATTAATTTTGTTTTTCTTCGTCTCATTAATGTAGTAGCTGTTCGACTAAGAAATGGATTAACTCCTGCAACATAATAGCCTTCTTGTATAACCGGTAATTCAGTATACCTCTTAGATGGTAACCAGCCAGAGACATGAATACCTTGTTTTTTTAATTCCATAGTTAACTGCGTTACCACTGGGTTGGGCAGAGATCCAAATAAAACTAAGGGGATATGGGAAGAAATTTCGCGACTATTACTGCCTACTTGATTATTTAAATTTGAAGGACAACGCTGAGCCATAGCTGCTAAAACCGTGTCTTCACCTTGTGTAAAAGCATAATCTAAGCCATTAGCTCTAGCAACTACAATAGGAACACGAATTTCCGCTTCTAATTTTGGAGCAATTCCTTCAAGGTCCATTTTTATAATTTCTGTTGTGCATGTTCCAATCCAAAAAATAACACTAGGATTTCTATCTTTCTTAATTTGCAAGCACAATCTACGAAGTTCACCATAATCATTAAGCTTAGCTGAGATATCTCCTTCTTCTAACTCTGCCATAGCATATCTAGGCTCAGCGAAAATCATTACCCCCATTGCGTTTTGCAAAAAATAACCACAAGTTTTAGTTCCAATAACTAAGAAAAAACTATCTTCAATTTTTTGATATAACCAAGAAACACAACTAATTGGACAAAAAGTATGATAATTCCCTGTTTCACATTCAAAAGTAAGAGCATCTGATTGAACTGTAGACATTATCTTATTCCTTTTTATGTTATGCTTAAAATATTATTTACACTATCATTAAATCTAATTCTTCTTGATCTGCGACAGCTTGTCCTACATTAGATTTAGGATTTAAATAAAAATCAGATAAAAGACTGAACAACTCTCTGTCTGGAGACTCTTTAGGGACTACGCCTTCTGGCCTAGTAATTAATTGGTCTGCGATATTTAGATAGTAATCACACACATATGCTAAATCTTTATCAGTTTCAGACATTTCAAATAAAGTTTTACCTTTTACTCGAGACACACGAATATCTTCAATTAAGGGTAATACTTCTAATACAGGCATTGGAACACAATCTATATACTTATCGATTAGATCTCTTTTATCTGTTCTATTACCAACCAGTCCAGCAAGTCGCAAGGAATGTGTTCTAGCTTTTTCTCGTACTGAAGCAGCAATTCTATTGGCTGCAAACAAAGCATCGAACCCATTATCTGTAATAATCAAGCAATAATCTGCATAATTTAATGGAGCTGCAAAGCCTCCACATACAACGTCACCTAAAACATCAAATAAAATGATATCATATTCATCAAAAGCATTAAGTTCTTTTAATAATTTAACTGTCTCACCCACAACATAGCCTCCACAACCAGCACCAGCCGGAGGTCCGCCAGCTTCAACACAGTCTACACCTCCATATCCTTTATAGATAACATCTTCAGGCCAAACATCTTCATAATGGTAATCTTTAGATTGTAACGTGTCGATAATTGTTGGGATTAAAAACCCTGTTAGGGTAAATGTACTATCATGCTTAGGATCACAGCCAATTTGTAGAACTCTTTTGCCTCTTTTTGAAAGAGCTACAGAAATATTACAACTAGTTGTAGATTTACCTATACCGCCTTTACCATAAACTGCAAGTTTCATTTTTATTCCTATAGATATAAACTATGTCAACATTTTTATTTCTATTTAGAATCTCAATCAAAAGGTTTAAAGTAGAAAAAATATGTTCAACTTATTCTAATTTACTTTTTCTATATTAAATAAAAAGTTTTGTATATTTCAGGAATTCTTACAAAAAAGATTCTTTAATTATTGATCATA